TGTATCCAGAATAAAATAAATTATATTATTTCTTTAGTATTTACTAAAATTTTATTCATATGTATTTGCATTCAATTTGTATTCACTTAGTCAAAGTGTAGTTAAATATTCACTAGACTAATATATAAACAAATAAAAATAAATAACATTACTAAAACTATCATAAGTAAATCTTGAAAAGAATCATATAAATATAAAAAGCAATTGGCAGATACTAAGTCAATGATAATATTATATATAACTAATTGTCAAGTATAATAAAAAAATTATTTGTACAATATTTTACCTTTAGTAAAAATTTATTCATAATAGTACATAGAGTTTATAACTAAATTAAATAATTTAATTTCAGTCATAAACAATATAGTTTTAATAACCTTGATTAAAGTAGATTTATATATAATATTAAAATCAAGTTTACAAAATTATCAAAAAAATTTTGATACATTAATCTTCTAAATTAGATAATATTCTTAACTACAAGTAAATTAAAATACAATAAAAACATAGGTTTATTTTTAAAGGTATAAATTATAACTTAACAATATTTATAAATAAAAAAATTATTTTATTTAATGTGTCTTTAATTTTAATATTCGGTATCATTTTATATAAATAACTATGTTTTACCACTTTAATCTCCATTTTTTTATATAGAAACTAATAATTTTATCATCTTTGTACTTTAAAATAAAATTAAAGTCATTAATTTAATCACTTATCAATTAAAAAGTCTTTTAATAATTTTAATAAATAGATAATATCTTTCTTTATTTGCATGAAATAAATGCTTGAAATTAGTTTAAGAATGAAATTAGTTTAAGAACATAAATACAATAAGTTCCCTATACTTATTTAATATAATAACAAGAAAAAATTAAGCAATAAAAAGAATAGTATAGCAATCTTTAATTCATTTGTCATATATTATTTTAGATATCTATTAAGCGAAATATACTTATATATTACTTATTTAGGCATATTAAGTATAGTTGAATATATTTTTATATTTAACTCTCGCTACGAAGTTAAAGATCTAGTATTATCTTTTTTAGAATGATATGAATACCATATTTCATATCATATTAAGTCCTCTTTATTAATACTACTAGTAACATCTAAAGTTATTTTCTTATCATAAACTAGAATTACACAAATTGACTTATTTAAAAATTTTTTAAAATAATAGTATGATTTACATCAATTATCAACACGCAAATTTGTAAAAATTAAATTAATATTAATTAGTAATTGATAGATTGATAGCAAGTGACTGAAGACTAACTTTATATCAGAGAACTATTTTACAGTATCCAAATATTGAAATAGCAATTCTATAAATATTACACTAAATTTATAAAAAATAAACATAGGAAATAAACATTGGATAATCAAAAAGATAAAATTTTAATAGTAGATGATGAAACAAGCATTAGAAGAATATTGGAAACTAGATTATCTATGATAGGATACGAAGTAATTAGTGCATGTGATGGAGAAGAAGCACTGAAAATTTTTCGAAGAGAATATCCTACCTTAGTAGTATTAGATGTTATGATGCCCAAACTTGATGGATACGGGGTTTGCCAAGAATTAAGAAAAGAGTCCAATGTACCAATCATAATTTTAACTGCCTTAGGTGATGTGTCAGATAGAATCACTGGCTTAGAATTAGGAGCAGATGATTATTTAGTTAAGCCATTTTCACCTAAAGAGTTAGAAGCAAGAATTAGATCAGTATTACGTAGAATTGATAAAATTTCAATTAGTTCTTCGATACCTAGTTCAGGTATTATAAATATTGGTTTTTTAAAAATAGACACAAATAAAAGACAAGTATATAAAAATCATGAAAGAGTTAAACTCACTGGAATGGAATTTAGCTTACTAGAACTATTAATAAGTAAAGCAGGAGAAGCATTTTCAAGATCTTCTATATTACAAGAGGTATGGGGATATACACCGGAAAGACATGTAGACACTAGAGTTGTTGATGTACATATCTCTAGACTAAGGGCTAAATTAGAAGATGATCCTAGTAATCCAGACTTAATTTTAACTGCAAGAGGAACAGGCTATTTATTTCAAAAAATCGTCATCAAAGAATAATAAAGAGATAAAATTAATAAAATCTCATATAGAATTAGAATAATTTTAATAATTCCCAAAAACTCATAAAATAGTATAATAAATATAAATAACCAAACTCACTTAAAAAACCATCTCTATTAAAAAACTATAATAATCAAAATGTAGTATGAAAACTATACAAAACTTTTATAAATATTAAAGAAATGAATATATCAAATAACTTACAGAACTATAAGTTATGCGATATGATATAATTTAAATTACATTAATCTTATAATATTATATAACTGAAAAGATAAGTAAGATCATACTAATAAACTAATTTACAGTTAAAAACATTAAATTAGAATTATAGGTAAACAAGGTAAACTTCAATTAGTGTATTTACTTAAATAATTTGCGTTGGAGATTTAAAATATGACTGTCGCGATTGGACAAGAAAAAAATCGTGGAAGATTTGATTTAATTGATGACTGGGTAAAAAGAGATCGATTCGTATTTGTAGGATGGTCTGGTTTATTATTATTCCCATGTTCATACTTAGCGCTAGGAGGTTGGTTAACAGGAACTACATTTGTCACTTCTTGGTATACACATGGATTAGCAAGCTCTTACTTAGAAGGTTGTAACTTTCTTACAGCAGCAGTTTCAACACCAGCAAATAGTATGGGACATTCACTTTTACTTTTATGGGGTCCAGAAGCTCAAGGAGATTTTACACGATGGTGCCAAATTGGTGGACTATGGGCATTTATTGCATTACATGGATCTTTTGGATTAATAGGCTTCTGTTTACGTCAATTTGAAATTGCAAGACTTGTTGGTATTAGACCTTATAATGCAATAGCATTTTCAGGACCAATAGCAGTTTTTGTATCAGTATTTTTAATGTATCCACTAGGACAAGCAAGCTGGTTTTTTGCACCAAGTTTTGGGGTTGCAGCAATATTTAGATTCCTATTATTTTTACAGGGATTTCATAACTGGACATTAAATCCTTTTCATATGATGGGAGTAGCAGGAATACTAGGCGGAGCTTTGCTATGCGCAATACATGGAGCAACTGTACAAAATACCATTTTTGAAGACGGCGATGCAGCTGATACATTTAGAGCATTTACACCAACACAATCAGAAGAAACATATTCTATGGTAACAGCTAATAGATTTTGGTCTCAGATTTTTGGAGTAGCATTTTCAAATAAAAGATGGTTGCACTTTTTCATGCTATTCGTACCTGTAACTGGTATGTGGACTAGTTCATTTGGAATTGTAGGATTAGCATTAAATTTAAGAGCCTATGACTTTGTTTCTCAAGAGTTAAGAGCAGCAGAGGATCCAGAATTTGAAACATTTTATACAAAAAATATTTTACTAAACGAAGGAATTCGTGCATGGATGGCAGCACAAGACCAACCTCACGAAAACTTTATATTCCCAGAGGAGGTTTTACCACGTGGAAACGCCCTTTAATAATAGCAATATAGTTGGCGGAAGAGACTTAGAGTCAACAGGTTTTGCATGGTGGTCAGGTAACGCAAGATTAATTAATGTATCTGGCAAATTACTTGGAGCACATGTAGCACACGCAGGTATTATAGTATTTTGGACTGGCGCAATGACACTTTTTGAAGTAGCTCATTTTGTGCCAGAAAAACCTTTATATGAACAAGGTTTTATCCTTATGCAACATTTAGCTACACTAGGATGGGGAGTAGGACCTAGTGGAGAAATAATAAGCACATATCCATATTTTATAGTAGGAGTTGTACACTTAATATCATCAGCAGTTCTTGGTTTTGGAGGCTTATATCATTCATTAATAGGACCAGACACACTAGAAGAATCTTTCCCATTTTTTGGTTACGATTGGAGAGATAAAAATAAAATGACAACAATACTAGGTATACATTTAGTACTATTAGGTATAGGATCATTTTTACTAGTAGCAAAAGCACTATTTTTTGGAGGACTATATGACACATGGGCTCCAGGTGGAGGAGATGTAAGAATTATTAGTAATCCTACACTAAATCCATCTGTCATTTTCGGCTATATTTTAAAATCACCATTTGGAGGAGATGGCTGGATAGTAAGCGTAGATAATATGGAAGACATAATAGGAGGACATGTTTGGATAGGAGTAATATGTATAGCTGGAGGAATATGGCATATTTTAACTAAACCATTTGCATGGGCTAGAAGAGCTTTTGTGTGGTCGGGTGAAGCTTACCTATCATATAGCTTAGGAGCACTTTCAATCATGGGCTTAACAGCATCAAATTTTGTTTGGTATAATAATACAGCTTATCCAAGCGAATTCTATGGACCAACAGGACCTGAAGCATCACAAGCACAAGCCTTCACATTTCTAGTAAGAGATCAAAGACTAGGAGCAAATGTAGCATCTGCACAAGGGCCAACAGGATTAGGAAAGTACTTGATGAGATCCCCAAGTGGCGAAATTATCTTTGGCGGAGAAACAATGAGATTTTGGGACCTCAGAGCACCTTGGGTAGAACCGCTAAGAGGACCTAATGGACTAGATTTAAATAAGATAAAAAATGATATCCAACCCTGGCAAGAAAGAAGAGCTGCTGAATATATGACTCACGCTCCACTAGGATCACTAAATTCTGTTGGAGGAGTTGCTACAGAGATTAACTCAGTTAACTACGTTTCGCCAAGAAGTTGGCTAACAACTTCACATTTTTTTCTTGGTTTTTTCTTATTTATTGGTCACTTATGGCATGCAGGAAGAGCAAGAGCTGCTGCTGCCGGCTTTGAAAAAGGAATTAATAGAGAAAATGAAGCTGTATTATCAATGAAACCTTTAGACTAAATCTAAAATTTTCAAATACTAGACCTAGTATAAATAATAAAGACAATAAAAATTTTTTTAATTTCAATTAAACAAAGATTTTTATTGTCTATTTCACTGAAGTTTCCAAATAATCATATCAATGTTAAATGTTAAAGTGCAAATTGAGAAAAGAAATTATAATATTTAATAAACAAAGATAGAAATATATAGTAAGTTAAAAAGATATTTAAATGATTAGTTTTTATTAATAAAAAAGATTAAAATTCATTTATAAATGTAAAAAAATATAAACTAAATAAAACAATGACTTTAAGTATTTATACAATATCTCACCCAATAATAAAAATTTTATCTAACTATATCATTGACGAAAAAGAAAATGCAGACATAGATATACATTACCATAAGTACCTAGGTTTTTTATTAATATATGAAATTTTAAGACAACATATAGTTATCAGAAAAACCTATATCAAATCATTATATTGTATTAAAAACTTTTATTTAGTTGATAATAATAAAAAATATATTATATTTACAAACTTATCAAAAAATTATAAGTTAATTAGTGAAGTACAAATATTAATACCTGATATCCAAGTAGTTCATACAGATTACAAAAAATATAATGACTTCGAAATAAATTCATTTTTATCTCAAAAAAACAACCTACATATTTTCGTACTAGAAAAGATCATAAACAAAAACAATAGACTAATTATAAATTTTATAGAATACTTAAATTTTCACAAAAAAATTAAATTAAAGTCAATAAATATAGCATGTATAGCTAGTCATCAAGAAGCCCTTACTAAACTTAGTTACAAATATCCAAAATTAACAATATATACAAGCGAAATAATATATAGTAAATAAATAATAAAATATAAAAGATCATAAAAAATTATATGAATATTATAACTCATTCATTGAATTTAGTATTTACATCAGTAGCAAACTTTTCTGAAATATATCTAATTTTAATTTTATTAAAATTATGCTTAGCTTGGTTTCCAACAGTTAATTGGTACAACGAACCTTTTTGCTCTTTAAACAGATTAACAGATCCATATCTCAGGCTTTTTAGAGGAACAATACCTATGATATTTGGTATGGATATGTCACCCATGCTAGGAATTATTTTTTTGCAATGTTTAACAGTAATTTTTAATAACATAAAAATTGAATCAATTACATAATTGATTATTTATGTAAATATGATAAAATTATATTGAAAAATTAAAATAAAAATATTAATAAAATGCTAAAAATTAGATTAAAAAGATTAGGAAGGAAAAAAAGAGCATACTACAGAATTATACTAATTAATAACAGAAAAAAACGAGATGGTAAAGCTCTTGAAGAAATAGGATTTTATGATCCTTTCAGCAAACAACAACGCATTGACACTATAAAAGTGAAAAAAATGGTCAATAATGGCGCTCAATTAACAAGTACGGTAAAAAACTTATTGAAAAAAAATTACTCATAATTTAACAAGAAATAAGGAAAAATTATATTGAAAAAATTTACATTTCGAATTTTATGGCTCGATAATAATGTTGCAATAGCTATAGACTACATGATCGGTACAAGTATTAGTCCACTCACTTCATACTTCTTCTGGCCAAGAAATGATGCTTGGGAACAACTGAAAACAGAGTTAGACTCAAAACCGTGGATATCAGAAGGCGAAAAGATTGGTCTTTTGAATAAAGCTACTGAAATTATTAATTTTTGGCAAGAGAAAGGCAAAAATAAATCATTAGAAGAAGCACAAAAACAATTTCCTGAATTTATATTTGCAGGAACTAATTAAGAAGATTAAATATTCCATAACATAAATTTTCACTCTAACTGATGAAAGATCACATTATTTCAAGACAAAGGATAGACTTATTAATAATAAGTCTTGAAGCACTGAACATATATTACAATAAAAATTTAATTAAAAACATAAAATATGAACACAATAGTAATTATTATTACCAAATAATGCATAAATTAGTAAATCACAAAAGTATTTATTACTCCAATTTCAAGGAAATATTAGATATTATTTACATTACATATTTAAATTCTCAACAGAAAACAATAAAACATCTTACTAAAAATATGCTAAGTAAATATTCTGATTCTAGTGATAGCTGTAATGAATTAAAACAATATTTAAGAAGATTTAAATTCATTTACTTCAAAAAACAAGAATATTACAAGAGTACTAAATCATTAGATTATTTATGTAAAGTAAATATTAATGAAATAGCTCTTCTAAACCTGTATATAATTTTACAATTAAAAAATAAAACAGGCTTACATTTTTTAATTAAATACTTATATATTTAGCTTATTTGTTAGTATCTACTACTATACACTCAGTAGTTAAAATCATTGATGCAATAGATGCAGCATTTTGTAAAGCAGAACGAGTAACCTTAGCAGGATCAATTACACCTAATTTATACATATCAGCTAAATTATTATGATTAGCATCATAACCTACAGGAAAAATATTTTGTTTTACTCTTTCAACAATCACAGCACCATTAGTTCCAGAATTTTCTGCTATTCTCATTAATGGAAACATCAAAGCTTTTTCTACAATTAATGCTCCAATTAACTCTTCACCCAATAAATTTTCTTTAGACCATAGACCAAGATCTTTAGATAAATGTACATAAGTAGATCCTCCACCAGGCACAATACCTTCTTCTATAGCAGCCTTTGTAGCATTAATAGCATCCTCTAAACGCAATTTCTTATCCTTCATTTCCGTTTCTGTAACAGCACCAACCTTAATCACAGCAACACCACTAGACAATTTTGCTAACCTTTCTTGCAATTTTTCCCTCTCATATGAATTATTTGTCGCTTGAATTTGGTTACGTATTTGATAACATCTTGAATTAACTAAATCCTGATTAGTATCAGATATAATGGTAGTAGAATCTTTAGAAATTTGTATTTTTTTAGCAATTCCCAGGTTATCTAAAGAAATTTTATCTAAAGCTAAACCAGTATCTTCAGTAATAACTTGTCCAGCAGTCAAAATAGCAATATCTTCTAATAAAGCTTTTCTTCTATCACCAAAACCAGGAGCTCTAACAGCTACTACATTAACAATACCTCTCAACTTATTCACTATCATTGTAGCTAAAGCTTCTTTTTCAACATCTTCAGCAATAATTAATAAAGAACGACCTGTTTTAGCAACTTGCTCTAAAATAGGTAGTAACTCTTGTTGTATCAAAGTAATTTTTTTATCAGTTAATAAAACATAACTATTTTCTTGAATGACTTCCATTCTTGATGGATCAGTAACAAAATAAGGAGAAATAAAACCTTTATCAAATTTCATTCCTTCTTTAATCTCAAGATAAGTACTTGTAGACTGACTCTCTTCTAAAGAAATAATTCCTTCTTTACCAACTTTTTGTATTGCTTGAGTAATCATTTGCCCTATATGATTATCATTGCCTGAAGAAATAGAAGCAACATGCATAATATCACCCGAATTACTAATAGGACGAGAATATTGGCCAATTTTATTAGTTATAAATTTAACTGCCTTTAAAATACCTTTTTTTAAAATAATTGGATTTGAACCAGCAGCAACATTTTTTAAACCCTGTTTTACAATAGCATGAGCTAAGACAGTTGCAGTTGTAGTACCATCACCAGCAACATCATTTGTTTTAGAAGCAGCCTGTCTAATTAAAGCAACACCAGTATTTTCAATTAAATTCTTTAATTCTATCTCTTTTGCAATAGTGACACCATCATTAATAATTTGTGGTGAACCAAATTTCTTTTCTAAAACAACATTCCTGCCTTTAGGTCCCAATGTAATAGCAACTGCTTCAGATAAAATATCCATACCTTTTTCTAAAGCTTTACGAGCATTTTCATGATACAGTATAGTTTTACACATAAGTAAATCATTTCCTTTTTTTATTAATTAATTTATATAATCGAGAAAATCACCAAGCATTATTAATGGTCATGTAAACTAAAACAGAAATTCTAAATTAAATAAATTTAATAAAAATATACTTTTATATTAAAATCAAATAGTAATAATGTTATTATACCATGGTAGTGGGCTTGTAGCTCAGTGGATTAGAGCACGTGGCTACGAACCACGGTGTCGGGGGTTCGAATCCCTCCTTGCCCGGTAACAAAAATTTAAACAAAACAAGATATTAAATACAATTATTATTAATATAATTATAAAAAAATGCAACCGCTAAGAGGCACTAAAGATATACTACCTTACGAAATACAATATTGGCAATACATATACAATACAGCAAACAAAATTTTAAGCATTAATAATTATGAAGAGATTAGAACACCTATACTAGAAAATACAGCATTATTCCAAAGAAGTATTGGCAATTTGACCGATATAGTTAATAAGGAAATGTACAGCTTTATTGACCAAGGAGAAAGAAATATTACATTAAGACCTGAAGGTACAGCAAGCATAGCTAGAGCATTTATAAGCAATAAGCTTTACGGAACCACAAATAAGAAAGTACACAGATTATGGTATCTGGGTCCAATGTTCAGATATGAAAGGCCTCAGAAAGGTAGACAAAGGCAATTTCACCAATTAGGCATTGAATGCTTAGGTAGCTCATTACCAATAGCAGATGTGGAAGTAATTCGATTAGCTATTCATATTTTAGAACAGTTAAAATATAAAGACTATACACTAGAAATTAATTCTATAGGTAATATAAAAGAAAGGGATATATATGCTTTTAAACTAAAAGCTTATTTAAATCAGTATATTAATGACTTAGATGAAGATTCAAAAAAACGATTAAATAATAATCCATTAAGAATATTGGATACAAAAAACCGTAAAATACAAGATATTATTATAAATGCACCTAAAATAAAAGAATGTTTGACATCAACATCAATAAAACATTTTAATCAAGTATGCGAACACTTACAATATCTCAATATTCCATATAAAATCAATAATAATTTAGTAAGAGGACTAGATTATTACAACTATACAGCATTTGAAATAAAAACTAATACACATGATGCACAAAATACTATATGTGGAGGCGGTAGATACGATCAATTAATAGAGCAACTTGGAGGGCCCAAAACACCATCTGTTGGATGGGCAATGGGCTTAGAGAGATTACTTACAATTACTCAAGAAAAATTAAAAATTGAAAAAAATCGCATCATAATATATATTATTGGAACATTGAATGAATTCAATGATAATTTGTGGGATATTATTAAAACTATTGAAAAACTGGGGATTAATTTTGAATTAGATCTAAGTAGTAATAGTTTATATAAACAAATAAGAAGAGCAAATCAATTAAAATCAAAAATTTGTTTCATTATTGGAGAAGAAGAAGTAATAAATCAATATATTACAGTCAAGTGGCTAGATACTGGAACACAACAGCAAATTAAAACAAAACAAATTTATAACTATTTAAAATATTTAAAACAACATCTATAAACTTGACAAAAATTCATTTTTTATTGTACAAGTTAGATTAATGTATTGGGGTGTAGCCAAGTGGTAAGGCAGCGGACTTTGACTCCGCCATCCGCAGGTTCGAATCCTCCCACCCCAGATAAAGAATAAATAATATAAACAATAAAGTGCGAGAGCTATTTTTATTAAGATTTCTATTTTTATTAAGATTTATAATTCAAGAAAAATATGCAAAATTCCAATTAAAATACTCATCATAAATTAATTAGAAAAAATAAAACATGAGGATATCATATATGGCTACAATTCAATTTATAAGTGGTATTAATGAAACAGTTATACCAAGTATAAAACTAACTAGATCTCGTGACGGTAGCACAGGAACAGCAACTTTTAGGTTCAATAATCCAGATATCATAAAACCAGAAATGCAAGACAAAGGAGATATTCAAGGAATGTACCTAAAAGATGAAGAAGGAGAATTGATGACAACAGATGTAAATGCAAAATTTATTAATGGTAAACCACAAGGTATTGAATGCATTTATATAATTAAAAATCCTGATGAATGGGATAGATTTATGCGCTTTATGGAAAGATATGCTAATAATAATGATCTATCATTTACAAAAGCATAGTGAATTTACAGTAAATTAAATTAACTACATTAATCAATATTTTATATAAAAGAAATGCAATTTTCATGGAAACTACTCAACATCTTCATTAATCTAAAAACTATCAATTTTAAAACTTTTCAAGAAAAACTAATTTTGTCAGGAATAGAAATAAATAAAGTTGAATACAATAATGAACATAATGATAAAATAATTGATATTAGCATAACAACAAATCGCAAGGAAATATGTTCCACACTAAATTTAGCTATAGAAATAAGCAACATATTTCATATCCCTATTAAAATCCTTAACATAAAATTAGTGGAACATTCAAAAATAAAAAGTACACAAAATATTAATAATCAAAAATTACCAGATGATATCTGGTATTACAGAATTAATCATATTACGTATTTAAAAACTTTTGAAACACCATTGTGGATCATAGAAAATCTAAGAATCAACAATATTAATATACAAGATAACTTAATTGATAATATTAGCTCTTATATTAAGATAAAATGGGGTCAAGTATTTCACTCAGTAGATATAAAAGATTTAAATAAATTCTTAAAAAGATTGCAAATTCCAAGTTATGAAAAAAATAAATGGCAAATTAATGAAAAAAGAAATGGAAAAGTATTAATTTTCATTATTTATAATACAAAACTAAAAAAGAATATCTTTAATTCTATAGAATTCTTTGAAAATGCTTATATAGATACAATGAAAATAATCAGTACATTCACTAAGTGCAGTATTAGTAAAGCATATTCACAATATAACTATAATAACTTAAAAAAAATATATAGCAAAATAAAAATTGATAAAAACGAAATTAATACATTATTAGGTCAAGTAAAGTACAAAAAATTACAATTTTTATCAACAAAAAATATTTTAAAAATATTTAGGCAATTAAAATTTTTCCCCATTTACCAAAAAAGAGAAAAAGCATTTATTATCAAAGTTCCTTATATTAGATATCATGATTTAAAGAGAAAAATAGACATCATTGAAGAAATTGGTAGAATTAATGAATTCGAAAATTTTATCGAAAAATTACCAAAAAAAAAACATAGAGGTAAAACCTTTAATAATTACTTAAAAGTCAAAAAAATTAGGCAAGCATTACGTAACTTAGGCTTTAACGAAGTAATTAACTGTTGCTTAGTTAATAATGGCATTAAGCAAGATAATGAGATCAATCTATATAATCCACTTAATAAAGATGAAAAAGAATTAAGACAAAGTACATTAGAAAATTTAATTATAGGTTATAAAAATAATATTAAACATCAAAATGAACATATAGAAATTTTTGAGATAGGTAAAGTCTTTCAAAAAAGTTTTAGCAGTAAATATATAGAGAAACAATATTTAGGAGGACTCTTAAGCAATCCAAAATTTACAAGAAAAAAGTGGTCAGATAAAACAGATTATGCAAACTTATTTCATGTAAAGGGAATTTTTGAAACATTTTTAGAAATTATTAATTCAAATGCATATCTACAAAAAATCAATATATCTACATATAATACTAATGATTTGATATATGAAGATAGCTCAAATAACTTATTTAGTAAATACCAAAAAATAGGAATTTACAATCCATTAAATGATATTTTAATTGGAATAATAGGAAGAGTTAGCCTTAATTATACAAAAAAGATTAATTTAAGTAAGACTAATGCAATAAATGTATATATATTTGAACTTAATCTTAATGAATTAAATAAAACAATTAATAAAAATTATCATCTATACTATAGTATTAAAGAATATTCAAAATACCCAAGTGTTACTAGAGATATATCAATAAAGATACATTATAAAAATAGTGTTAATAGTATTATTGATAAAATACTAAAAATTGACCATAAACTAATAGAATCAATAGAAATATTTAATGAGTACTACGAAAAAGATTCTAGCATAAAATCTATAGGACTAAGAATAACTTACAGAGCAAAAAATAGAACATTAAATAGCAAAGATATAATTAATATTGACTACAATATTAAGAAACTATTAGCTATAATTTAAAGTGGAAATAAATAAATAAAATCATGAATAAAAGTAAGACATAAGCCGGGTTTTGTTCTTTGCCTTGAAAAATAATATTATATCACATTCATAAAATGATAAAAAACATTTATATAAAAAACAAGACAAGGGTAATTATTAATCTTAAGTAATAGATAACTTTGTGCAGTATAAACATAAACCAGAGTTAATATTAAATATATTAATATTTATAACAATATCAAAATAGACTGGTTGCTTTGCTATAACGTGGGGTTTACCTAGCAAATATCTTAAAAATATTTCTGGTACGCACTTAACGTACCTTTGCACCCTTACTCAATAAATATGAGCGGTATATTTCTGTGGCACGATCCTCATAGTTTCCTATACTATATTTTCTACAGCTACGTTGTTATAAATAAAGCCCGGACTTTCCTCAAATTCGTAAAAAATCTGTAATTACCTACGCTTACTACATATATAATAAATGGTATTACAAAAAAAATAAACTATAAAAATATAACTAAAAAATAAAAAAACAAATATAAAATAAACTAAATATATTATATGAATAATAGAAAAAATCATATAAAAAACCAATTTGCTAAAATATTAAAAAAATACAGATATAATTTAAATCCTGGCGATATAGTGGCTGGAACCATATTGCATAAGGAAAATTCAGGTTTTTTGGTTAACATAGGAGATAAAATTTCTGGTTACCTACCAACAGATGAAATTCCTTTAATGTCTCGAAATAATAAATATAATTCAAAAACACTTTTAATAAAAAATACTCGAGATTTTTTTTTAGTTAAATATAGCAAGAATAACAGACAATATATTGTATCAATAAAAAGGCTTGATTATATGAGAGGATGGGAAAGAATTAAGCAATCATATCAAGAAGATATTATCTTTCATGTGCCAATTACATATTTTAATAAAGGAGGTATAATTACATATCTAGAAGGGATACAAGGTTTTATACCAAAATCACATATCTACATTGACACAGGACAAAAAATAAAACAAAAAAAGAACCAAAAAGATATAATAATACCAAGTAAAATACTAGGAATTAATGAAAAAAGAAATCAATTAATTCTTAGTAATAAGAGTGCAATATTTTATCTATCAAAACATAAATTTAAATTAGGTGAAATACTCTATGGGCAAATTATAGTCATCAAATCGTACGGATTATTTCTAAATATATATGGAATAAAAGCATTATTACATATTTCAGAAATAGGCTTCAATTATATAAAAAATATTAATCTTTTTTTTAAAGTAGGAAAATTAATCAAAGTAAAAATTATTCATATCAATAATATACAAGGACAACTATCTGTATCAAAACGCAATGTAAAATAATATATCACTAACCACCACCAACAATAGTAATAATTTCAATGCGATCTTCATTTCGTAAAAAGAGAGAACTAAATTCATTTCTATCTATAATTTCATTATTGTATTCAACAACAATATTACTAATTTCAAAATTTAAATACCACAAAACATTTTGTAAAGACATAGAATCACAACAATTAAATGGCTCACCATTAACAAATATAGTAAAGTATGTTTGCATATTGCACGTAAATATAATTTGTTTGAAGTAGACTGATAGTATAAAAAGTACTATAATTATAGTAACAAAATTATGGCGGATGTGGCCAAGGGGTTAAGGCAATGGATTGTGACTCCATTATTCGCGGGTTCGATTCCCGTCATTCGCCCATTAATCAAAATCCATAATTAACTTAGCTAACTCTATGCGATTCCGACAATTCATTTTACTTAGTAGGCGCCCAATATACTTTTCAACATTTCTTAACCCAATATTCAAATTTATAGCAATCTCTTTATTCATATAGCCTTGTACAACAAGCTTTAGAATACTTCTTTCTCTAGGAGTCAAGTTAGTCGATATATTAGTACTAGCGAAAGTTCGAGTAGCAGAATAAATGGAGCGTTTCTGAAGAATCTCTATATTTCTAAAAATACTTTTAATAATAGCCAGTAATTCTCTAGGATTAAAAGGCTTAGTTAAGTAAGCATGACAACCTAAATTGTATCCTTTAATCCTATCAGCAGTCATACCTTTTGCAGTTAAAAAAATAACAGGTATATGAAACACAAAAGGATCCAATTTTAACACTTTAATAAAGTCATAACCATTGAGTTTTTGTATCATAATATCTGAAATAATTAAATCAGGAGAATCCTTTTTAAGAACCACTAAAGCAGAACGGATATCATACACAGAATGCACAAAAAATCCTTCACCAATCAAATAAGAAGACAATAAACTGACCAAATTTTGATCATCATCAATCAATAAAATTCTTTTCAAATGCTTAATTCAATAATAAATTAAATATAATAAAAATATTATCAAGATGAACCATATTATCAAATACACTTCATTATGAAATGGATAAATTTTTTAATAGGTCAAAATATACCATACTATATATACAAGTTACATAAGGAAGATACAATCATAGTAAATTACTATGTATCACAAATTAATAAAATAATATTGATAATAGATGGAAGTATTTACTGCGTTAAGGTTTTTCCTAATAAAGAACTATTACCTATTGCTTTATTAAAAAAGAATAATTTATTTAGAATTGAACAATCAAAAACCAAGCAACAATTTTATTATCAATTAAAAGCTTTAAAAAAAACATATATTATAACCTTTAATTTAAATGATATATATAAAAAAACAAGTAATTCCTTTTTAATCGATATTTTATATAGTTATGACGATACTTTAAAACAATATGAAATCATGAATGAAATCATGAGTCAAAAATATATTAAAAATAGAATTTTTCAAATAATTTTATTATTATGCTTACAATTTGGTAAAGTTAATCAAAATAAAATTTATCTTACCTTTAAAATATCTTATAGAGAACTAGCTATACTAAGCGGTACAAACAAAACAACAGTGAGTAGAATATTAAAAAAGATGAACAGAGATAAACTAATTGAATATTATAAAAAAAATAAAATATATATTTGTAATATATTTAAAATAACACTAAAAAACTATTAGCAATAGTATATAAAATAGAAATGTTATAATATATATGCGTATATAAAATTCACTTTAATATATTATAAATCAAGAAGTTTAAACGCACTAACATACAATATTATAACTACCAAGTACAGAATTATATGGGAAAAGTATATGATTGGTTTGAGGAAAGATTAGAAATTCAATCAATAGCAGACGATATTTCAAGTAAATATGTGCCACCACATGTAAATATATTTTATTGCATAGGAGGAATAGTTTTTACATCTTTTCTAATTCAAGTTGCAAGTGGCTTTGCGATGACATTCTACTATAGACCAACTGTTGCTGAAGCATTTTCATCTGTAGAATACATTATGACAGAAGTAAATTTTGGTTGGCTAATCAGATCTATACATAGATGGTCAGCAAGTATGATGGTACTAATGCTAATACTACATGTATTTAGAGTATATCTAACAGGTGGCTTTAAAAAACCACGTGAATTAACTTGGGTAACTGGAGTGATCTTAGCTGTTTTAACAGTATCATTCGGAGTAACAGGCTATTCATTACCATGGGATCAAATAGGCTATTGGGCTGTAAAAATCGTAACAGGTGTTCCAGAAGCTATACCATTTGTAGGAGGCACAATAGTAGAATTACTAAGAGGAAGTGTAAGTGTTGGGCAAAGCACTCTAACAAGATTTTATAGCTTACACACATTTGTACTACCTTTATTAACAGCAGTTTTTATGTTGATGCACTTTCTAATGATACGCAAACAAGGAATTTCAGGGCCACTATAAATAATATCTATAAATAATATAAATATATACTAAAAAAGTATTAATAATACAAGGGAATCAAATATGTCAATTATAACAAAGCCAGATTTAACAGACCCAAAACTAAGAGCCAAACTAGCTAAAGGTATGGGACATAACTATTATGGAGAACCTGCTTGGCCTAACGATTTATTATATATCTTTCCTATAGTTATATTAGGTACAATCGCATGTAGTGTGGGACTTGCTGTTTTAGAACCAATGGGTATTGGAGAAACAGCAGATCCATTTGCTACTCCTTTAGAAATACTACCAGAATGGTATTTTTTTCCAACATTCAATTTACTTAGAGTTATACCAAACAAACTAATAGGAGTACTATCAATGGCATCAGTACCAGCAGGACTAATAATTATACCATTCATAGAAAATATAAATAAATTTCAAAACCCATTTCGCAGACCAATTGCAACAACAATTTTTTTAATAGGTACATTTGTAACTATATGGTTAGGGATTGGAGCAACAATGCCTCTTTCTGAAGCAATAACACTAGGAATTATTTAATTTCAGTACTTCAATAAAAGAAAAAATGCAGTAGATAAATTATATTTTATAATTTTATACTATTGCGTTTTTTATTTAATAGTAACTTTAGCACCAACTTCTTCCAATTTTAGTCTAATTGCTTCAGCATCTTCTTTAGATGTACTTTCTTTTATTGGCTTTGGAGTAGATTCAACTAACTCTTTAGCTTCTTTTAGACCTAAAGCAGTAAGAGAACGAACAACTTTTAAAATAGCTATTTTTTTTGGTGCTGGTACTTCTTCTAGAATGACATCAAACTCCGTCTTTTCTTCAACCGGCTCTACAGCAAAATCTGAAGACTCAGTTGGCATCATAACCATACCAGTATTTGATGATGCTGAAGCATCAACACCAAAAATTTCCTCTATCTGCTTAACTAATTCAGCAGCTTCTAATAAAGTTAAAGATTTCAATTCTTCAATAATGTTATTTATTTTATCACTCATAATCAATTAAAAAAATATATATATTAAATTAACTACCCTATTCTAAAATCCCTTAAAAGATTCAAATTGATAGGAATTCCTGGTCCCATTGTACTAGATAAGTATAAAGATTTCCAATATTTACCTTTAGAACCTGAAGGTCTATTTTTATCAATAGATTCTTGTAAAGCTTTCAAATTAAGAAATAAGTCATTGATTTCAAAACTTAATTTACCAATAGGCACATGAATTATACCTGTGCGATCTAACTTATATTCCAATTTCCCTTTTTTAAATTCACTAATGGCACTATTAATCTCATTAGTAACTGTACCAGCCTTTGGTGATGGCATCAAGCCTCTAGGACCTAAAATACGCCCTAATTTTGCGATAAGTAACATCATATCAGGAGTTGCAATTAATTTATCAAAATCTAAACGCCCTTTCATAATTTCTTGAATTAAATCATCTGACCCAACAATATCTGCTCCCGCAGATAGTGCTGTATTTAGATTATCTCCTTGAGTAATTACAGCAATGCGAATAACTTTTCCTGAACCTTTTGGCAAAACTACTGTTGATCGGAGTTGTTGATCAGCATATTTAGGATCTAAACCTAAACAAATATGTGCTTCTAAAGTTTCATTAAAATTAACTGTTGAAAATTTCTTTAATAAACTTAAAGCTTTTTCTGGACTATACATTAAAGTTTTATCAAATTTCTTTTCAATTATTAAAAACCGACGTGAACGTTTGTGCATAATTTAAAACTTCTTTCCTTGAAATTTAATTATTATTAACAGTAATACCCATACTTAAAGCAGTACCACGAATAATCAGTATTGCTTTATTAACATCATTTGTATTTAGATCTTGTAGTTTTAATTGAGCTATTTCTTGCAGTTGTAAAGTAGAAATTGAGCCAACTATTTTAGAATTAGGACTACCAGAGCCCTTATTAATTCCTGCTGCTTTAGCTAACAAGACTGAAGCAGGTGGAGTTTTCAAAACAAAAGAAAAACTACGATCTTCATATATTGAAATTTCAACTGGTACAACTAAACCAACTTTATCCGCAGTCTTAGCATTATATTCCTTACAAAACATTACTATATTCGCCCCATGTTGACCCAAAGCAGGTCCAACTGGAGGTGCTGGTGTTGCTTTACCAGCATTTAAAGCTAATTTAACAAAACCAATTACTTTTTTAGCCATAAAAAATTTTAATATCTTAAAAATAAAATTAGTATACATTTATTTAAAACCCAATAAGAATTATAAATACAAATACTGAAAAACATTATATGATTAATAAACTATTTTTTCCAATAGATATATAATAAACTAGTAGAAAGAAGCACGCCCTGAAGGACTTGAACCCTCGGCATTAGGTTTTGGAAACCTACGTTCTACCAACTGAACTAAAGGCGTAAATACAAGCATTCAAATAGCAACAGATATATTATAAACTAAATATAATAAAATAAAAAAGATATAACACGAAAATAGCCTATGCTTAATCCAAATCATAATCTAATAAAACTATCAAATCTAGAATATAGTAGATATTGTAAGCAACTAATTTTAGAAAATATTGGACCAGAAGGACAAAAAAGATTAAAAAAATCAAAAATTTTAGTCATTGGTGCAGGCGGACTAGGATGTCCTATTATGATTTATTTAGCAGCATCAGGAATAGGATATATTGGAATAGTTGATCAAGATTCAGTTGAGTTAAACAATCTAAATAGGCAAATTTTATATTACACTAAAGAAATAAATAAATCGAAAAATACATCAGCCCAGAAACATCTAAAAAAGATTAATAACCATTGTAAAATTATTAGCCATGAATATTATTTAAATAGAAAAAATGGCTTCGAGTTAATATCATACTACGACATTATAATCGACACCACAGATAATTTTAAAACAAGATATATAATTGATGAAATATGTCAAAAATTGAATAAAATTCACGTATATGGCGCTATAGAGAGTTTTGAAAGTCAAATAGGAATATTTAACTATAAAAATGGCATAAGGTATGAAAATTTGTATCCTATCAAATCTAACATCAAATATCAAAACTGCAATGACAATGGCATCATGGGAATCACAGCAGGTTACACAGGCTTAATTCAAGCAACAGAGACAATAAAAATCATCTTGGGAATAGGAAAAATAAGTAATAACTCTATTTATATATGTAATTTGTTAGATATAAATATTAAAGAAAAAAAGATTTATATAAAAAATAAAGCAATGCAAATAAACATAAATAAACAAAAAAAAAATGAGATAAAAGACACAAAAATTATATCACAAAATACTTTTAAGAATCTAAATAAGCTAATGGATCAAATTATTATAATAGATATAAGGAAAAAAAATGAATTTGAAAAACAGCATATAAAAAAATCACTAAATATTCCACTTATTAGATTTAAAATTAACAAAACATTAAAATTTATTTATAAATTTAGTAAAGAAAGAACTATAATCATTTATTGCGATACACTAACTAGGTCAATTGTAGCTGCAAACCACTTAAGGCAGTATAATATTAATTATTATATCTACAAACTTAGTAAGTAATACAAAAAACGACTACTTTTGAGAACAAGGTTTGATAAAACTATTGACAATTATAAAAATAACAAAATGAAAAAAAAGATTAATGTAATATTACTGAAAGACCACTCTAATAAAGGTAAAAAAGGAAATGCTATAACTGTATCTCGAGGTTATGCATTAAATTACTTAATTCCAAATAATATAGGAGAAATCGCAACAAAAGGAAAAATGAAACATACCGAAATGTTTCAAAATATAGCAAATCAAAAAAAAGAGAATAAAATAATAGCTGCACAATTATTAAAAGATAAAATATCTCATATTAATAAGATAACTATATATAAGAAACAAGGTGAAAATAACGCGATATTTGGAACAATAACAGAAAAAGATATTATTACTTGGCTAGCAAAATATAAGCAAATCTATATTAACCGTAAAGAAATAAAATTACCCACTATTAAGAAAATAGGAATATATAAATTAGAATTTGTAATAACTAATGAAGTATCTATAAGCTTAAATTTATATGTAATACCATCAAATATATAATAAATTTCAATACAACATAACAAAAATATGTAGGGTATATAAATGTATAAAAATAAGTTTCTGCCACAAAATTATGTAGCAGAAGAAATATTATTGGGTATGATCATAGTATATCCAAGCGTTTTTTATCATGTGAATAAGTACTTAAAGCAAGAATACTTTTTTTTAGAATCTCATAGATTAATATACATTAATATGTTAATTATTTATAAGAACCAAAGAATAGATATAATTGAGCTAATTTATCAATTACAATCTAATACATTACTAAAGAAAATAGGAGGCTTAAAAAAAATTTTTAACATGATGAAACAAAGCCAAATTTTCATTTCTTCATCCACAGTGAAAATATATAGTGATGCACTAAATCAATTAATAATTTTGAGCTATATAAGAAGAACAATTATTCAATACGGTTATAAAATGATCCAATTAGCATATATTAATAATATAGATAATGAATATATGTATAACAGGTTAAAATTTTATTTAGATTGGATAGAAAAAGAATTGCAGAACCACTTGAACAATAATAGTTCAATAGTTAATATAAAAGAATTATTGTCAAAAAAACTCATTGAAATAAAAAATCCTCAAAAACAATTAAAACATAATATCGAAAATACATTAATCTATTCTGGATTTATAAACATAGATAACGTTATTAAAGGCTTTCCTAATGGAAGTCTAATTATTATAGCAGGTAGACCTTCAATTGGCAAAACTTCATTAGCTATTAACATCGCATATAAAATTTTAATAGATAACTACCAAAGCATATGTATATTTAGCCTTGAAATGTCAAGTAAAGAAATTTTACATAAATTTATGTCAATAGCATCAAAAACTTATATTAGCGAGAAAACAATTCATAAATTAGATAAAAAACGATGGAAACAAATTATAGAATTTTGTGATAAACTTTTGGAAAATAACATATATATAAACAATACATACAATATATCTATTCAAAGCATTGAGAAAACTACAAAAAATTTGAAGAAAAATTACAATATTCAATTAATTATCATAGACTATTTACAATTAATAGAATGTTCAATAAATAGCAAACAATATACTTACAATAGGAGTCAAGAACTAGGCTACATTACAAGAAAGCTAAAATTACTGGCTCAGTCTCTTCATTTACCAATCATTGTATTATCTCAATTAAATAGAAACATAGAAACCCGTAGCAATAAAGAGCCTCTCTTATCCGATCTCAAAGAGAGTGGTTGCATAAAAAATAATCACTACCTGAATATATTCGATAGCTTCAATAACTCAATTAATCTTACAAATATTATAAATAAATCTATCAATATCAGAACATTGAAAAGTAATTATCATAATAAAGATAACAATAGTAAAATTAATATTCATAAAACAAATTGCTTCACAATCACAAAATATATCAAAAAGAGCATTTATTCTAATAATGCATACTTATTTAAATGCAAGAAAAAAATTAAAAATATTTCACTAACTCATAACCATAAATACTTATATAAAAAGTTATGGACTAGAACAAATCAAATAACAAAATTTGTAACAATCAACATAAAGAAAGTGTTATATAAAGAAACTATAAAAAAAAATTTAATAATTAACATAGAATATATTAATAAAATTCTTTTTAATAACTACTATAAATCGTATGATTTAAATCAAGAAAATGAATTTAATATAATTTGTAATAACACTATATTACATAATTCCATAGAACAAGATGCAGATATAATTATGATGCTATATAATAAAAAAAATGCAAGCAATATCTTGGAAGAGATTAATATTTTAGATATAAAAATAGCAAAAAATAGGAATGGAAGCACTGGATCGTGTCAAATGCAATTCATAACCAATAAAGCAATATTTCAAGATATACAAAATTAGTATAAAAGCTATCAATATATTAAAAAAAATTAAACTATTGATATATATATTATAAATGTTATATAATTTAATTGGCCGGGATAGCTCAGTTGGTAGAGCAGTGGACTGAAAATCCTCGTGTCACCAGTTCAAATCTGGTTCCTGGCAATAATTGATTTAATAAACTAAACATAAATGCTATTCTTATAAAAATTAATTAAATAATATCAAGAAACATAAAATTAACATAAAAATATCTAATAAAATTTAGTCTACTATTTAGATAATTATAAATTCCATTGGGCTATATTTTCTTTCAAAATTTTTATACAAAATATAGAAATAAATATCTCCATTTATTTTGAATAATTTACTGAAATTATCAAATACTGTCTTTCCATAATTATTCTATACTTACTTAATTTTAAATAGCTTTCCTAAATTTATTTATTTGCTTTTTTATCTCAAAATGCATTATTACAATTATCAGTTTTTTAGATAGTATCTTGCATAAAATAAATCAATACATTAACTGTTTTAAAATTTTTTAAACTCGCTAAATCTGTAAGATGTGGAGTGGTTGAATTATTTATATTAACTATTAAAGTCAAAACTCTTTTTTTATTACTAGAAGCAAAATTAACAAAGTAACTTAATGATATCTATATTAACCACTAGATTACTTTTAATTATACTTATAATATTTGATAAATATCTCGTTGTTGTATGTTATTACTTTTACTCTGCTTACTATTTCTTTACTTCTACACCTTAATATTACCGATTTTTTAATTATATTTTTTCAATATTAGATAGGAAGAAAAGAATAAATCAAATATAATTACATATAGTTTATAACTTATAATGCAATTAATAGAAGTAAATAAAATACTTTATTAAAAGAATCATACCGGAGCAAAAGAGTAAAAACTATCACTTAAAAAGTCATAGTTTTAAAATTTTAGCAGCTCGATTTTAATCAACTAAACCAACATAAAATTAAATTAGTATGAAAAATAAAATATGCATAATATAATAATTAGTAATATAAATTAAGTTATTCTATAATTAGAATATATAGAATATAAAAAAATAATACTTAATAATCACTATTTTGCTAGACCTTTCTATCTTGTAAGATTTTGTAACTAAAAAAAAATTAAATCTTCGGATATTACTAAAATAGCTCTATATTAACAATTAATAATTTAATATAACTAAATAATTTATATATTATATAGCGATAAATATTAAGTTAAACTTCTAATTTATTACCTAACAAAACTTTCACTTGACCATCATCAGAGATATCAACTACTGCACTATCTCCGCTAGTGATCTTGCCAGCTAACACTTCTTCAGCTAGACTATCCTCTAATAAGCGCATTACAGCACGACGCAATGGACGAGCACCATAACTCGGATTATAACCTTCATCAACTAATCTATTTTTAAATCTTTCTGTAACACTTAATTGAATATCTTGTTGTTTAATTCTATCAAAAACTTCTTGCAGCATTAAATCAGCTATTTCTCTTACTTCTTCTTTTGTAAGTTGTCTAAAAACAATAATTTCATCTAAGCGATTTAAAAATTCTGGACGAAAATATTGTTTTAGTTCTTCATTGACCAATGACCTAATACGATTATACTGAGATTCTACTTGTGATTCACCCAATTCAAAACCAAGACTACCACCACCTTTCTCAATAACTTTAGAACCAATATTAGAAGTCATAATTAATAAAGTATTTTTGAAATCAATTGTTCTTCCTTTAGCATCAGTTAATCTACCATCCTCTAAAATTTGAAGTAAAAGATTGAAAATATCTGGATGGGCTTTTTCAATTTCATCAAATAATATAACAGTATAAGGTCTTTTCCTTACAGCTTCTGTCAAATAACCACCTTCACTATAACCTACATAACCAGGGGGCGAACCAATCAATTTTGAAACAGTATGCCTCTCCATATATTCAGACATATCTAATCTAACCATAGCTTCTTGAGCTCCAAAAAAATACGAAGCTAAAGCCTTAGTTAATTCAGTTTTTCCAACACCAGTAGGACCAGAGAAAATAAAACTGGCAATAGGACGATTAGGATTTTTTAGGCCAACTCTTGCACGTCGAATAGCTCTTGATACAGCTACAACTGCTTCTTCTTGACCTATAATACGACCATGCAAGGTTTCTTCCATATGCATTAATTTTTCAGATTCACTCTTAGTTAATTTAGTTACAGGAATACCTGTCCAAAAAGCAACAATCTCTGCAATATCATCTTCAGTAACAACAGGATCTGCAAGCTGTAAATCTGGCTCTGAATTTTTACTTTGAGCAATAGCAGCAATTTGAGCTTTAATTTCCATTTCACGAGTTCTGTATTGTTCTGCTTTTTCGTATTTCTGTGCACGTATAGCTTCATCTTTAGTTTTTAAAACAGATCTTAGTTCTCTATCTAATTCACGAGCTGCAGGTGGTAATTGAGAATTTAATAAACGCACCCTAGAGCCAGCTTCATCTATTAAATCAATAGCTTTATCTGGTAAAAAACGATCAGAAATATATTGATTAGCATATTTAGCTGCAGCAGCCAAAGCTTCATCGGACATTTTCAATTGATGATGCTTCTCATAGCGATCTCTTAAACCGAAAAGAATTTCAATTGTTTCTTCTACGCTAGGCTCACCTACTAATACAGGCTGAAAACGACGTTCAAGGGCAGCATCTTTTTCAATATGCTTGCGATATTCTTCTAAAGTAGTAGCACCGATACACTGAAGCTCACCTCTAGCAAGTGCAGGCTTTAGTAAATTAGCAGCATCAATAGCACCTTCAGCTGCTCCAGCACCAATTAAAGTATGTACTTCATCTATTACTAAGATAACATTATTAGCAGACTTTATTTCATCCATAATTCTTTTAAGTCTTTCTTCAAATTCACCTCTATACTTAGTACCAGCAACTAATAAACCAACATCTAATGTAATAACTAACTTATCTTCTAAAATAGAAGGAATATCTCTATTAGCAATTCTCTGCGCTAATCCCTCAGCAATAGCTGTTTTACCAACCCCAGGTTCACCAATTAGTACAGGATTATTTTTTGTACGACGACCCAAGATTTGAATTACTCTCTCAATTTCTTTCTGTCGACCAACAACAGGGTCAAGTACACCTTCTATAGCTAATTCAGTTAGATTAGAACCAAATTCTTCTAAAGTTGGTGTTTTACTCCTAGCTTGTACATTCGCATTGCCATTGGTATTAACTTCAGCGTTATCACCTAACATTTGTATCACTTCAGCTCTAATAGATGCAACATTTACTGTTAAATTTTCAAGTACCCTAGCAGCTACTCCTTCACCTTCTCTAACTAAACCCATTAATAAATGTTCCGTACCTATATAATTATGACCTAGCTGCCTTGCTTCTTCCAAAGATAATTCCAAAACTCTTTTAGCTCTAGGTGTAAATGGTATTTCTACAGCAACAAAACCAGAACCCCGCCCAATAATTTTTTCAACTTCAATACGAGCATCTTTAAGATTAACATTCATAGATTTTAATACTTGAGCAGCAATGCCAGTACCTTCGCCTATTAAGCCTAAAAGGATCTGTTCAGTACCTACAAAGTTATGACCTAATCTTCTTGCTTCTTCTTGAGCCAACATAATAACCTTAATAGCTTTCTCAGTAAAACGTTCAAACATAAAAATAGAACTAGAAAAAATGAATTACCTTTGATAATATAGGATTATAACATAATAATAAAATAAGTGAAAATAATTAACAAAATCAAATATAAAGAAATATGATAAAAGAACAGATCAAGTCATTTGATAGAATGAGATATATAGAGAAAAATTATAAAAAGAATAATTTGCCGAGAATAGAAATTGGTGATAGTATAAAAATAAAAAAAATAATACAAGAAGGAAATAAAGAAAGAATTCAAAGTTCTGAAGGTGTTATCATTGCAAAAAAAAATTCTAACATAAATGTTACAATAACTGTACGTAAAGTAGTACAAAATATTGGAGTAGAAAGAATATATTTAGTACATTCTCCGAATATAATTAATATAGAAATCATAAAAAGATCCAAAGTAAGACGATCAAAACTATACTATTTAAGACATCGATCAGGCAAAGCAACTAGACTAAAACAAAAGATATACTAAAAATAAAACTCAGATAGGATACATAACTCAGCTGGTTAGAGTATCACGTCGACACCGTGAAAGTCACTGGTTCAAATCCAGTTGTATCCAAAGAGAATCTTAAAAATTAAGATGAAAAAGTCATTTACTTTTTTAATAATAAAGCCTAGATTATATAGTTTATAAATTGCTTTTAAAAATATAATTTAGTATAATGATTTGAGACTAACACTTTACATTGTGGGTCGGTGCCCGAGTGGTTAATGGGGGCGGACTGTAAATCCGCTGGCTCTGCCTACGTTGGTTCAAATCCAACCCGGCCCAATAATACTAATAATAATAAAGTTTTATAAAGTTAGTAATAATTATTATTTATTGTTTAAGATACTCGATAAAAAGTATTATATGCTTGTACAGCATGAATCATCATATTGATTAGAAAATTTTTAACAAAAAATAATTAATAAGACATAATACTAATAAATCAATTGAGATGTAAATTAAATATTTTGAGATTTTACTAATATAAAAATTTTAAAATATAATGATAAACTAAAAAATAAGAGCAACCTCTTTACTTACTCTAATCTTGCAAAATATTAAAGCTTAATTAACAGTAAGACTTAAATCAAAATCAATTTTAAATATTCTTATAAACTTTGAAAGGAAAGATTATATTCTCTATACCTCTTTAAATATTTTAAATAGAAATTAAATAGGAAAATATTTTATTCACGTAATAACAATAAATAATCAAATTCATTAAAATAACATCTTAAAATTTAATATTTCTAGAAAAAACTTAAAATAACTTATTAGTTCTTATATCAATTATAAGAGCTAATCATAATTTTTGGTTTCTATTTGTATACACATTTTGTCTTTTCACACCAATCATTTGAGCGTTACTTTTACCAGGTGCAACCATAGGATAACAATTCTCTTCTTCTCTAACCTTACAATTGAGCAAAACAGGTCCATCATGATCACACAATAAATGTAAAATTTTTGTGATATCCTTTCTAAACTCGATCTCTAAACCTAAGATACCAAAAGATTGTGCTAATTTAATGAAGTCAGGAGAGCCTTCAGACATACTAGAATGAGAATATCTCTCTCCATAAAAAGCTTGCTGCCATTGACGAACCATACCTTGCCACTTATTATTAATTATTATAATTTTAATAGGTAGTTTATATTGAGCAATTGTAGCCAACTCTTGCAAATTCATTTGAAAACTAGCATCACCACTAATACAAATAACTTTCCTATCTAAATGAGCAATTTGTACACCAACAGCAGATGGCAAACCATAACCCATTGTTCCTAAACCAGAACTAGAAGCCCAATGACGTGGTAGAACATTCAAGAATTGCGCTGACCACATTTGGTGCTGACCAACATCTGTTGTAAAATAAGCACTTGGCTCTATAATCGAAAGATTATATAATATCTCTTGAGCAGACAAAAAGTCTACATTCCTAGGAATCAATAGAGGATATTGTTTTTTCCATGTATGAATTCTGTTTCTCCATGAAATCGTGCGATCAATATTGTAAGTTAAGTTCTTACAGTTATTTAAATAAACAAGAAAATCAGAAATAACTAACTTAACATCACCTACAATAGCTATATGAGGTATTCTATTCTTACCAACTTCAGCTGGATCAATATCAATATGTATAACTTGAGCATTACAAGCAAATTCATCTAATTTTCCTGTAACACGATCATCAAAACGGGCACCTAAAGCAATAAGTAAATCACACTCACTAACAGCAAAATTAGCATAAGCGGTGCCATGCATACCTAGCATACCAAGAGATAATATATTTGTCTCGTCTATAATGCCTTTCCCCATTAACGTAGTAGTAACGGGAATTTTAAACCTCAAAGCAAAATCTTTAACAACTTCAGAAGCACCTGAAGATATAGCACCACCTCCAACATATAATAAAGGTTGATTAGAATGCTGTATCAATTCAAGGATTTTAGGAAAATGCTTTTTAGTAGGACATGGTAGAGGTTGACAACCAGGCAAATTTATACGTGTTCTAGGTACAAAAGAATATAAGAACTTTTCAAGACCAACATCTTTTGGTACATCAATTAGAACAGGACCAGGGCGGCCATGTTTTGATATATAAAATGCTTCAGAAACAATTCTACTAACATCCCTTGGATCTCTAATAATATAAGAATGCTTAACAATAGGAAGTGTTATACCAAAAATATCAACCTCCTGAAATGCATCCGTACCTATGAATGGACGAGCAACTTGACCAGTTACGAGAATGATAGGAACTGAATCCATATTAGCAGTAGCAATTCCAGTGACCAAATTAGTTGCACCCGGACCAGAAGTAGCAAAGCAAACGCCAACTTCACCAGATGATCTAGAATAACCATCGGCAGCATGAACAGCACCTTGTTCATGTCTGCATAAAATATGTTTAACAAGAGATTTTTCTTCCCAACGAAAAAGCTCATCATATATTGGCAAAATAGCACCACCAGGATACCCAAAAATATAAGAGGTACCATTTCTAATAAGACTATCTAAAAGAGCAAATGCACCAGAAGCATAGAAGGAAGTCGACATAAGATCTCCATAATAACATTATATATATTATATACGTTCAATTTTTTATATTACTCCTGTCATTTTCAATGCTATTATGTACATTATTCTTATAGTTATAGTAATTATTACTAAGAATATTATTCTTCCTTTTTTGTTTTTTAATAGCTTAAAAATAGCATTAAAAGTTGTCAAGAAAAACCCAATTAGTACACTTATTAAAAATCTTGGAAATTTATTTAAATTATCCCAAAAATTTGACATAATATTTTATTATATTTTGTATAAATTACTTTTTTTGATTCATTATTAATAATAAATAAATATTTAAATGTCAAACTTTATTGTTCACGATCGTTTTTATTTTTCGTCTGATACAATATCTTTAGTTAACAAGTATAATGGTTCTACTTTTGTTGTTAAATATGGTGGATCTGTTATGAATAGTGACACTTTAAAGTGTCAAATTATAGAAGATTTATGTTTGTTATATTTTTTTGGTATTAATATTATTTTAGTTCATGGTGGAGGTATTTTAATTAATCATTGGTTAAGTAAGTTTGGAATTAAACCTAAGTTTTTAGATGGAGTTCGTGTCACTGATTATGATACTATGAAGGTTGTTGAAATGGTTCTGAGCGGTCAAGTAAATAAAGATTTAGTTGCCTTGTTTGATCAGCATAATATTTTTTCAGTTGGTTTATCAGGAAAAGATGCTGGTTTAATTAGAGCTTCTCATTTATTTTCTTCAACTGAAAATTTTACAGGTAAAATTGATAATATTAATACGAGAGTATTGCATTTACTATTATCTAATAGGTGTATCCCTGTAATTGCGAGCATTGGTTCTGATTCGAATGGTAAGACTTATAATGTTAATGCTGATACAGCTGCTAGTGCTATTGCATCTGCTGTGCAAGCTGAAAAATTAATTTTGCTTACTGATGCTCCTGGTGTTTTGCGTGATATTAATGATGAATCTAGTTTAATTAAGGATCTTAATTTACAAACTATACAAGAATTGCGTTTAAATAATATCATTTCTGCAGGTATGATTCCTAAAATTCAATCATGTGTTGATGCTTTGCATTCTAATGTAAAATCAGTTCATATTATTGATGGCCGTATGAAACATTCTTTATTGCGTGAGGTTTTAACTAGTACTAGGATTGGTTCAATGGTAGTATTGTAATTGAATTATGATTTGTTTATTTTTCTCTTAAATGTTATATTTTATGCAAATTAATCATGATTATATTATGGCTCAGTAGCTCAGTTGGTTAGAGCAGGGGACTCATAAGCCCAAGGTCGCAGGTTCAAGTCCCGCCTGAGCCATACTAATTTCATTTTCCATTTTTTTATTTTTAATGTGGAGAAGTGGCTGAGAGGTTGAAAGCGGCAGATTGCTAATCTGTTGTATAGTTAATATTATACCGAGGGTTCGAATCCCTTCTTCTCCTATTCTGAATTTGACAATTTTTCCATTTTGTTTTAGACTACTATAATGGGACTGTAGTTCAATTGGTTAGAGCACCGCCCTGTCACGGCGGACGTTGCGGGTTCGAGTCCCGTCAGTCTCGTTTTATTTATTATTAATCTAGCCTTTATGAGGTATGGTCGTATATTGTGAAATAATATTTCTAAATTCTTGTCCATCGATAGTCTCCTTTTCAATTAGTATGTCTACTAATTTATCTATTATTACTCTGTTATTTCTAATAATTTTTATTGTCTTTTCGTGGCATTCTTCAACTATTTCTTGAATTTGTTTATCTATTTTTATTGCAATTTCATCTGAATACTCGTTTATATTTCCCATACCTCTACCTAAAAATGGGTTAGAATCTTCGTTCTCTAAAGATAGTGGTCCGATTTCAGACATGCCAAATCTTGTCACCATTTGTCTTGCCATAGATGTTACTTGTTGTAGATCATTACTTGCTCCTGTAGTAATTTCAGAATCTCCAAAAACAATTTCTTCTGTTGCCCTTCCACCTAGGGCTCCCATAATTCTAGCTTTAATTTGTGACATAGAAATTAAGCTCTGATCTTCAGAAGGGGTAAACCAAGTGAGTCCTCTTGCTTGCCCTCTAGGTATTAGAGTTACTTTCTGTACATTTTCGTGTTCTTTCAGAAGTGTTCCAACTATGGCATGTCCAACTTCATGATATGCTATTAATCGCTTACTTTTACTGTCTATCAATGCTGTTCCTTCCATTCCTGCAATAATTCTATCTATAGCTTTATCTATTTCGTTGAGTGTAATTTCATTCTTGTGCTTTCTAGCAGTTAAAATTGCAGCTTCATTTAATAGATTTGCTAAGTCTGCACCAGAAAATCCTGGTGTTCTTCTTGCAATAATTGAAAGTGATACTTTTGGGTTTATTTTTTTATTTTTAGCGTGAACGTTTAATATTGCTAATCTGCCTTTAAAATCTGGTATTTCAACACTTACCTGTCTATCAAATCTACCTGGTCTAAGTAATGCTGAGTCCAATATATCTGCTCTATTAGTGGCTGCTATAACTATAATGCCTGTATTTCCTTCAAATCCATCCATTTCGGTAAGCAATTGATTTAAAGTTTGTTCTCTTTCGTCATTTCCTCCACCAATACCAGTGCCTCTTTGACGACCGACTGCATCAATTTCATCTATAAATACAATACATGGTGCATTTTCTTTAGCTTTTTTAAATAGATCTCTAACTCTTGACGCTCCCACTCCAACAAACATTTCTACAAATTCAGAGCCAGATATACTAAAAAAAGGTACATTAGCTTCACCTGCAATTGCTTTTGCTAATAGTGTTTTTCCTGTACCAGGTTGTCCTATTAGTAATACTCCTTTTGGTATTTTAGCTCCTACTGCTGTGAAATATTCTGGTTTTTTTAGAAATGTTACTATTTCTTCAAACTCTTCCTTTGCTTCATCTATTCCTGCAACATCATCAAAAATAATTCCTGTTTTTGCTTCTATTTGAAATAAAGCTTTTGATTTACCAAATGACATTGCTTGTCCTGGACCTCCACTATTATTACTTGACCGTCTAAATAGTAATGTTAAGCTTATTATTAAAACTATAGGAAAGAATAGATTGCCAACTAAATTCCATAAAGCAATATTATTTTTGGTTGGGTGTGCATTTATGTCTATTTGATTGTTTTTTAGTTTAGTAATTAGTTCTGGTGCACTAACTGGTAGTTCTACTCTGATCTTCTGAATTCTATTACCTAGTTCTGGTCCTATTGCTTCTATAATAGCAGTGTGTCCATTTTCATATAGGTCCACTTTTTGTACCCATCCCATGTCTATATATTCTAAAAATCTTCCATAAGTCATACGTGAGTTAGCGACATTATTATTATTTTCGTTTGTTATAGGTGCGAAAAAACCTTGCCAAATAAAGAAAGAAATGACTAGTATTGGCAAAGACCATAGTAATATATTTTTCCATGAAAATTTCATAAAAGCTAAACCTTAATTTTGTAATTCTTATTTTCTTGATTATTTACATGAATGTAACATCTTTCTTGTTGCATAAGCAACCATTAATTGAAATAATTAATTGGCATCTTTTTAGATTTAAAAAAGTTCACACTATATGCTTTTTTATCTCTTTAATGTAGATTATTTGTTTAATATATAGTTTATGATTAATAGGATTAGATAAATATTAATATGTTTGAAAAGGGCTATCTAGTTAAAGTTTTGAGAAAAGAATCTTATTGGTATCAAGATATTGGTACCGTTATTAAAATTGATAAAGGCATTAAGTATTCTGTTTTAGTACGTTTCGGTAAATTAACTTATAGTGGTGTTAATACCAATAACTTTGCAGAAAATGAATTATTACTTGTTAAGTAATAAAATTTTTATGGACAAGCATTTTTTTAAATTAGAGTTTTAATAATTTAGATATGTTTGCCCTGTATCATTTATACTTAATCGATATTGTTATTAATTTCCTAGTGTTGCCCAGTCTACATCTACATTTTCTAGTATTAAAGAAGAGTTATAGATTTGTAGGATAATTAGTAAAAATAAGAAAAATAATAACATAAATATTGCCATGATTGGAGTTGTACCCCATCCAGGAGCAACTTTGCCATACTCAGAGTTTAATGGTCTCAATATTTCTCCTAATCTAGTTCTTAAAGCCATAGTTTTTTTGTAAATTTGTTTAGTTGTTAATCTTTATAATAATGTTATAAAAATAAGTTTACTTTATTTATTTCTAAATTATGGAAACTGCAACAGTTCTTAGTATTTTTATTTTAAGTTTATTATTCGGTGTTACTGGGTATTCTATTTATATTTCTTTTGGGCCAATTTCAAAAGAATTGAGAGATCCATTTGAGGAGCATGAGGAATAGAATAGCATCTACATTATTATCATTCATTACTAGTAATTACTAGTATTTGATTTTAATATAAGATGTTATGTAAGAAACATCTTATATGATGTTATATTTAGCAGCTATTAATTTTTTATTATTTTGCTATTCTTGGTGGGTCCCTAAAAAATACTGCAAAAAATATTACCATTAATGTACCTACTAATAAAAAAACATATACTAACGCTTCCATTCTTTTCTCCCTATGATATTTTAAAAGTTTAAATAAAATATTTAAATTTTTTTATACTGCACCTTGTTTTTTACTGCTTCTATCTCCTAATTTTTGGAAAGCTCCAAATTCTACTTGTTCGGTTACTTCTGCCCCAATACCTGCGAATACATCTCTAAAAATAGTTCTTGATCCATGCCATAGATGACCAAAGAAAAATAGAAGCGCAAAATTTGCATGCCCAAAAGTAAACCATCCCCTAGGGCTACTTCTGAAAACACCATCTGATTCTAATGTAGTTCTATCAAATTCGAATACTTCTCCAAGTTGGGCTTTGCGTGCATATTTTTTTACGCTTGGTGCATCAAGAAAAGTTTTACCATTAAGTTTACCTCCATAAAAATTAACTGTTACCCCGACTTGTTCTATACTATACTTAGATTCCGCTCTTCTAAATGGTATATCTGCTCTAATGATTCCATCCTTATCTACTAAAATCACAGGAAATGTTTCAAAAAATGCAGGCATTCTTCTGACAGCTAGTTCTCTGCCGTCTTTATCTTGAAATATAGGATGTCCAAGCCATGCTTCAGCAATTCCATCTCCTTTATCCATAGGCCCTGCCCTAAATAGTCCTCCTTTGGCAGGATTATTACCTATATAATCATAGAACGCTAGCTTATCTGGGATCTTTGACCATGCCTCTTCAGGTGTTGATCCTTCGTTTAACGAATTTTCTACTCTTCTCTCTATTTCTTGTTGAAAATAGCCACTATCCCATTGATATCTAGTCGGTCCAAATAATTCTATTGGTGTTGTTGCGGAACCGTACCACATAGTTCCACATGTTACAAATGCACTAAAAAAGACAGCTGATATACTACTAGATAATACAGTTTCTATATTTCCCATTCTTAGTGCTCTATAAAGTCTTTGTGGTGGACGTACTGTTAGGTGAAATAATCCTGCTAGTATGCCTACAGTACCAGCTGCTATGTGATGTGATGCAATTCCGCTAGGATTAAATGGGTTAAATCCATCTGGTCCCCATGCAGGTGCTATTGGTTGTACTTTACCTGTGATTCCATAGCCGTCTGATATCCATATTCCTGGCCCGAACAATCCTGTTGCATGGAATGCTCCAAATCCGAAACATAATAAACTAGATAAGAGTAGATGGATCCCGAATATTTTAGGTAAGTCTAATGCAGGCTCTCCTGTTCTTGGGTCTCTAAATAATTCTAGATCCCAATAGACCCAGTGCCATATTGATGCTAAAAATAGCATACCAGATAAAACAATGTGTGTTATAGCTACTCCTTCAAAACTCCATAAGCCTGGGTTTGATACACTTTCTCCTGTTATACTCCAGCCACCCCATGAATCTGTCACGCCAATTCTTGTCATAAATGGCATTACAAACATTCCTTGTCTCCACATAGGGTTTAATACTGGGTCAGATGGATCAAATATTGCTAATTCGTACAATGCCATAGAACCAGCCCATCCTGCAACTAGTGCTGTATGCATTAAGTGAACTGATATTAAACGTCCTGGATCATTTAAAACAACAGTGTGTACTCTGTACCATGGTAATGCCATATAATGACATAACTCCTATTTTTATTTAATTAAATATGTTGCTTTTCTTACTTTTACTTTGGATTATTTTATCTCCATAGTAATTATAACATTTTTATTTATTGAAGTTAAATTTATTCATATTTATGTTTAAGAATTTTTTTTATACATAGAAGGCTTAATATACTTATTGTTATTAAAATCAAGGTACTGCTATAGATATTTATTTTAAGTAATGTATTTTCTAGTAAAAAAGTATTTTTTAAATAACTATGTCTTATTAATTCTATTGCATATGTTAGCGGATTTAAGTAAACTATAATTTGTAACCAATTTGGCATAAAAAATATGGGTGACAGTGCTGTGCTAGAAAATAAAGTTGGTAAATTAATTAGTAAAGTCGTAATAGCTATAAATTCTATATGTCCTGGTAAAATAAATGCATTACATATACTAATATTAGTTACACTGATAATAATCAGTGTATTTACTCCAATTGTTGTGAATATTTGAGTTAGGTTAGGAATTATATTTGTGTAATATATATTAAATATCATTATTATAATTATTTGTATACTAGTAATTGACCATGTGTGTAGAATAGTTGAATATACTAATGACTTTTTATCTATTAAAGGAGATGTAATAATTCTGTTTAAAAAGCCAAATTCTCTATCAAACATTATTGGTAATCCAGCATTAATTGAGCTGTTAAATCCTATAAATACAAGAATACCTGGATTTAAAAATTCTCGATATTTTATATTACATCCGTTAAATAGATTAATAGGTGCTTTTTGGAAAAGAGCACCAAATAATATTAGCCATAGTAATGGCTGCATAATATTTATTGTGATAATTGATGGTCTTCTATAAGTTTGTATATATAATCTTTTTGTGAGTGTGCAAATTTCTTTATATATATTTAATTTATCTATATTAAATCTTATTTTATTGTTTGGTTTTAGATAAATTTTTTGCTTTTGTTTATTCATGTTTATTTAATTTTTTTAGTAGTATATTAATCATATAAATTTATATATATATTCCTTAGCTTTCATTTTTATATGAAAGTACATGAATTTAGTGTAATATTTATTGGATATGAAATAATAAATTTTTAATTTGGTTAATTTTTAATCAAATTTTGGTTTAATATTTACTGTATATACATAAAACTGATGTCTGATTTAATATCATTATCATTGAATTTTTCACTTTCAAATTTTTTTATTATTATTTAAGGAGATTGTAGTATGTCTAAAGTATTTAAGATAGTTCTAAAAATGCCTGATGATGAGACGTTTGAATTTGATTGTGCTGAAGATGTTTACATTTTAGATGCTGCAGAAGAGGAAGGTCTTGATTTACCTTATTCTTGTCGTGCCGGTGCTTGTTCTACTTGCGCTGGAAAAGTTGAGGAAGGTGAAGTAGATCAAGCCGATCAATCGTTTTTAGAAGATAATCATCTCGAGTCTGGCTATATTTTAACGTGTATCAGTTATCCTAAGCAGGATTGCGTTATAGTGACTCATCGAGAAGATGATTTATATTAAGTAAAATAAGTCTTTAGTTTGACAAGTTTACATATCAACTTTAACTTTTTATGATTTAGCTTGTCAGACTTATTTAAATTTATTTATAATTTCACTTCAATATCTACTCCAGCTGGTATATTTAATTTCATCAGTGCATCAATGGTTTTAGAAGATGGTGTGTATATATCTATTACCTTAGTATGTATTTTTATTTCGAAATGTTCTCGGGAATCTTTATCTACATGTGGTGAACGTAATACGCAGTATATTTTTCTTTTAGTTGGGATTGATATTGGTCCTATTACTTTTGCATTAGTTCTATTTGCTGTTTCTATAATGTTATTACATGATACTTTTAGTAAAGTATAATCATAGGTTTTAAGCCTTATTCTAATCTTATTATTTAGTGTATCATTCATGTTTATTTTTTATTGCTAAATAAGCTAACTATTTTAATATTTTAGAGACTACTCCTGCCCCTACAGTTTTACCGCCTTCTCTTATGGCAAATCTCATTCCCTGCTCAATAGCTATAGGGTGAATTAATTCTGCACTCATCTTTATTCTGTCTCCTGGCATAACCATTTCTGCTGTTGAGCCGTCATCTGCTGTAAATTGGTTTATTGTTCCAGTAACATCTGTTGTTCTTACATAAAATTGTGGACGATACCCTGAAAAGAATGGAGTATGTCTGCCACCTTCTTCTTTAGTAAGAATGTAAACTTCTGCCTCAAATTGGGTATGCGGTGTAATTGTACTAGGTTGAGCTAACACCATTCCTCTCTGAATTTGTAGCTTTTGTATTCCTCGAAGTAAAATACCTATGTTATCCCCTGCCATTCCTTCATCTAAAGTCTTTTGAAACATTTCTAATCCAGTAATTGTTGTTGTTTTTGTTTCTTGTAGTCCTACAATTTCAATTGTATCTCCAACCTTAATAATACCTCTTTCTATTCTACCAGTTGCTACAGTACCTCTACCTGTGATTGAAAATACGTCTTCTACTGCCATCAAAAATGTTTTTTCCGTATCTCTTTGTGGAGTAGGAATATATGAGTCTACAGCATCCATTAATGCATGTATCTTATCAACCCATTCATTTTCTCCTCTTTGTGTACCGCTGTTGGCTGTTACTGTTTCTAGTGCTAATAAAGCTGATCCTGCTACAAATGGTATATTATCCCCAGGAAAATCATATTTTTCTAATAACTCTCTAACTTCTAGCTCAACTAGTTCGCGTAATTCATCATCTTCTACTTGATCTTGTTTATTTAAGAAAACAACAATACTTGGTACACCAACTTGTTTTGCAAGCAAGATGTGTTCTCGTGTTTGAGGCATTGCTCCGTCGACGGCTGATACAACTAAGATTGCTCCATCCATTTGTGCTGCACCAGTTATCATGTTTTTCACATAATCTGCATGTCCAGGACAGTCTACATGTGCGTAATGCCTATCTTTTGTTTCATATTCTATGTGTGCTGTATTAATTGTAATACCTCTTGCTTTTTCTTCTGGTGCAGCATCAATTTCGTCGAACTTTTTAGCTTCTCCTTGATTGGCTGCAGCTAATGTTGCAGATATCGCTGCTGTTAGTGTTGTTTTACCGTGATCTACATGTCCGATTGTGCCAATATTAACATGAGGTTTTTTTCTTTCAAATTTTTCACGTGCCATTTTTTGGTTCCTTATATTAATTTAATACTATTTATTTGATTTAACTAATAGCGATAGTGAGCAAAAGCTTTATTAGCTTCTGCCATTTTATGTGTTTCTTCTCTTCTACGAATTGAATTACCGCTTTCGTTAGATGCATCAATAATTTCATTTGCTATTTTTATCGACATACTGTTTCCATTTCTTTGCTTTGCAAACTTAGTAATCCATCTGAGAGCTAAATTAGTACCCCTATATGCTCTTACTTCTGTTGGTACTTGGTAGGTTGATCCGCCTATTCTTCTAGCCTTTACTTCAACTAAAGGTGTTGTATTTCTTACAGCTCTTTCTATAATCTCAAGTGGATCTTGAGATGTTTTGTTTTCTATAATTTCTAAGGATTTATAAATAATTTTCTGTGCTACTCCCTTTTTTCCATCTTGTAAAATGCGTATAATTAGCATATTTATGAGTTTACTGTTATATACAGTTTCAGGACTAACGTTTCTTTTTTTAGCTCTATTACGTCGTGACATGTTTTTTAAGATTTATTCTTTACTTTTTTTGTTCCATATTTTGATCTACTCTTTTGTCTATCTTTTACTCCAGCTGAGTCAAGTGTTCCTCTAATTACATGATATCTAACTCCTGGCAAATCTTTTACACGGCCTCCCCTAATTAAAACTACAGAATGTTCTTGTATATTATGTCCAATACCTGGGATATATGCAGTGACTTCAAACCCAGAAGTTAGTCTTACCCTTGCTACTTTACGTAAAGCAGAATTAGGTTTCTTCGGTGTAGTTGTATAAACTCTAGTGCATACTCCTCGTCTTTGTGGGCAAGCTTTTAGTGCTGGGGATTTAGTTTTATTGATGTACTTTTTTCTTTCTGATCTAACTAATTGTTGAATAGTTGGCATTATGTATTTTGATAATATTCTATTCATTTTATATTGAATACTGTATAAATTATAAATATTGTGTAAGTTAGTGTCAAACTTAATATTTTTATTATTTTATAGTGTATTCTTTATTTTATTTTATATTTTTTCATAAATTTTTCAACTCTACCTTCTGTGTCAAGGATTCTCTGTGAACCTGTAAAAAAAGGGTGATTCCCTGACCAAATATCAACATTTAATTTTTCTTTTGTTGAACCAACGGTCATGATATGTTTTCCATCGCAATATACTTTTGAATTTCTAAACCACTTTGGGTGAGTTTTATCTTTTACCATCTTATTTTTTTATCTTTATATAATTTATGACTTATTTGTAGTTTAGTATTTGGCTATATTTATTTATTGCTCTATCGTTTTGAGTATTGAGGTGCTTTTCTTGCTTTACGTAAGCCATATTTTTTTCTTTCTTTTATTCGAGCATCTCTTTTTAGTAATCCTTCTGATTTTAACATAATGCGGTTTTCTGGATTAACATTGCATAAAGCTCTTGCTAATCCTAAACGAATAGCATCAGCTTGTCCTGTTAGCCCACCTCCTTCTGCTTTTACGTATATGTCGTATTCTTTATTGAGTCCTAGAATATTGATGGGGGCACATGAAATTCTTAAGTAGTTAGGACTAAATTGTAGATATGATTCTCCTGGTAGACCATTTATAACTAATTTCCCTTCTCCTGGAACTAATCTTACTCTTGCTACTGATGTTTTCCTTCTTCCTGTTCCTGAATATATTACTTTATCTTTATTGTATGAGGTTAACATAAATTATATAATTATATATTGAAAAATAATGGTTTCTGAGATTTATGTGGGTGTTGATTATTGGGATAAACTTTAAGTTTTTTAAATACTTTCCTTCCTAAACTATTTTTAGGCAACATTCCTCTAACAGCATGTTCAATAATTTTATTTGGTTTTTTCTTTTGAACTTTCTCAAAAGTTTCTATTTTTAGTCCTCCTGGTTTTCCAGAATGTCTTTTATACACTTTTTGCTTACGTTTATTTCCTGTTATTTTGATATGTTTAGAATTAATTACTATGATATTTGAATTACCTTCATTATATGGTAAATATGTAGCATTATTTTTACCTTTTAGTATATAAGCTATTTTAGTGCTAAGTCTACCTAATGTTTTATTTTTTGCATCAATAATGTACCAATTAGTTTGATTTACTTGATTGGTTTCTATCGTTATATTTTTATTATTATGAGAAATATTCATATTGCTATTTTATCAGTTAATTTATTCTATTTTTCATATTTTACATTATTATATTAGTACAGATTTATCCATATAAGAAATATGAGAATATTATTAATTTAGTTCAATCTTTCTTGTGGCAAGTTTATATTCAATTTATCTTTAAGTGCTTCTATTACTTCTTCTACAGATTTTTGACCAAAATTTTTAATTTCTAGTAATTCTCCTTGAGAATAATCTAGTAAATCAGCAATAGAGTGAATTTGTACTCTCTTTAAGCAATTATAAGCTCTTACTGATAGTTGTAATTCTTCAATTAACATTTGGCTTATTTTTTTTTCTTTATTCTCGTTATTATGGTTTTTAGCTTTAAAATTAATATTTGTTAGTGGATTAAATAATGTAGTTAATATATTAGCACTTTGACTAATGGCTTCTTGAGGTGAGATGCTGCCATCTGTCCATATTTCTATAAATAATTTTTCTTCCATATAACTTGCGTTAATTTGTTTTTCTTCTATTTTATAGTTAAACCTTTTAGCTGGCATAAATACGGCATCAATTTGCAAAAAATCTATAGATTTATTGTCTATACCTTTTTCGACTAATCTATATCCATTTCCTTGTTCAATTTTAAATTCCATTTCGAATATAGTGTTATTGCATACAGTTGCAATATATTGTTTAGGGTCTACTATTTCTACTTCTGGTGGTAATTCAAATAATCCAGTTGTAATTATAGCTGGTCCTTGTATTCTTACTCTTCCTATTTGTGGTTCATCATTATAACTTTTCAAAACCACTTCTTTGAGATTAAGTATTATTTCTAATACATCTTCCCTTACACCAGTAATAGTTGAAAATTCATGATTGATTCCAGCAATTCTAACAGCAACTATAGCAGTTCCTTTTAGGTCTGATAATGTAGTTCTACGTAAAGAATTACCTACAGTAATGCCTTGTCCTTTTTTTAAAGGTTCTAAAACAAAATGCCCATATTGTTCTCTGGCTCCCTTTGTTTTTGACTCTATGCACTCTATCTGGAAATGAGTCATGGGTCTGTAATTCCAAAATATTTTATATAATTTCTTTAAACTCTACGTTTTTTTGGTGGCCGACATCCATTATGTGGTACAGGTGTTATATCTTTAATTAATATAATTTCTATTCCAGTTGCTTGTATTGATCTAATTGCGGTTTCTCGACCAGCGCCTGGTCCTTTAACCATAATTTCTGTTTGCTTCATTCCATATTCCATTGCACATTTGGCTGCTTGTTCAGCTGCCATCTGTGCAGCAAAAGGAGTACTTTTTTTTGCGCCTTTGAATCCACTTGCGCCTGATGATGACCATGCAATGGTTTCCCCTTGTAAGTCTGTAATTGTAATGATTGTATTATTAAAGGTTGATTGTATATGTGTAATTCCATTGACAATATTTTTTTTCTTTCTTTGTTGATTTTTTTTTATTTGTCTAGCCATATCTTATAGTTATTAAAAGTAAATGTACTATTTTTTTGTTGCTTTTTTCTTGCCTGCTATGGTTTTTTTTGTTCCTCTGCGTGTTCGAGCATTAGTTCTTGTCCTTTGTCCTCTTGCAGGAAGATTAAGTCTATGTCTTCTACCTTTGTAGCATCCAATATTCATTAGTCTTTTTATGTGCATATTTTCTAATCTTTTTAGGTTTCCTTCAAGTTCATAATTATTATTTAATGTATTTCTTATTGCAATGATTTCTTCATCATTAAGATCTTGTATTTTTATATCTTGTTTTATTTGAGTCTTTTCTAAGATCTCTTTAGATCTTGATATACCTATGCCATAGATATAAGTTAATCCAATAGCAATCCTCTTGTTTTTTGGTAAGTCTACACCTTCTATTCTAGCCATTAAAGTATTAATTCCTTGTTTTTAGTAGCCTTGTCATCTTTATTTATCCTTGTTTCTGTTTATGTTTAGGATTTTCACAAATAATCATAATTTTTTTATGTCTTCGTATGACTCTGCATTTTTCACATATTTTTTTCACTGATGCTCTCACTTTCATGTTTATAATTTTTCTTTTGTTAATTAGTGTATTTTATATTTTTTTTATTCCATCATATTATCATATTGTTCAGAAATTATATATGTTTGAATTTGCTTAGTAGTATCGATTGCAACTCCTACTAGTATTAATAATGATGTGGTGCCTAAGCCCTTAAAAATATTAATATTTGTTGTCATAGAAATTATGAATGGAAATTGTGCTATGATAAATAAAAAAATGGCTCCAATAAATGTTAATTTATTAATAATTTTTTCTAAATATTTAATAGTATCTATTCCTGGTCTTATATTAGGTATGTTTGCACCCATTTTTTGTAAGTTCTCAGCTATATCTTGAGGATTTAGTATTATTGAGGAATAAAAATAACTAAATATGATAATTAGTGCTGAGTATAATATTAAGTATAAAAATTTATTTATCATAATGAAATGAATAATATTAATTAAATTATTATTATTTTCATTAGTATTAGATATTATGTATTGAGGTATTGTTATCATAGCTGATGCAAATACAACAGGCATTACTCCACCTTGGTTTAATTTGAGTGGGATATAATTTTGTGAGTAAAGTATTTTTGTGTTTAATTTGCCTAGTTGTTTTGCTGAAATAATGTTGATTTTTCTTTTGCTATCTTGTATTAGTATGTTAATCATTAATATAGTTAAGCATAAAATAGAGATTATGACTAATGTAATAAAAGTATACTCATTATTGATTCTATATTGATTAATGTTATTTGGTAAGTTCGAGATTATGTTTTGAAAAATTAATAGTGAAGCACCATTACCTATCCCATAGTTTGTAATCATTTCTGAAAACCACATAATAATAATTGAACCTGTTGTTAGTGTTAGAATAGAATCGATTATGAAATAATTATTCCAGTTAAATGTATATGGTTTAATCCATATAGCAACAGATATGCTTTGAAGTAATGCCCAAATACCTGTAAAGTAACGAGTAATTTTATTAATTTTTTGTTTTCCTATCTCTCCTTCATTTTTTTGTATATCTTCTAGATATGGTATAATTTTAATGAGTAACTGTGTGATTATTGATGAATTTATGTAAGGAATAATGCCTAGACTAAAAATACCAATTGTTGAAAAGCCACCACCAGAAAATATGTTTAAAAAGCTAACTATGCTGTTTTGTTGCATGGTGCTATTGATTTCTTGATGATCTATACCTGGTATTGGTATAAAAATTCCCATTCTTGATATAAATAATATTATTATTGTGATTAAAATTTTATTGATGAGTTTATTAATTTTCTCCATGTTAAGATGATGAATATAATTGATTTAATTGGATATTTCTATTATTTGCTGTTTCTTGAAAAGTTCTCAGATTATTTAAAGCATTAAGAGTTGCTCTTGCGTTATTTAGTGTATTATTAGATCCTAGTTGTTTAGCGAGTATATTTTTTATTCCTGCTAATTCTAAAACTATTCTTGTAGCACCACCTGCGATTACTCCAGATCCTATTGCTGAAGGTTTTAAAATAACTTTAGCTGCCCCTGATGATCCATTTATTGGATGAGGTATTGAATAGTATTTTGTAAGTGGGATTTGAATAGTTTGCTTCTTGGCGTCAGTTACTGCTTTTTTTACTGCACCAATGACATCACTTGCTTTACCTACTCCGACTCCTATTTGGCCATTTTCATTTCCTATTACTAATACTGCTCTAAAACTTAATTTTTTTCCTCCTTTAACTACCTTAGTAACTCTTCTGACTTGAACTACTTTTTCTTCCCAATTATTTTCTTCTTTATTTTTGATGTTTTTCTTTTTCATATTTTTTACTTAAATTTTAAAAAATAATACCTTCTTTTCTGGTTGCATCGGCTAGTGCTTTTATTTGTCCATGATATATATTATTACCTCTATCAAATATTATCTGGTAAATACCTTTTTGTTTTAATTTTAATGCTATATTCTTTCCTATAATTTGGGCTGTCATGCAATTCCTAAATACTTTTTTTGTATTATTTATTTCTTTTGATATGGTGGAACTACTTGTTAAGATTTTTTTTTGATTATCATCTATAATATATGCATATAAATGCTTATTAGATTTAAATATGTATAGTCTTGGTTTTTTTATTTTATATTTGTGTTTCATTCTTTTTGTAATTGATTTTAAAATAATTGCTTGTAGTTTTTACTTACCAGCTTTACCTACTTTTCTTTTAATTATTTCATGTTCATATCTAATACCTTTACCTTTATATGGTTCAGGAGGTCTTGTTGATCTAATTTTTGCTGCCATTTGTCCTACGATTTCTTTATTGATTCCTGAAATGATAATATTTGTGTTATTTTCTACAGCGATTTTAATATCTTTTGGTGGTTTAATTGATACTGGATGACTATATCCAACGTTAAGAACTAAATTTTCGCCTTCTATTTGAGATCTATAGCCAACTCCATGTATAACTAATTTTTTATTAAATCCTTTTGATACTCCTACTATCATATTATTTATGATACTTCTTGATAATCCATGTATTTCTCTTGCTTGTTGTGTTTGTTCTTTTTTAATTAATTTAATTGTGTTTTCTGTTTTTGTTATCTGAATTAATTTGGATAAATTATAGTGCAATTCTCCTTTAATACCTTTTACTGATATATGTTGTTCATTTATTTGAATATCAATATCTTTAGGTAACGAGATCTCTTTCTTACCAATTCTTGACATAAAGTTCTTTCTTATTTCTTTTTGTATATATTTATTACCATATGTAGCATAATATTTCTCCACCTAATCCATATTGTCTTGCAGTTTTGTCTGTCATTATACCTTGTGACGTAGATATTATGGCAATTCCTATACCACCTAATACTTTTGGTAGTTCTTTGTGATTAGCATATATTCTCAGTCCTGGTTTACTAATTCGTTTTAGTTCAGTTATAATTGGTTTCCTATTTTTACCTTTATATTTTAGTGATATTAATAAGTATCTTCTTGGATTTTCCTGGATCTCTTCTGATTGATAAATAAATCCTTCTTCCTCTAAAACCTTTACAATGTTCCTAGTGATTTTTGTTGAAGGTACTTGTACTATTTGATGTTTTGCTAAATTAGCATTTCTTATTCTGGTCAGCATGTCTGATATAATATCATTGATCATTGTGAGTTTAGTGTTATATTTTATTTTAGTTTTGAAAAGGCAATCCAAATTTGGTTAGTAATAATAAACCTTCTTTATCGCTCTTTGCTGTTGTTATGATAGAAATGTCCATCCCTCTAATTTTATCTATTTGTTCATAATTAATTTCAGGAAAGATTAATTGTTCCTTAATGCCTAAGTTATAGTTTCCTCTGCCATCAAATTGCTTTTTACTAATTCCTCTAAAATCTCTTATTCTTGGTAAAGAAAGATTAATTAATTTATAAAGAAAGTCATACATTTTCTCTTTTCTAAGAGTAACTTTTAAGCCTATAGGTATATTTTCTCTGATTTTGAATCCTGCTATTGATTTTTTAGTTTTCGTTATAATAGGTTTTTGACCTGTGATAGAAGATAATTCCTGCATACTTTTATCTAATGCTTTTGTATTTTGTGATGCTTCTCCTATTCCTCTATTTATAACAATTTTAATTAATTTTGGCACTTCATGAGTATTTTTATATTGAAGTTCTTTTAAAAGTGCAGAAAAAATTTGATTTTTGTATTTGTCTTTTAATGCGCTAGTCATATGTAAATTATAATAATTTAAATTTCTATTGTATTTTTATCTAGTATCTATTATTTTAATATTAGATATATGTATAGGAGCTTCTATCTCTTTTATATTCCCTTTTTCATTGGTTTGCTTGGGTTTAATATGTTTTATCTTTTTGTTAATATTTTCTATTATTACAGAATTAACCTTTCCTATGACTTTTTTTATAATTCCAGTTTTTCCTTTATTTTTTCCTGATATTATTTGCACATAATCACCTTTCTTTATATTAATCTTATTCTTTTTTAAATTCATTAAACTACCTCTGGTGCTAGTGATATTATTTTAGTAAAGTTTTTATCCCTTAATTCTTTTGCTATGGGTCCAAAAACTCGTGTTCCTCTTGGATTATTTTCTTTATTTATAATTACAGCAGCATTATCATCAAAACGAATACTCATTCCATCTGATCTGCGTAATGTCTTTTTTGTTCTTACTATTACTGCGCGCACAACATCTGATCTTTTAACAGTCATATTAGGTGATGCATCTTTTACAACTCCTACAATAATGTCTCCTATTTTAGCATAGTTCGGGTTATTAGTGCCGAGTACCTGAATGCACATGATTCTGCGCGCACCACTATTATCAGCGATATTTAGATAAGTTTGTGTTTGTATCATATTTATTTTTTTATTAATTGAACTACTTGCCAGCGCTTATTTTTGCTTAGAGGTTTTGTTTCTTTTATTTTTACTTTGTCTCCTATTTCACATTCATTACTTGGGTCATGGGCATAGTATTTATTTGTTTTAGTTATAATTTTTCCGTATTTTTTGTGTGAAATTTGTTTTTTTACTATTACAGTAATTGTTTTATCCATTTTATTGCTAATAACAACTCCTAATGCTTCTTTATTTGTCATAATAATTATCTTTTTAAGAATAGTGTAATGTAAGTAATTGACATATTTTGTGTTGAGTTTTTTTGATTATATGTGCCTCTATTTTTTGATTGGTTTTTCTTTTCATTCTTAAAATTACTAGCTGTTTTTTAAGTTGCATAATTTCTTCTTGTAAATTGTTTAAATCCATTTCTTGATTATTCATTTTTTGTTTAATTATCTTATTGAATATTTATTTGGTACTAGTTTTCGTGATAAATTTTGTTTTTATAGGTAATTTATATGATGCTAAGCGCATAGCTTCTTCTGCTGTATTTTGAGGTACACCTGATATCTCAAAAATTATATGTCCTGGCTTAACTACTGAAACCCAATATTCGGGTGTTCCTTTACCAGATCCCATTCTAGTTTCTGCTGGTCTAGCTGTAATAGGTTTATCAGGAAATACTCTGATCCATAGTTTTCCTCCTCTCTTAACATATCTTGTAATTGTTCTTCTTGTTGCCTCTATTTGTCTTGAAGTTAACCATGTAGGTTCTATGGCTTGTAAGCCGTATTCTCCAAACATTATTGTGTTTCCTTTGCTTGCACATCCTTTCATACGTCCACGATGCTGTTTTCTAAATTTTGTTCTTTTAGGACTAAGCATAAAATTTATTTTTAGTTAATTTTGGTAATTATTATTTTTTTATTTTTTCACCTTTAAATAGCCATATCTTTATTCCTAGTATTCCGTATATTGTTTGTGCTCTAGTATAGCCGTAGTCAATATTGGCTCTTAGAGTTTGTAAAGGAACTCTTCCTTCACGTACCCATTCCGTTCTTGCTATTTCTGCACCATTTAATCTTCCTGATATTTGTATTTTTATTCCTTGAATATTTGCTTTTTGAGCTTTTTGTATTCCCTGTCTGAGAGCTTTTCTAAATGCAATTCTTTTTTCCAGTTGCTGAGATATCCATTGTGCTAATAATATTGCTTCTTGATCTGGATTGATAATTTCAATAATATTAATTCTAATTTTACTTCTAATTTTGAATTTTTTTTGTAGATTGCTTCTAATTATATCAATTCCAGTGCCCATTTTGCCTAAAATTAGTCCTGGTCTAGCTGCGTTTATAGTTATTTCTATTTGTTCTAGTTTTCGATCTATCTTTACTTTAGATATACCGGCTTTATATAGAGACTCGTTAATATAAGATCTAATTCTATAGTCTTCTTCTATAATTTTTGAGTATAGTGTCATTTTCGAAAACCATGATGATTTATGAAATGCAGTAATACCAATTCGAAAACCTGATGGATGTGTTTTTTGTCCCATTTAGTGATTATTTAATTGCAAGTGTTATTTTGATATGACATGTAGGTTTGTGTATTGAAAATGCGCGTCCTTGTGCTCTTGGCTGAAATCTTTTTAGTATTGGTCCTTTATTGGCAAAAGCTTCTATTATTACTATATCTTTTTTTTCTAAAGTTTTTGTTGTTTTTTGTAATATATTGTTTAATGCTGATTCTAATATCTTAATGATTATTTTTGATGCTTTATATGGCATAAATTCTAGTATTATTCTGGCTTCTTGGTAACTTTTTCCTTGTATTTGTTTAAGCACTCTTCGTGATTTATAATCAGATATTCTTATATATTTTGTTATTGCATGAGCTTTCAATTTATATTCTTTCATTTTTACTTTCTAGTTTTTCTATCATTTTTTATGTGACTTCTAAAATTTCTTGTTGGTACAAATTCACCTAATTTATGTCCTATCATTTGTTCTGATATAAATATAGGAAAATGTTGTTTGCCATTGTATACTGCTATTGTATGTCCGATCATATCAGGGATAATAGTAGATGATCTAGACCATGTTTTTATAGTTTCTTTTTTATTATTATTGTTTAAATGGTCAATTTTTTTTAATAATTTTAGTTCAATATAAGGTCCTTTAAATAGTGATCTTGACATATTAATTAAGATAATTTTTAGTTAATTTATAAATCTTACTTATGGATGTTTATTTTATTTGCGACGTCTTAAAATATATTGATCGCTATATTTTCTTTTTTTTCTAGTCTTTTGGCCTAATGTAGGTTTACCCCATGGTGTTACCGGGTGTGGCTTACCAATAGGAGATCTGCCTTCACCACCACCATGTGGATGATCTACTGGATTCATAACAACACCACGCACTCTTGGTCGCTTGCCTTTCCATCGATTTCTTCCAGCCTTTCCTATAGTTATATTACCTGCATCTATATTACCTATTTGTCCAATAGTTGCATAGCATTTTTTATTAATAATTCTGACTTCACTTGACGGTAGTTTTAATGTTACCCAATCTCCTTCTTTTGCTACAATTTGTGCATATGTGCCAGCTGCTCTTACTATTTTTCCTCCCTGTGTAGGCCTAATTTCTATGTTATGTACAGCTGTGCCTAACGGTATATTGTTTAATGGTAGTGAATTGCCTACTTCAATAGGTGAATCTTCTCCTGATATAATTGTATTACCTATTTTTAATGATCTTGGATGTAGAATATATTTTTTGTCGCCATCTTGATAATTAATTAAAGCAATCCTAGCATTTCTATTTGGATCATATTCAATACTTTGTACTTTACCCATAATTCCTAGTTTATTTCTTTTGAAGTCAATTATTCTGTAACGCTTCTTATGTCCTCCTCCTCTATGTTTTGAAGTGATAATACCTCTATTATTTCGTCCATTACAGCATTTTTTACTTTTTATTAATCTCTTTTCTGGTATGTTTTTTGTTATTTCATTAAATGTTGATACTGTTCTATTTCTAGTTCCAGGTGTATATGCTTTATATAAACGTATTGCCATTTAGTTTTCTTATAATATTTTTATAAATTAATCTGTATTAAATTCTTGACACATTTAGTTGTCTTCAAATAACTTGATCCTATAGGTATCTTTTAATTTTATAATTGCTTTTTTATAATTAGTTAAATTACCTTTAGTTTTACCTATAGTTTTTTTCTTAGGAGGACAATTAAGTGTGTTAACTTTTTTGACTTTAACGTTAAATATGTACTCTATTGCTTTTTTAATTTCATTCTTATCGCTTTTTTTGTTTACTGTAAAGTAATAAATATTATTTTCTATATTTTTTGTTGTTTTATCTGTGATAATAGGATATTTTATGAGATCTATATTTTGTGTTATTTTTTGATTCATATTTTATTATTGTTCATGTCTTGTTTATATTTCATTTAATGCTTCTAGTGTCATCAAGATTATATCAGCTTTGAGTAATGATAGTACATTCACATTTTTAGCTTCAATTAACTCAATATTACTAATATTACGGAAAGATAAATAAGTTGAGTATTTTCTATTTATTACTATGATAAGTATTTTTTTATCATTATTCAGGTTGATACCTAATTTATTTATTGTTTCAATTGCATTTTTAGTGTTTGGTTTATCGTACCTATTAATATCTTCTGTGATAATAGTTGTTTGCAAGAATTTATTGTATAGTATTGTGTGAATAGCCAATCGCTTTTCTTTTTTATTAATTTTTAATTGGTATATTCTTTTTTTAGGCCCAAAAATGACTCCACCACCTTTCCACAAAGGTGATCGTGTAGATCCAGCTCTTGCTCTACCTGTTCCTTTTTGTTTCCATGGCTTTTTGCCACCGCCTCTTATTTCACTTCGTGTTTTACTATGTGCATTTCTTATTCGACCATTTGTTATTTGTTCTTTTAAAGCTCTATGGATACAATACATTTGTTTCTCTTGACTTTCGTTGATATCAAAATGAATATCACGCACTATTTTGTTACTTATCTGTAAACCATTTTTTGTAACTAAATATTGTAACTTTTTTCTTATAGTCATACTGTATTTTTAGATTTAGATATATAAATAATATTACCGCTTTTTCCTGGAACTGAACCTTTAATTATCATTGTATTAGTTAAAGTATCTATATTAATTATTTTTAAGTTTCTAATGCAAATTTTTTTATATCCCATTCGTCCAGCCATTCTTTTTCCTGGAAATACTCTACCTGGTGTAGTTCCTGCGCCAATTGATCCTGGTTGCCTATGATTTTTTGATCCATGTGACATAGGTCCTCTAGTAAAATGATGTCTTTTTTGGTATCCGCTAAAACCTTTGCCAATACTTATTCCTGATACATTTATCTCACTGCCAATAGTAAATTTTGTAATATTTATAGTCTTACCAATAGTCAGATCTTCCCAGGACTTACTTTTATATTCTTTCAAGTATCTAAAACAAGGTAAGCTCTTTGCTTTGAAATAACCTAATTTAGCTTTATTTATTTTTCTTGGATTAATATACTCGTAGCCTATTTGTATATTTGCGTATGGCTTTTCTGGATGTTTATTTATTTTAGTGATCACGCAAGGGCCAATTTTTAGTAAAGTTACTGGTATTACTAATCCTTTTTTATCAAATATTTGAGTCATTCCTATTTTCCTTCCAAGCATTCCTAATGACATTCTTTATAATTTCTCCTGTTTGTTATTTTTTTTCTTGTAATCAATGTCAATCTTATAATAAAATTATTTATTTATATTATGTTGTAATTATGTTTAATTTTCAAGTTTGTTTAGTCTCTTTTTATAAATTATCTTTATTATATGAAGTTTTGTTCGGTAATTACTACTTTACTCTTCTATTCATATGTTACAGTATTTAGACATAGCGTTATTTTATAAATTAATTGTTATCATGGAGTGTTTCAATGACTAAAGTTGTAGGAATTGATTTAGGTACAACCAATTCTGTTATTGCTGTGATGGAGGGAGGTAAACCAACTGTAATATCTAACAAGGAAGGATTACGTACTACTCCTTCTGTTGTTGCTTATACCAAAAAGCAGGATAAGTTAGTGGGTAATATAGCAAAAAGACAAGCTGTAATGAACCCTGAAAATACTTTTTATTCGGTTAAGCGTTTTATTGGTCGTAAATATGATGAAATTATCAATGAAATTGGACAGTTATCTTATAATGTAAAGACAGATAATAATGTAAATATTAAATTAGATTGTCCTGCATTGACTAAAAATTTTGCTCCAGAAGAGATTTCTGCTCAAATTTTAAGAAAGTTAGTAGAAGATGCTAGTAGTTATCTTGGTCAATCTATTAGCAAAGCGGTAATTACAGTACCGGCTTATTTTAATGACTCTCAAAGGCAGGCAACTAAAGATGCTGGTCAAATAGCTGGTTTAGATGTTTTAAGAATTATTAATGAACCAACTGCTGCATCTTTATCTTATGGCCTGGATAAAAAGAGTAATGAAACGATTTTAGTTTTTGATCTTGGTGGTGGAACGTTTGATGTGTCTATTTTAGAAGTTGGAGATGGTGTATTTGAAGTTTTATCGACTTCTGGAGACACTAATTTAGGTGGAGATGATTTTGATCGTAAGATTGTAGAATGGCTAGTCTCTGAATTTAAAAATGATGAAGGTATTGATTTGAGTCAAGATAGGCAAGCGTTGCAAAGATTAACTGAAGCTTCTGAAAAGGCTAAGATGGAATTATCTAGTCTTTTACAAACAGATATCAATTTACCATTTATAACTTCAAGTGATACTGGTCCTAAGCATTTAGAAAAAAATATAACTCGTGTTAAATTTGAAGATCTTTGCTCTGAATTGATCTCTAGATGTCAAATACCAGTGAGTAATGCATTAAAAGATGCTCAACTAAGTTCTAAAGATATTGATGAAGTTGTTTTGGTAGGAGGTTCTACAAGAATACCTGCAATACAAAAGTTAGTAAAAGATTATATTGGTAAAGATCCTAATCAGAGTGTAAATCCTGATGAAGTAGTAGCAATTGGTGCTGCTGTTCAGGCTGGAGTTTTGGCAGGAGAAGTTAAAGATATTTTATTATTAGATGTAACCCCATTATCTCTTGGTGTTGAGACTTTAGGCGGGGTTATGACAAAAATTATATCACGTAATACGACTGTTCCTACAAAAAAATCAGAAGTATTTTCAACTGCTGTTGATAACCAACCTAATGTTGAAATTCATGTTTTACAAGGAGAACGTGAGTTTACTAAAGATAACAAAAGCTTAGGTACGTTTAGACTAGATGGGATTATGCCTGCTCCAAGAGGTGTACCTCAGATAGAAGTAACTTTTGATATTGATGCGAATGGTATATTATCAGTTACCGCTAAAGATAAAGGTACAGGTAAAGAGCAATCAATTACAATCACTGGTGCATCTACTTTACCTAAAGAGCAAGTTGAACAATTAGTTAAAGAGGCTGAAGAGAATGCTAATATTGATAAGCAGAAACGTGAAGAAATTGATTTAAAAAATAATGCGGATTCTCTGTGTTATCAGTCTCAAAATCAAATAGATGAATTAGGTGATAAAATTGATGAAGAGCAGAGAAATAAAGTTGAGCAAAGTATTAGTTACTTAAGAGATGCTATTAATAATAATGATTACGATAAGATTAAATCTTTACAAGCTAATTTACAGCAATTAATGATGGATATAGGTAAAAAAGCTTATCAAAGTAACTCTGCTCAACAAAAATCTGAAACAGAAGATAATGATACTGTTATTGATACAAATTCTAAAGAAGCTTAAGTATTTTTGATTTTTAGTTAATTGATCGCATTAATATTTCACAAGCGGGTAACGCGATTCGAACGCGCGACATCAACCTTGGCAAGGTTACGCTCTACCACTGAGCTATACCCGCTAAATTTTTTTAATTGTCCTCTATAATAATAAACAATTTATATAATTTATTGCAATGAATAGATTTTGAATTCTATTCATGTATTCTTTTGTTTTTTAGTTTGTAATAGTTTATTACTAGTTTGTTTATAGATTTTATTGTATTTTATACAATGAATGAGTTTACTATACTAGTGATAATTATTAAGCCTACCCATATTCCTATACTTGTATAAATCAAATTTTTTGACTTTTCCCATTGACCAGGAGATGCTAATGTAACTGGTATGCTAACTACTAAGATAGTTGATAAAATAACTAAAGCAAATACAAGTAATTGAATTATTAATATCATAATTGTGCTCCTTCTTTATTTATTCTATATTTTATGTATATCATTATAATAATTTATATTGAATTAAAAATCTTGTACTTTTGAGTATTATTTATATACTTATTAATTATAAAAGTTATAAAGAAATATATATGCTTGTTTTTGAATAAGCAGAATAAATTATTATATTGTGTTATAGATTCATATAATATATATTATATCAAATATATTTTAAGCTATTTTTAATATCTTATTGCTTATTATTATTCATTTTTAGAGGTACTATGTTTACATTTACAGTTTTATCAAAATTACCAGAAGCTTATATGTTGTTTCGTCCATTAGTAGATATACTGCCTATAATTCCCATATTTTTTCTTTTATTGGCTTTTGTATGGCAAGCAGCGATTGGTTTTAGATAATTTTATTATTTTGTTATTTTTTATTTGATTATATCGCTTAACAATGATTATATAGATATCATTATAAAGTGAATAGTTTAACTTATTACTTTATTTATTTAATTTTTTTATGGTAGAACCTCTTTTATCTGGAATTGTTTTGGGTTTAATTCCTGTTACGTTATTAGGTTTATTGGTAGCAGCTTACTTACAGTATCGTAGAGGTAATCAATTTGGTTTATAATTAATTTATCTATTAATTATTATTTCTATGATTGTATAAATAGTACAAATTGTTATACTTTAGAGAGATATATTCTTTAGAGTATATGAGTTCTAGCCTTTGTACATTTTTTTTATTATTATTATCATGTTCATATAAAAAGTATTTAATTGAACACATTATGCTTGTGATGTGTTTTTATTTTATTTTACCAGCTTGATTTTTTAATTCCTGGCAATAAACATTCATGTGACATTTCTCTAAGTACATGTCTAGATAGTCCAAAATTTCGATAAAATCCTCGACTTCTGCCTGTCATCCAGCATCTATTTCTTTTTCTACATTTTAGGCTATTTCTTGGAATGTTTTGCAATGATTGCTGTAATTGTATATTGTCTTGAAAATTATCTGTTAGTTTTATTGATTTTTTAATAGCTTGACGTTTTTTGTCATACTTTTGAATGAGTCTTATTCTTTTTATTTCTCTTTCTATCATACTTTTTTTTGCCATATTTTCTGCTTTATTACTTAAAATGCAAATATAAATAATTCTATATTTTTTGTTTTTTTATTGCAATAGTGAATAGTTTTATTGATTTTGCCATTAGATTTAATTCTATTATAAAGTCTTTATAAAAGTTTTCTTACTTTTAAGTTATATATCATATAACTTTTTTTACTATTCATTTATTTTTTATTTAAATAAAATTAAAAAATATGGTTATAATATTAAAATGCTCAATTTGATAAGAAAACATTTGTAAATATTTTATTTTTATTTAATATAAATAGAAATAACTGTTTATATTTTGTTTTTTTTATAGGAAAGTTGATAAATTTTGCAACTTAAATGAAATTATAAAATTTTACTTATTTATATAATTGAATTTGCTTGATTTAAAAAGATAATTCATTTTTTAATAAATTATCTTTTAGGATTTTTTGATATTTCTATATTAAATTATTTCTAATATGATTATTATATTTTTAGCCAAACTTACCACTTGTTGATGCAATAACAAATGCTGCATATGTTAGTATGTAACCAACGGAAAAATGTGCTAAGCCTACTAATCTTGCTTGTACAATTGATAGTGCTACAGGTTTATCTTTCCATTTAACTAAGTTTGCTAAAGGTGTTCTTTCATGTGCCCATGCAAGTGTTTCAATTAACTCTTGCCAATATCCACGCCAAGATATCAAGAACATAAAACCAGTTGCCCAAATAAGATGCCCAAATAAAAACATCCACGCCCATACTGATAAACTATTCATTCCATATGGATTATATCCATTTATTAAAGGAGATGAATTAAGCCATAGATAATCTCTTAGCCATCCCATTAGGTAAGTTGATGATTCATTGAATTGGTTTACATTTCCTTGCCAAATTGTTATATGCTTCCAATGCCAATAGAAAGTTACCCAACCTATTGTATTGAGCATCCAGAAAACTGATAAGTAGAATGCATCCCAGGCTGATATGTCACATGTTCCACCTCGCCCTGGTCCATCGCATGGAAAACTGTAGCCGAAATCTTTTTTATCTGGCATAAGTTTTGACCCTCTAGCATCTAGCGCACCTTTTACTAGTATTAATGTAGTTGTATGTAAGCCTAGGGCAATTGCATGGTGAACTAAGAAGTCGCCTGGGCCAATAGTCAGAAATAATGAGTTTTTGTTACTATTGATTGCTTCTAGCCAACCTGGTAACCATATGCTTTCTCCTGCTTTACTAGCTATACTTGATGATGAAGACAAAAAGATATTAAATCCATATAAGGCTTTGCCTGAACTTGCTTGTATCCATTGCGCAAAGACTGGTTCAATTAGTATTTGTTTTTCTGGTGTATTAAAAGCAAGCATAGTATCATTATGTATATATAAGCCTAATGTATGAAAGCCTAAAAATAAGCTAGCCCAGCTTAAATGTGAAATTATTGCTTCTTTATGTTCTAGCATTCTACTTAGCACATTATTTTTGTTTTCTTCTGGATCATAGTCTCTTATAAAGAAAATTGCGCCATGTGCAAAACCGCCAACCATTAAAAATCCTGCTATATACTGGTGATGTGTATATAGTGCTGCTTGTGTAGTAAAACTACTTGACATAAATGCATATGGTGGAAGTGCATACATATGCTGTGCTACTAAAGAAGTTATTGTTCCTAGCGAACCTAAAGCTAATCCTAGTTGTATATGTAACGAATTAGTTATAGTTTCATATAATCCTTTGTGTCCTTCACCTAATTTTCCGCTAGGAGGTTTATGGGCATTCAAAATATCTTTTAAACTATGTCCTATACCCCAATTAGTTTTGTACATATGTCCAGCTATTATAAAAACAACACCAATTGCTATATGGTGGTGTGCTATATCTGTTAACCATAATGATTGTGTTTGTGGATGAAATCCACCCAAGAAAGTTAATATTGCTGTCCCAGCTCCTTCATTTGTACTAAATGTATGATTTAAACTATCTGGGTTATTTGCATATTCAAACCATTGACCAGTAAAAAATGGAGTTAATCCTTTCGGATGAGGCATAATTTCAGTAAAATTATTCCATCTAATATGTTGTCCTCTAGATTCAGGGATAGCAACGTGTATTAAGTGTCCTGTCCAAGCTAATGAGCTAAATCCAAATAGTCCAGATAAATGGTGATTTAGTCTAGATTCATTATTTTTAAACCATGATAGTCCTGGCTTAAATTTGGGTTGAAGATGAAGCCATCCTGCAAATAGCATTACTGCAGATAATATTAACAGTAAAATAGCTCCATTGTATAAGTCATTGTTTGTTCTCATTCCAATTGTGTACCACCAGTGGTATAATCCTGAGAATGCAATATCTACAGGGTAAGATGCGTCACCTTTTGTAAATGCTTTAATTGCTGATTGACCAAAATGAGGATCCCATATCGCATGAGCGATAGGTTTTGTTTTTATTGGATTGATTACCCATTGCTCGAAATTGCCTTGCCAAGCAACATGAAATAAGTTGCCTGATGTCCATAAGAAAATTATTGCAATATGACCGAAATGTGATGCAAATATTTTTTGATATAAATTTTCTTCTGTCATTCCATCATGACTTTCAAAGTCATGTGCTGTAGCAATACCATACCAAATCCTTCTTGTTGTAGGATCTTGTGCTAATGATTGGCTGAATTTTGGAAATTTTGTTGCCATTGTTATTTATCCTTACCCTACTGATATTATTCTTGCTAAGAAAAAGGCCCATGTTGTTCCTATACCACCTAGTAAATAATGAGCTAGTCCAACTGCTCTTCCTTGTGTAATACTTAGTGCTCTTGGTTGAATTGAAGGTGCAACTTTAACTTTGTTATGTGACCATACAATTGATTCGATTAATTCTTGCCAGTATCCACGTCCGCTAAATAGGAACATTAAACTGAATGCCCATACAAAATGTGCGCCTAGAAAAATTAAACCGTATGCTGATAAGGCTGATCCATATGATTGGATAACTTGAGATGCCTGTGCCCATAAAAAGTCTCTGAGCCAACCATTAATTGTAATTGCACTTTGTCCAAAGTTACCTCCTGTTATATGAGAAATACTTCCTGTGCTTGTTGTACTACCCCATACATCTGATTGCATTTTCCAGCTGAAGTGAAAAATTACTATTGATAGTGAATTATACATCCAGAATAATCCTAAGAATACATGGTCCCATGCTGAAACTTGGCATGTTCCCCCTCTTCCAGGTCCATCGCATGGAAATCTAAATCCTAAGTTTGATTTATCTGGTATTAGTCTTGAATTTCTAGCAAACAGAAAACCTTTAACTAAAATTAAGACCGTGACATGAATAGTGAATGCGTGTATATGATGTACCATAAAGTCAGCTGTTCCTAATTTAATAGGTGTCATAGCTATTTTATTTGCTATAGATATTGTATCTCCGCCAAATGCGTAACTAGCAGTAGCTAACGAATTTGGACTTGTATTACTTGGAGCTAATGTATGAATATTTTGTATCCATTGTGCAAAAATTGGTTGTAGTTGTATTGCTGTATCAGAAAACATATCTTGTGATCTTCCTAGTGCTCTCATCGTATCATTATGAATATATAGGCCAAATGAGTGAAATCCAAGGAAAATACATAACCAGTTTAAATGTGAAATGATAGCGTCTCTGTGTCTTATTATTCTATCTAAGACATTATCATAATTTTGTGCGGGATTATAGTCTCTTACCATAAAAATTGATGCATGTGCACCTGCACCAACTACACAAAATCCACCTATCCACATATGGTGTGTAAATAATGATAATTGTGTTGGATAATCAGTTGCTATGTAAGGATAAGGAGGCATCGCATACATATGGTGGGCAACAATTATGCTTAAAGACCCAAGCATAGATAAATTGATAGCCAGTTGTGCATGCCAAGAAGTAGTTAAGATTTCATATAGGCCTTTATGTCCTTGGCCTGTGAATGGACCTTTATGTGCTTCCAGTATTTCTTTCATACTGTGTCCAATTCCCCAGTTAGTTCTATACATATGTCCAGCAACTAAAAATAGTACTGATAAGGCTAGATGATGATGTGCTATATCACTAAGCCACAATCCTCCATTGATTGGATTTAAGCCGCCCTTAAATGTCAAAAAATCTGAATACTCGTTCCAATTTAATGTAAAAAATGGTAATATTCCTTTATTGAAGCTAGGATATAATTCAGCCATTAAATTTCTATTCACCATAAATTCATGTGGCAAAGGTATTTGGTCTGGAGATACTCCTGAGTCTAGTAATTTATTAATAGGTAAAGATATATGAATTTGGTGGCCGGCCCATCCCAAACATCCTAGTCCTAATAGCCCTGCTAAATGATGATTCATCATAGATTCTACATTTTGGAACCATTCTAGTTTTGGTGCTGATTTATGATAATGAAACCAGCCTGCAAAAACCATTAATAGTGCCATTAATAGTCCACCGATAGCCGTTATGTATAATTCAAACTCTGTTACTATACCTGATGCTCTCCATAGCTGGAAAAATCCCGAAGTAATTTGTATACCTTGAAAGCCCCCACCAACATCTGCATTTAAGATTTCTTGCCCCACAATTGGCCAAACTACTTGGGCACTAGGCTTAATAATTGTTGGGTTGTTTAACCATGCAACGTAATTTGAAAATCTAGCACCATGGAAATACATTCCACTTAACCAAAGGAAAATAATTGCTAGTTGACCAAAATGTGCGCTAAACACTTTTCTTGATATTTCTTCTAAAGAGTTTGTATGACTATCAAAGTCGTGAGCATCTGCATGTAAATTCCATATCCATGTTGTAGTATTGGGTCCTTTTGATAATGTTCTAGAAAAATGTCCAGGTTTTGCCCATTTTTCGAAAGAAGTACTTACTGGATTTTTGTCTACACTTACTTTAACTTTATTTTGACTTGTCTCTTGCTCTTGTGAGCTAGTTTTCATCGAGATTCTCCTCTCTATTTTATATTTTTTTTGAGACAATTAATAAAACACTCACATCATTATCTTTATATCAAATTTAATTAATTGACTATAATAACTCGTATTGTTTTTTAATTAAGTTTTTTATGTTTTTTTTTATTTGATGATGATTACCCATGTAGAATGGGATGTGAGTTTTTATTGCTCTATGATATTATTATAGTAATACTTTTTTAATTAACTGATCTGTGTTAACAATATTTAAGATGTTATTTAATTTAGGTAGCTTTTACTTTCATTAATGCTTGGCCACAGTCAACTACATCACCATCTTTAACTAGTATTTGTACTACTTCTCCTTGTACTTCTGCTTCTATTTCGTTCATTAATTTCATTGCTTCTATAATGCAAACTATTTGTTTAGGATGAACATTTTCATTAAGTTCTATGAATGGTGATTCATTAGGGGCAGGTGATCTATAAAATGTACCTACCATAGGTGATATAATTGTTGAATAACTAATACACGGCTCTAATAAATCCGTTTCTGTTTTTGTTTTTAATGTTAGAGTTTTATTCTCATTATTTGTATCTGTTATATATTGAGTATATTCGTTCTTATATTCACTGTTTATATAGTTTATTGCATTATTATTATTAATTATATTTATTTCTTGTTCATTCTTGGTTCTATTAATTAATATTCTGGTTGTAGCTTTTTTTATATTAATTTTTTGAATATCACTATTATTAATAGAAAGTATGATTTTTAGTAAATCTTTTATTGTGAGCATAATATATTAAAATTGAATTATTAATGTTTTAATAAGTTTTATTGATATTTTATTTTGATTAAAAATTTATTTACTAATACTACCTAGTTTCATGTTGTAAAATCCAAATTCTTGCTTCATTTTTTAGTTGTATAATTGGTACTTTATATTTATTTATGAGTGTTTTATATCCTACTATATGTAATTGTTGGTATATATATGGTAAAATTTTGTTTTTTATGTTGATTGGGATTAATTTAATATTTATTAAACGTTTTTGCATAAAATCTTTAGTGTTTACTAGTAAAAAATATTGGTAGTTGTATTAATCTATTATATTGTAATCTAGTTAGTTCTCTTTTGCTATGTTTGTTAATATATGAGTTTATTGAAATCTATTCGTATATTTTTTATTATATTTAATTATTGTTTAATTTTGTGTCATGTTGATAGCTGATGATTTAGATAGACTGCTAAATATTTTACCTGATTTTGTAAAAAATCCTTTACAAAAACATCCTAATAAAAAGTATTTAATAGAAGTAGTGATGGATTTGGGTAGGAGACCTGAAGCCCGTTTCCCTAAAGGCCCAGAATATTTATCTAATGTAAATATTTCTTGGCATGACTTGGATTTTTGTATTAAAAAAATACCTAATTTTGGTGCTGATAATAGATCTGGTATAGAATCTACTTTACATCGGATTAGTTCTATTAAAAATCGAAGAGGTAACATAGTTGGTTTAACTTGTCGTGTTGGTAGGGCTATTTTTGGTACAATTGGTCTTATACGAGATTTATTGTATAGTGGAAGTTCAATACTTTTACTTGGTAAGCCAGGAGTTGGTAAGACAACTGCTATTAGAGAAATCACTAGAGTGCTTGCTGATGAAATGGAAAAAAGAGTGGTTATTATTGATACTTCTAATGAAATCGCTGGTGATGGAGATATTCCGCATCCTGCTATTGGTAGAGCAAGAAGAATGCAAGTTACTAAACCTGAACTTCAGCATCAAGTTATGATTGAAGCTGTAGAAAACCATATGCCAGAAGTGATTATCATAGATGAGATTGGTACTGAGTTAGAAGCATTAGCAGCTCGTACTATTGCTGAAAGAGGTGTTCAGCTAGTTGGAACAGCTCATGGTAATCATCTAGAAAGTGTAATTAAAAATCCTACTTTATCTGATTTAATTGGTGGTATTCAGTATGTTACACTTGGAGACGATGAAGCTAAAAGACGTGGTTCTCAAAAAAGTATTTTAGAAAGGAAAGCTGTACCAGCTTTTCAAATTGCAATTGAAATTCATCAACGCAATAATTGGGTAATTCATGAAAAAGTTGATTTTATAGTAGATCAGCTCTTGCAAGGTTCTAACTTTTATCTTCAACGTCGTATATCTAATCATGATGGTTCGATTTCAATTAATTGTGAAAGCTTTAATTCTACAGAATTTATTGTAAACAATAAGGTTTCTTCTATTGATAATTTACAAATGATGAAAAAATCTAATGTATTTTCTTTATATAGTGTTGATAAAAATGCTTATCATGAGTTTAATAAATTAAATACAGATTTAACTTCTAGTAGCCGTATTAAACAAGGCAGTATTTCGTTTAAAAATATACGTAAAAATATAAATAATACTTCTTATCTTGATTATATTAAGTCCATTAGATTATATGTCTATGGGATAAATTTACAGCAAATAGAGGAAACTATTATTGCTTTAAATTTATCAATTGCATTGACTAGAGATATTATGAAAGCTGACTGTATCTTAGCTTTAAGGTCATATGTTAAGCATGATAGTAAAATACGACACTTGGCTAAGTCTAAACGTATTACTATTTATACTATACATAATAATGGGATTAATAATCTTGTTCGTGCTTTAAAGCAAATTTTGAACGTATATACTATTAATTATAAGAATTGGAAAAATTTATGTGCACATAAAAGCTTAAGTCAATTAAATGTTCTATTTGAAACTCGTTGTGCTATAGAAAAGATAGTTTTAGTGAGAAAGCAGTCTATTGAATTATTGCCGCAAGCTGATACTTTAAGGCAATTACAGTCCAAATTAATTAATATGTATAACTTAAGATATTCAACTTTCAGTTATTATAATACTCATAAGCTTATAATTTATCCCATCTAACATTCTTTTATTAATTAATTGGCGTACTAATTTTTAAAATTTAATTACTAGCTATAGATACAGGTTCCTGATAAAAGTTTATATTAATAATGGAGTAATTATGTCAATAAAAGAGTCTGCTGATTCAACTATTTTTGAAAAGGTAAGAAGTATTGTTGCGCAGCAGCTAGGAGTTGATAAGCAATTAGTAACTTTAGAAACTAATTTTGCTAATGATCTGGGTGCTGATTCTTTGGATACAGTTGAATTAGTAATGGCTATCGAAGAGGAATTTAATATAGAAATTCCTGACGAATATGCTGAAAAAATTGCTACTCTCAATCACGCTATTAAATTTATTGAAGAAGCAGTGAGTTCAAACTAATTGTTCTAAAAAAATTTTTATTATAAAGTATCTTAAGCTGTTTCATTTTTTTGTTTATTGTATGTTTATTGTACGGAGAGGGTGGGATTCGAACCCACGGAACTTTTCAGTTCATCTGATTTCAAATCAGACGCAATAAACCAACTCTACCACCTCTCCTTGACAGATTTACTTTATTTGTAAATAATTATATATTATATCAAAACAAGACTACAACTACAATAAAGTAACTTGTAGTCTTTAATTTTTTACTCGTATGTTGCCTGTCCAGTGAATTTTTTATTAACCGGGTTAATATTTTCTCCTATGCTATGTGAAATATTTCCTACTCCTATCCTACCTTCATTTGATTTTTCTGGAAATACTCCATCTTTTGGATGTAAATATTGTACTTCCCCATTTGGAAAAATTCTATAGATTTTATAATTACTAATTTTAAATTTTGATTTAATTTGGCTACCTAATGCAAGGCATTGCTCTTTCTTTGCTAAGTATAATAAGTTATCTCCTTCAGCCATAATTGCAGATCCACCTGTTGGCATTTCAAAAAAATCTCTTTTTTTGCTATTCCATGTAATAGCATATTTTTCTTCTATTTCAGCTGATCTTAGCCAGCCGCCTGTGCTTCCACCAAATGTGGGTGAAGGCATTTTAAAATCTATAGTATAATTCATATTTGTAAACAATAAGTTTTATTATTATTACCTATAATATACATATGTTTTTTTTAGTTTTTATCAAAAGAAATAAAGCTTTACACTTTTATTATATATTGCTTATTTTATAATCTTTGTTTTGTAAGATGATTCTATTGGTTTTATTAAATATAATTTAATTAAGTTAATGCTTAGTTTATTGTATATTATTAACTTTTTGATATTTTTTACCAATAAATTGCTTTCTTTCTTCTCTAGTTCAATTAATAGTTTATTTTGCGTAGCACATATATCAAGGTATTTAAAAAATTCAGGCTTATCAATATTTAAAGCAATTGGAAAAATTCTAGATGCACTTTCATTAGTTTTTCTTATAACTTGCATGTCATATTGTCTTGCATCTAATCCAATAGATTTATAAAAATCTGCTCTTTGAAAATCGTTTAGATACATTGTGGCAAAAACACTAACTAAAAAAAATCGGCACCAAAGTTTAGATTGAAAATTAGTTAAGAATTGAGGTTGTGATTTTAGCAGTGCAGCAAAAAAATCACCATGTCGATTTTCATCTTGACACCAATTTTCAAAAAATTTGAAAATTGGATAAACTCGATGTTCAGGATGTTGTTCGAGGTGTCTATATATTGTTATATATCTCCAGTATCCAATTTTTTCAGATAAATATGTTGCATAAAAAATAAATTTGGGTGCAAAAAAAGTGTATTTTCTGCTTTTCGTAAGGAATCCTAAATCTAATGATAGATTAAAATCTCCTATAGCTTTGTTTAAAAAGCCTGCATGCCTTGCTTCGTCTCTTGACATTAATAAGAAACATTCTGCTAAAACAGGGTTACTTATTTCTAATCTTCTTGATAACTCTTTATATAATAAAAATCCTGAAAATTCTGCTGTGCAAGATCTTTCTAAAAATTCTATAAATAACTTTTTTGTTTGAGGTTCTATTGTATGCCAAGATTGGTTAAATTCTTCATCTCTAATAAAATGCTTTTTATTATAATCTGCTCTAAACTCTTTAATCAATGCCTTAAATTCACTTAAATTCAGTGATATATCAAGTTTAGCCATTTCATTAAAGTCTGTTGTGTAGAATCGTGGTGTTAATAAAGTTTCTTTTTCTTGTGTATTAGTTTTTTGTACTGTAGTTTGCATAATTTATTTTAATCAAGTCTAAATATTTATTACTAGTTAAAGTTTAAAAGTCTTCAAATTAGTTATATTTTTTTATATTAATCTGAACTTTTTACTTATTGTTTTATAATTTTTAAAAATTTACATTATATGCATATATCTTATCGTTTTGTCTATGATGAATTTTTTCAGTTAAATTAATTATTGTTATTGATCTTTGGTATATAATAATTAAATTTATTGTATAACTATAATATAATATTTATATATTTTGTTTAATATATTAAGGTTTCATTTATGTTAGATATTGTTAGTTTAGGTTGGGGATCTTTATTAGCTATGTTTTCTTTTTCTATCGCATTAGTAGTTTGGGGAAGAAATGGTTTTTAGCTTACTTGTTAGTATAAAATAATATTAAAATAATGATAGGATATATTTTATGGAATCAGAGATTTTTATTGCTGCTTTAGTTAGTCCTACTATAATAATAATTGGTCTGTTGTTAGGTTTTGTTCTTTTAAAAGTGCAAGGAGAATAATTACTTACTATAATCTATTCTTTGTTGATAAATTAAAATTTTAATAAGATTTTTCAATACTTATTTAAATATAAAATATAGTATTGTTTTAGTTTTCTTGAAATCTTATTATTATTTTCTTTTTATATTCTATTTATAATTATAAATTTATAAATCTAATTAATATATAATATTTTTATGTTCAAACTACTTTGGTATTTCTTTAGTTTTACTACAATAGTTTTAATACTGTTATCTAGTTCTAGCAGTGGTAGCTCAAATAGTTTAGGTAATAATAAGACAGTTTTGAATTTTGCATATAGCCAGTTGTTTATTCAGCGGCTAATAATTTTTAGTATACTTATGTTTCTAATATTAACAATATTTTCTTTAGTTACTTATTAATAGTTTATGAAATTACTCTTTATTTAATAATTGTTATAATATATTTGTTTATTAGTTGTATTATGAAATTCAATATAGAGTAATCAAAGTAACCATTGATATAATAATGTTTATATCTAAAATTAATTGTCCTGTTCCATTTGATCAGCAACCTTTACATGAATACTTATCCTTAAAAAAATCTTGGTTGTTTGCGTGGTCAATGTGCAAAATAGAAAACTATATATTTGGTATAATTTTTCTCTTTATGCTTTCATTGTTATTTTTTATTCCTTTCATTGTTCCATTAATTACTGGTGCAAGCATTATAAGAATATTTGTTTTAGATTTTACTATATCAAATATTGTCTTATTCCTAGTTTTTATAAGGCTGTATTTAGGTTGGTCTTATATTATGAAAAGACTTTTGAGTGCAACAGTATTTTATGAAGAATCTGGTTGGTATGATGGTCAAATATGGGTTAAGACTTCTGAACATTTAATTCAAGATCGTTTAATTGGGTTATATGAAGTAATGCCTTTTATATTACGTATTAAGCAGACATGTATTTTTATTATTTTTATCTTTTTGTTTAGTTATATGTTTTATCTTTTCATTTAGTTTCATTTAGAATTATATAATATATTTTTTTACACTTTTATTATATACTGTGTTAGTCGCGGGGTAGAGCAGTCTGGTAGCTCGTCGGGCTCATAACCCGAAGGTCAATGGTTCAAATCCATTCCCCGCTATTTTATGTCTTACCATAGTGGATTATTATTATTAGGTCTTTTATATCGTTATGTAATATAATATTTATTGTCGATTTTTTTATTTAATGATTATAAATGTCTACTAACCACAATAAACAACTATATCTATGTTAACCAAAAATTCTATTAAAGTTGGCGATAGAGCTCCCGAGTTTTCTGCTCTTGCTGTTTATGAACAAGAGTTTAAGAGGATTAAATTATCTGATTTTTTAGGTAAATATGTCATTTTATTATTTTATCCTTTAGATTTTACTTTTGTTTGTCCTACAGAGATTACAGCTTTTAGTGACTCATATGACCAAATTTATTCTTTGGATGCTGAAGTTCTAGGTATCTCGGTCGATAGTGAATATTGTCATTTAGCTTGGATGCAGCTTGATCGTGAATCAGGTGGCGTAGGAAATTTAAGATATCCTCTAGTTTCTGATCTCACTAAGACAATAAGTATCTCTTATAATGTTTTAAATCATGAAGGCAAATCTTTAAGAGGTTTATTTATTATTGATAGAGAAGGAGTAATTCAACATATTCTTGTAAATAATTTAGATGTTGGTAGAAGTGTCAATGAAACATTAAGAACGTTGAAGGCTATACAGTATGTTCAAAGTAATCCTGATGAAGTTTGTCCAGCAAATTGGCAGCCAGGACAATCTACTATCAAAAATAGTCCTGTACAAGCGAGAGAATATTTTCAATCCATTTAGGATTTAGAATATTATTAATATATTTTTTTGTTAACTTATTAAGTTTAAAATTAAGTTTAAATGCGTAAAGTTTTTTATATAATTTTCATAGGATTAATGAGCATTTTATTATATTAAATATTGTTGTCCTTGTATAAGAATTTTTTTTTAATATTTATTTAATTAAAATACATAGGGTAGTTTTTATGTCCACTAATTTAGCTCAACAGTTGCGCGAAGGTACAACTAAATCTCATCGTATGGCAGAAAATATTAGTTTTGTTAAGTCTTTTCTTGGTGGCGTAGTTAATAAAAAGTTTTATCATAAATTAGTAGGTAATCTATTCTTTGTGTATGAAGCTATAAAAAATCTAGCTTAGTATAAAATTTAATATATTATTATGGTGAATATTGGTTCTCACAAATTCAGCTTTCTGCTGCTGCTCAAGTGTATATTAATAGAATTAATCAATTAGGAGAAAGTAATCCGCAGCTTTTGATTACAAATATTTATATACGTCATATGTGTGATTTGTTTGGTGGTCAAATACTAAAAAAATAGCACAAAGTGCAATGCAATTACAGAATAATTTAGGTACATCATTCTATGATTTTCTTCTAATTGATGATGAACAGTTCTTTAAATGAATTATAGTAATTAGTAATGCTTTAAATAATGCACCTCTTAGTAAAAAACAAATTGAACAAATTATATTAGAAGTTAATATTGCATTTAATTTAAATATGAAAATATTTAAGGGGCTTAATTCTAATTTAATTAAAATTATGTTAATGTTATTTTTAAGTTCTATTAATCATTTTCGTAAAAAAATTTTTAATCTTAGTAATATTTGATTAATTGGTATATCATTTAATTTTATTTATTTACTAGTGTTATTGTGAATTAGCTCTTATTTATTTTATATTATATGGTATTTTAATTTATGTATAAGTTAAAAACATCCCGATCTATTAGCAAACGTTTTAAAGTTACATCTTGTCAAAAATTATTAAGACAAAAGTCTTGTAGAAGTCATTTATTGCAAAAAAAAACTAGTAATCGCAAACGCAAGTTACGCAAAGTTAGCATTTTAAATCTTCGAGATAAAAGTAATTTGATAAATAGTTTGCCATATTTGAATTATTAAATTGTTACTAATAAATATAGTTTATGACACGTATAAAAAGAGGCAATGTTGCTCGTAAAAGAAGAAAAAAAATACTAAAATTAGCTAAGGGTTTCAGAGGATCTCATTCTAAGTTATTCCGTACAGCGAAACAACAAGTGTCTAAAGCACTCAAATATTCTTATATTGGTAGAAAGCAGAAAAAACGTGATTATCGTCGTTTATGGATTATTCGTATTAATGCTGCTGTACGTGATTATAATTTAAATTATAGTCAGTTTATATGTCTTATAAAAAGAGTTAATGTAGGTTTAAATCGTAAAATTTTAGCTCAGTTAGCTGTTATTGATCAGGCGGCTTTTTGTTCTTTTATAGATTTCATAAAATAATTTTATAGTTACAGATTTTATTTTATTCTGTTTGCTATATAATAAGTGATGAGCAATAGTTCTTTGATATGTTGAGTAAAGTACTTATCTTGTAATATTGTTATTGCTAGTTGTATATGCTCTTCTGCTAAATCTTTTGCTTTTTGTATACCTTTTGTATGTTTTATTAACTTAATAGCTATACTAATATCTTGTTCGCTTTGAAATTCCTGATTAATGAACTTATATAAATCTGGTCTTTCTTCTAATGCGAAAATTAGTGGAGCTGTTAAGTTTCCATTTTTTAGATCAGATCCTGCTGGTTTACCTAAATTTTTAGTTGACCCTACGATATCTAATATATCATCTATTATTTGAAATGCTAAGCCTAAGTGCTTACCATAAGTATAAAAGTCATTTTGTATTAGTTTATCACGGTTATTAAGCATTGTTGCTGCTTTAGAACTACAAGCTATGAGTGATGCAGTTTTATAAAAAGATTTCTCTATATAATCTTCTATTGTAATTTGAGAGTCAAATGATTTGACTCCTTGTTGTACTTCCCCTTCAGCAAAATCTGTTATTACTTTAGAAATAGTTTTAACTACATTTAAATTTTCTAAATTTGCTAAATACCAAGATGATTGAGCAAATAAAAAATCTCCTGCCAATACAGCAATTTTGTTATTGAAAGCGCTATGTACTGTATCAATTCCACGTCTTATTTCACAATTATCTATTATATCATCATGTACTAAGCTTGCAGTATGTATTATTTCAGTAATTTCAGCTAATCTTTTATGTTTTGCTGATATCTTTTTATCTGATGATGTTATTTGAGCTATAAGTAGTACTATTGCTGGGCGAATTCTTTTACCGCCTGCACTGAATAATTGTTCTGCTGCAGCACATAAAATAGGATGGTCTGCTTCAATCATTTTTTTTAAATTAATATTTAGTTGCTCTAATTCTTGTTTAATTGATTGGAAGATTTGTCTTGAAAATATCGTCATTATGAAATAAAGTAATGTTTTCTATGAATCTACAGAAAATAATATTATAATAATTAATTGATATAATTTAAATTGTATAACATATAATTGTTGGTAAGTCTTTTATTGTATAATTTATGAGATAAAAGACTCGTAGCTATTTTATTTTCTATTAACATGTTGAGGAGATATTTTTATAATAATGTGTGAAGTAAAAAAACAAATAACTTTACCTATAACTTCGTTGTCTAATTACTTCTTGGATAGTAATACTCTTTTATCATTATATGAAGATATGTTATTAGGACGTAATTTTGAAGATATGTGTGCACAAATGTATTATCGTGGTAAAATGTTTGGTTTTGTTCATCTTTATAATGGACAAGAAGCTATTTCTACAGGTGTTATTAAATTGCTACAAAAAGATGATTATGTATGTAGTACATATCGTGATCATGTTCATGCTTTAAGTAAAGGAGTTCATCCTAATCATATAATGGCAGAGCTTTTTGGCAAAGAAACTGGTTGTAGTAAAGGTCGTGGTGGTTCAATGCATATTTTTTCTGCAAAACATAATTTTTTGGGTGGTTTTGCTTTTATTGGAGAAGGTATTCCTGTTGCGGTTGGCTCAGCTTTTCAAAGTGTATATAGAAAACAAGTCTTGAATCAAACAAGTCAATTAAGTGTAACAGTATGTTTTTTTGGTGATGGGACTACAAATAATGGTCAGTTTTTTGAATGTTTAAATATGTCTGTTTTATGGAAGTTACCTGTTATTTTTGTTGTAGAAAATAATCAATGGGCTATAGGCATGGCGCATAATCGCTCTACAGCTTTTCCTGAAATACACAAAAAAGCTCAGGCTTTTGGGTTACCTGGTATTGAAGTTGATGGAATGGATGTTCTAGCTATGAGAAAAGTTGCAGAAACAGCTATAGCAAAAGCTAGATCTGGTGAAGGACCAACTTTAATAGAGGCCTTAACATATCGTTTTCGTGGTCATTCACTAGCTGATCCAGATGAATTAAGATCTCGTCAAGAAAAAAATGCTTGGATTGCTCGAGATCCAATTAAACGTTTTAAAAAGTATATTTTAGATAATAAAATAAGTAATATAGATGATTTAAATTCTATTGAGTTTAAAGTTAAACAATGTATAGAGGATAGTGTAAATTTTGCTTTATCTAGTCCTGAACCTGAGGTAAAAGAGTTAAGACGTTATTTGTTTGTAGAAGACTAATTATCTAAATTATTTTTTTAATAAACGATTTATACCAATAGATTAGAATTATGTGTAAAATATTTTTATTTGATGCTTTACGTGAAGCTACTGATGAAGAAATGGAAAGAGATTCATCTGTTTTTGTATTAGGCGAGGATGTTGGTCATTATGGTGGTTCTTATAAAGTTACTAAAAACTTACATGTCAAATATGGCGATTTAAGAGTTTTAGATACACCAATTGCTGAAAATAGTTTTATGGGAATGGCAATTGGAGCTGCTATGACTGGTTTAAGACCTATTGTAGAAGGCATGAATATGAGTTTTCTTTTGCTTGCATTTAATCAGATTTCGAATAATGCAGGAATGTTACATTATACTTCAGGTGGTAACTTTAAAATTCCTTTAGTTGTCCGTGGACCAGGGGGTGTTGGTCGTCAATTAGGAGCTGAGCACTCGCAGAGGTTGGAAGCTTATTTTCAATCTATACCTGGTTTAAAGATAGTTGCTTGTTCAACTCCTTATAATGCTAAAGGATTATTGAAATCAGCTATTCGTGATGATAATCCAGTTATATTTTTTGAACATGTTCTATTATATAACTTGAAAGAAAATTTACCTAAAACAGAATATTTTATCCCTTTAGATAAAGCTGAATTAGTTAGACGAGGCAGTGATGTTACGATTGTAACTTATTCTCGTATGCGTCATCATGTTATGCAAGCTGTAGATATTTTAATTGCTGATAATTATGATCCTGAAGTTTTAGATCTTATTTCTTTAAAACCTATAGATATTAAGTCTATTGTTACTTCTCTTAGTAAAACAAATCGTCTCTTAATTGTTGAAGAATGTATGAAAACAGGAGGCATTGGAGCTGAAATTATTGCTCAGATTAATGATAATTATTTTGATCTTTTAGACTCTCCGGTAGTTAGGTTATCTTCCCAGGATATTCCTACTCCTTATAATGGTAACTTAGAGAATGCTACTGTAGTAAATCCTAAACAAATAGTTGATTCTGTTAGAACTTTATTATCTTAAATAAATTCTGAAACAAATTAATTTTATAAAGGAATTGAAATATACTTATATGGGTGGTATATTTCATTTAACATTTAATGTGTTACTGATTTGTATTTTTATTATCTAGCAATTTGTTTATTAAAGTCTATTTAAAAGTTCATATCAGCTGCTTGTACTTTCTCCCATTGTTTTTTCTTTAGTACAAAGAAAATTTGGGTAATTGTAACAACTATAAAAAATGCAATCATGTTTTTAATTCTAGTTGGACTTTGTAAAACTATCTCTGTTTCACTTTGACCAAAACCACCTATATTCGGATCGTTAGTTAAATTTTGATTAACTGAAACTTTATTTCCTTCTTCAATTAAAAGCTTTAGTCCTTTTGGTATTATTTGAGTAGTTGTTTCACCATTCTTATTTATGATATCTACTTCATATCCTCCTTTTTCGTTAGAATGAATTTTTACTATTTTTCCACTTGTACTTGAAGTTATAGGATTATTGTTAGACTTATCTCCTGTTGGATAAATTTGACCACGTCCTCGATTTCCTCCTACGTATATAGGATATTTAAAAAAATGGACATTTTTATCTTTAGTTGGGTCAGGTGATAATATAGGAAATATAAGTTCCTGATTATTGCCAGGTACTGGTCCTACCAGTAAAATGTTTTCTTTTGAAGTGCTATAAGGTTGTATATATATATTTTTAGTCTTATTTTTTATTTCCTCACTTAATAAATTTTTAGGTGCTAACTTAAAGCCTTCTGGTAATACTAAAACTGCTCCTGTATTTAATTCACCTTCTGTTCCACTACCTAATAATTGTTTTTGATTAATATCATAAGGTATAAGAACTTTTGCCTCAAAAATACTATTTGGCAGTATAGATTTTGGTAACTCAATTGAAATAGGTTTTTGTGCTAAATGACAATTTGCGCATACAATTCTTCCTGTTGCCTCTCTAGGGTTTTCATAACCTTGTTGCGCGTAAACTGGAAATGCATATGCTTTGTGAGGATTTGTATTCATTATAGTAATACTTGTGATGCTTAAAAAAGTTATTACCATTATTTTTATATATTTTTTCAAATTTATCTTCGTCATTGTTTGATTATATCTTAATTTAATTAAATTGATGTATTGATATTTATAATAACATTCTATATTTATGATTAATCATTAAATATTAGTTATTTATTTAAATTTGTTATTTTTTTAATATTTTTAGTGTTAAGATACCACTAAAATATAATAAAATTATAGTAGTAGTCATGAATATTTGGGTAATTGGATCTGTTGAAGGTGTTATTATAGCTCCTATTATTGTAGATATAAATATAATATATCTCCAGTATTTTAGCATCATTTGCCAAGTTATTATATTTGTTATGCCTAGTAAAATTTGTATAACCGGTATTTGAAAAGATATACCTGTGCTAAATAAAATTAATGTTATAAAATTGAAGTATTCTTCAAATGACCAAATAGGTTCAATAATATCTGATCCATATTTAATTAAGAAATTCAACGTTATTGGAATTAATGTATAGTACGAAAAGCTGAGGCCAGCAAAGAATAAAATGATTGATCCTACTAAAATAGGTATGATATACTTGATTTCTTTTTTAGTTAAACCTGGTAAAATAAATAGCATTATTTGATACAGACTGAAAGGACTACTAATAACTATTCCTGAATATATGGCTATTTTTACCGAAATGAATAAATATTCCCCTGGTGCTAATTGTAAAAATTTAATTCCTAGCGCAGGCTTTTGTATTATAAATGTAAGTTGCTTTGAATATATTAAACATATACTTGTAGTTATTAAAAACACTAAGCAAGAAATTAATATTTTTTCTCTTAGTTCTGTTAGATGCTCTATTACCGACATGTAATTTTTTTTTGTATGTTTATATGTTTTCTGCATGGTTTTTTATTTTTTTACTTTTAGTTTTTATTAATATCATTTGTAAATTTGAAGTATTACAAAATTTTTCGTTATTCAAGGTAGTTTTTCATTTTAATTATATTATATTGATAACTTTTTTCAATTTTAGTATTTAAAATAAAATAGTATTATCAATATGAAAGATTAGGGGTTTATAATTTTATGATTGTGAAAGCTACTGGTTCTAGTCCATTAATACAGCCTAAACTTTATAGCACTGTATCAATATCTAGTATTTTGCAAGCAGAACAGCAAGATAGATTTTTACAGTTAGGTGAATTAAATCAGTTAATATCTTTTTTTGATTCTGGAAGTAAGCGTATAGAAATAGCTAATTTATTAACTAAGAATGCAAATTTTTTAGTTTCCAAGTCTGCCGATAAAATTTTTATTGGTGGATCACCTATTTCTTTTTTAGAAAGACCTCAAGCATCTTTCTTGGACATAAATTCCGATGTGAATAATAATATGTCTCAGGATCTATCAGGGAATGCTTCAGCTAACTTATTGGATAACATTTCTTCTAATCTATTTAATACTAATGATCCATTACCTCCAGGTTTTAAACCAATAAATTCAATTCGTTATGGATCTACACGTATGAAAAAATCTTTGCGTGATTTAGATTGGTTTTTGAGATATTTGACTTATGCTATTGTTGCGGGAGATTTTAACATTCTTTCTGTAAATATTAAAGGTTTAAGAGAATTAATCGATAACGCTTGCTCTAGTGCTGCTGCTATTGTTGCTTTACGTGAAATGCGAAATTTATCTTTAAATTTATTTGATTATGATATTGATTCTAGACAATTAGTTCAACAATATTTTAATGTTTTAATTGCTGAGTTTGAATCTTCTGGTTTGACTGATAAAGTTCGTCGTGGTTTATCTAATGATATTCAAGGCTTGCGTTTACCCCAGATTTATAATCAAGCTGGCTTTTCTAGTCAAAAATTTGTTTTAAAAAGTAGTTTATCTGTTAATGAAAAGAATACTGTGATTAGAGCTTGTTATAGGCAAGTTTTTGAGCGAGATATTCTAAAAGCTTATAGTTTAAGTTTTACTGACTTAGAGTCTCAAGTAAAAACTGGTCAGTTATCAATTAAAGAGTTTATTCGTTCTTTAGGTAAGTCCTCTACTTATAAAAAACAGTTTAATCAGCCATTTGTTAATAGTCGTGTTGTTGAATTAGCTTTAAAACACTTTTTAGGCAGAGGATTGAGTTCTATCGAAGAATTTCAAAAATATTTTTCTATTTTGTCTAGTAGAGGCATAGATGGTTTAATTGATAATTTAATTAATTCTGATGAATATGCTGATTATTTTGGTGAAGAAACAGTTCCTTATTTACGTGTTTTAGGAGAAGAAGCGCAAGAGTCTCGTAATTGGGGGCCTCAATTAAGATTATTTAATTATAGTACAGTATTTAGAAAAATACCTGAGTTTATAACTTTATTTGCAGATTATAAAACTAATTTACCTGATCAGCATCCTTACGGTTTAGGTAATGATCCCTTATCCATTCAATTTGGTGCAATATTTCCTAATAATTTAATATCATTAAAAACTAAATCTTCGTTTTTTACAAAAGATACTCGTAGAATTTTAGTTAGGTATGGTCCAGGAATTTATAATCAAATTGGTAATCCTGGTACTAGAAGTATAAATATTAATTCTTCTAATTTAACTATTTTTAGCTTAAAAGATAAGACTCAAACTATTGATCAAATTATTTCTGCAGTATATTTAAGAATTTTTGGAAGGTTTGTTTATCAAGAGGAATTATTATTATTAGTTAAGTATGAAAATCAGTTGAGAAATGGTTTAATTGCTGTAAGAGAATTTATTAGATATTTAATGAAATCTTCTTTATTTAGATCACTATATTGGAATCCTTTTTATATTTGCAAAGCAATAGAATATATTCATATTAAATTAATTGGTAGACCTACTTATAGTCGACAAGAAATAGATCAATATTTTAATATTGTTTATAAAAAGGGTTATTATGTGATGGTTGATTCAATTTTAGATAGTTTAGAGTACAGTGAAGTCTTTGGAGATTACATAGTTCCTTATGAGCGTTATATTACTCCTTCATCAATACAATCTAAGCGTCTGACTAGGAAATCAATGAGGTTAAGGAACTTTATTTCTTTAAGTAATACAAAAAATTTCATGAATTTAGCTCAATTAAGTGAAGAAAGAACTTTAAGTAATATAATCTTTAGAATGCGACAAGGAGTAACTAATAAGCGATATCAATCGAAAATTTTTACTATTAATTCTGATAATTTAAATCAAGTACTACGTGCTACTTATCGTCAAATTTTTGAAAGAGATTTAAGTACTTTCAGTATTGGTTGTGAGTTTTATAATTTAGAAAAGGCTTTTTTAGCAGGTACATTAAAAGTTCAAGAGTTGGTTGAAAAATTAGGTTGTTCTTATTTATACCGTAAGGAATTTTATAATTCTTATCCTAATACTAAAGTTATTGAATTAGGTACAAAGCATTTCTTGGGTCGAGCACCAAATAATCAAGCAGAAATTAGATATTATAACCAAATATTAGCCTCTCAAGGTATTTCTTATTTTATTTCTGTTATGGTTAATAGCTTAGAATATAAGACAGTATTTGGCTTAGATACTGTACCATATAGGCGTTTCCCTACTTTGCCTGCTGCTAATTTCCCGAATACAGAAAAATTATATAATTCTCTTACAAAGCAAAATAATAAAATTGTTATTCCAAGTTTTAAGTCTATATCAAGTTATTGATTATTTTAATTAACTTTCTTGTTTTAGTACTTTTTCTTAAAATATATTGAGTAATTATTAAAAATGATACGTTTTTATATTATTTTCTTTATTATTTTTATATAAGGCAAATAGTATTAGTATAAAATACAACGTATGTGATAGTATTTTTATGATTTAATATTTAAATTATTTCATAATATAAATTTTTAGTTGAGATATCATATTAATTAGCAATTTTTGATTTCAATTTTTTAGATTAACTTTAAGGTTTAAGGAGTTTAGTTTATATTTATGAGTATTGTTACTAAATCAATTGTAAATGCAGATGCAGAAGCAAGATATCTAAGTCCTGGTGAATTAGATCGAATTAAGAGTTTTGTGCTCTCTGGTCAAAGGCGTTTAAGGATCGCACAAATATTAACTGATAATCGTGAACTTATTGTTAAGCAAGGTGGTCAACAGTTATTTCAAAAACGTACAGATGTTGTTTCACCTGGTGGTAATGCATATGGTGAAGAAATGACTGCAACTTGTTTAAGAGATCTTGATTATTACTTAAGACTAGTTACTTACGGTATTGTTGCTGGTGATGTTACTCCAATAGAAGAGATTGGTTTAGTTGGTGTAAAAGAAATGTACAATTCATTAGGTACACCTATTTCAGGTGTTGCTGAAGGTGTTCGTTGTATGAAAAATATTGCCTGTTCTTTATTGTCTGGTGAAGATTCTGCTGAAGCAGGTTTTTATTTTGATTATACTTTGGGGGCTATGCAGTAGTTTTTATGGTTTTATTTGATTGTTAGAATATAAGCTAGTTTTTATTTTTAATATTGTATTTTTGTAATAGAAAAGGAAAAATAATTTTATGCAAGATGCCATTACGTCTGTAATTAATACAGCTGATGTCCAAGGTAAGTATTTAGATGATAGTTCTTTAGATAAGCTTAGAGGATATTTTCAAACTGGTGAATTGAGGGTTAGGGCTGCTGCAACTATTGCTGCAAATGCCTCAACTATTATCAAAGAATCTGTAGCTAAAGCTCTTCTCTATTCAGATATTACACGTCCTGGTGGTAATATGTATACTACAAGAAGATATGCTGCTTGTATTAGAGATTTAGATTATTATTTAAGGTATTCTACTTATGGAATGTTAGCAGGTGATCCTTCTATATTAGATGAAAGAGTTTTGAATGGTTTAAAAGAAACATATAATTCCTTAGGTGTGCCTATTGGTGCAACAATACAAGCTATTCAAGCGATGAAAGAAGTAACTTCTTCTTTAGTTGGTTCAGATGCTGGTAAAGAAATGGGATTATATTTTGATTATATTTGTTCAGGTCTGAGTTAAACAGTATTGTTTATATTTTCAGTTTATTTATTTAATAAAATATTTAAAAAAGCAAAAGAAACATCTTTTGCTTTTTTTTCTTAATTGCGTTATTAATATTTAGGTGTTTATTACATTAGCTGCTTGTAGCTTAGCTTTTGCTTTTCTAATTGTTTGTGTTGCTTCTATTTTTTCTTTATTTGTTGTTGCTATTTCTATTAAATTAGTTGCTTCAGTTAGTTCCTTTTTAGCATCATCAAGATTAATTTCAGATATTTCTTCGGCACCATTCACTAAAATAGTGATTTTATTTTCATTAATTTCTGCAAAACCTCCTAAAAGTATAATAGGTTTCCATTCTTTATTCACTCTAACACGCATTACCCCTATATCTAAAGCAGTTAGTAATGGTATATGTCCTGTTAAAATCCCTAGCTGTCCTGTACTACTTGGCAAAATAACTTCTTCAGCATTTGCATCCCATACTATATTATCAGGTGCAATTACACGTATTTGTAATGTCATAAAATGTTTTTCATTAGTATTATTGTAATTTTTCTGCTTTATTTATTGCTTCTTCTATATTGCCAACTAGATAGAAAGCTTGTTCAGGTAGTTCGTCTAGTTCACCTTGTAATATCATTTGAAACCCTTTTATTGCTTCTTCTAAAGATACATATTTACCAGGTGAACCTGTGAATACTTCTGCAACAAAGAAAGGCTGTGATAAAAATCTTTCTATTTTTCTTGCTCTGGCGACTGTTTGTCTATCATCTTCAGATAATTCATCTAAGCCTAATATAGCTATAATATCTTGTAATTCCTTATATCTTTGTAGTGTTGATTTAATTTGTTGAGCTGTTGTATAGTGTTCTATACCTACTATATCAGGTTGTAGCATTGTAGAAGTAGAACCTAAGGGATCTACTGCTGGATATATTCCTTTAGCAGCTAGGCCTCTAGATAGAACTGTTGTTGCATCAAGATGTGCAAAAGTTGTTGCAGGTGCAGGGTCAGTTAAGTCATCTGCTGGTACGTAAACTGCTTGTATAGATGTGATAGATCCATCAGTTGTAGATGTGATTCTTTCTTGTAATGCTCCCATTTCTGTTGCTAGTGTTGGTTGATATCCTACTGCTGATGGCATTCTTCCTAGTAATGCAGATACTTCAGATCCTGCTTGTACGAATCGAAAGATATTATCAATAAATAGTAATACGTCTTGTTTATTAATGTCGCGGAAGTATTCTGCCATAGTTAATGCTGTTAGACCAACTCGCATTCTTGCTCCTGGAGGTTCATTCATTTGTCCATAAACTAAAGCAACTTTAGATTCTTTAAGTTGTTCTGCATTTATTACTTTAGATTCTTTCATCTCTTCATATAAGTCATTTCCCTCTCTCGTTCTTTCACCTACACCGCCAAATACAGATACACCTCCATGTGCTTTAGCAATATTATTAATTAGTTCCATTATTAATACAGTTTTGCCAACACCTGCTCCACCAAATAGTCCTATTTTACCACCTCTTCTATATGGTGCTAATAGATCAACAACCTTAATACCTGTTTCAAATATAGATGGTTTAGTTTCTAATGCAGTAAAAGATGGTGCTGCTCTATGTATAGGTAAGTAATCTTCGGATTGAATATTGCCTAAATTGTCTACCGGCTCTCCTAGTACATTAAAAATTCTTCCTAGTGTTGGAATACCTACTGGGACTGTAATTGGTTTACCTGTATCTATAACTTCTGTGCCTCTTTTTAAACCTTCTGTAGAACTCATAGCTACTGCTCTTACTTTATTATCGCCTAATAATTGTTGTACCTCACAAGTTATTGTATTATAAGGCCCTTGTAGTTTTAATGCATTAAAAACTTTGGGCAATTTCCCATTTGGAAATTCGATATCTAGTACCGGTCCAATTATTTGTATAACTGATCCTTGTTCTATTGATTTTACCATTTTTTACTTATATTTATTAATAATCAGTTAATTGACAATCTTTTCCATTGTATAGATATTTAATATTGTAAGTATTTAAATCTCTTTGAATATTATTATATAATAAGTATCATTAGTTTTATTATATTAATTGTAATACTACTTGAATTATTTTAATTATAATTTCTTCCAGTTGTTTTTAACCAGTTTTGTGCTTCAATGTAATTATTGGGAGCTAAATAGATAGCTTGTTCCCAGTATTTAGCTGCTTTATTAAACATCTCTTTAGATATTCCTAATCTTTTTTTACTAGCTGCTTTAATGCCTTGGTAATGATAAATTACAGCAATATTGTTTAATGCTTGAGGTAAGTTAGAGTTTAATTCTAAAGCTTGGTGATAATACTCTAAAGCTTTTATATGTTCACCATTGCTGCTATATATTAAGCCAATATTATATAAAATATAAGATCGATCAAATGGATCTTCTTCTATTTGTAGTGATTCATAGTAATTTTCTAGTGCTTCTGCATACTCTCCTTCTGACTGAGCTGACATACCATCTCTATAATAATAAAAAGCTTGTTTTTCTTCTTTGCTAGTTGGTAATATTTTTAATATTATATCTGCTAATATAGTAAATGTTTTATCTATAAAGTTATCGTTTTTTTGTGGTCTTGGCATATAGTCTATTTTATTTTGATATTACTTTGGATTAATAATATAATTATATCATTGTATGTATTTGGTAATTTTTTATGTATTAAAATTAAAAAATATAAAATCTTTATTGGTAACTTAATTAATTAAAATGATATACATTAGTTTGAAAAATTTTACAGTACTAAAAGTTTGTAGTATATCTCAATATAGCCTATTTTATCCTTATTCAGATAATATCTTGGAGCTTATTTTACCTAAGTTGATTGATTCAAAATATCAAGCTTCTAATTCAAAGTTTGATTTAGTCAAAATTACTCCTGAGATTATGCCATCTTCTTTTAATATTGATGGTAAAACTGATAAAAAGTATAAAAATAATACACATAGTCAGAATTTTGTAGATGCAAAAAAGAATAAAGGCAAATTGAGCAAAAAAAAACGTAAAAATGCTGATATTGTAAATAATGAAGATATTTTTACTCCAAAACAGGATCATTTCCTTATGGATGATCAAGATAATTTAAATATCTCTTTATTAAAGTCTCGTAAATCTAAAAAAAAGGATAAAGAGCTTTCTGGAGCTATACATAGTAATAATCAAACATTTGAAGAAAATACATTAAATCATTTAGATAAAAAAGTTTTTATTGATTGCGCGTTAACTGTTGAAGAGCTTTCAGTTAAACTTAAGATGCACGTAGCAGAGATAATTACTTATTTATTTATAAATAAAAGTATCTCTATAACAATCAATCAATTATTAGACATTTCTATTGCTAAAGAAGTTGCTTCTAATTATGGGTTTCATGTATTACATTCAAATGTGAATAATCAAAGACAATACTCAGCATCTCAAGAACATTTGATATCTTCTAATAATATTAAGCGATCGCCTATTATTACAATTTTAGGTCATGTAGATCATGGTAAAACGACTTTGTTAGATGCTATTTTAAATGCCAATCTTGTCCAAAAAGAGCCTGGTGGTATCACACAAGCTATTTCAGTTCATGAAGTGGAGTATTTATATAATTCAATTGCGCATAATTTAGTTTTTTTAGATACTCCTGGTCATAAATCTTTTAAATCTATGAGAATAAGGGGAGCACAGGTTACAGATATTGCTTTATTAGTTGTTGCTGTTGATGATGGCTTGCAGCCTCAAACAATTGAAGCAATTAATTATATAATCCAAATGGATTTAACTTGTATTGTTGTTATAACTAAAATTGATAAGTTATCTAGTAATTTAGATCGTATTCAACAAGATTTAGCTAATTATGGCTTGCTTAGTGAAGTATTGGGTGGAAATACGCCTTTTGTTCATGTTAGTGCTATAACTGGCTTAAATATTGATGAGTTATTGTCTAAAATTTGCATTATATCTGATTTAAAGAATTTTGTTGCTGATGCTGACTCATTGGCTGATGGTATAATTTTGGAGGCTTATTTAGATAAAAAACAAGGACCTATATCTAATCTGGTGATTAAAAATGGTACTTTAAAACTAGGAGATATAGTTGTTTCTGGAAATACTTATGGCAAAGTTAAAAGCATTCAAAATTCATCTGGAAAAAAAGTGAATTTTTCAAGACCTTCATCGATTGTGCAAGTCTTAGGTTTTTCTGTAACCCCTCAGGCTGGTAATCATTTTAAAGTATTTAATAGTGAAAAAGAGGCAAAGAAGTATGCTTTAAGTATTTCTCATGTTAATATTTTTCACGATACCTTAAAATCTTTAAATATGAGAGTTGCATTAGCTGATAATAATTTGGTCAAACAATTTAGATTAATTATCAAAGCTGACACGCAAGGTTCATTGGAAGCAATCATAGATTTACTATCTCAAGTTTCTCAGTTAAAAGTGCAAATTAATATTATTTCTGCTAATTTTGGTAGCATTTCTAATAATGATATTGAACTTGCTATTGCTACAGATTCTGTAATAGTTTCTTTTAATATTAGCATTACATCTCAAATTAATGCATTATTAAAAAAAAGTAATATTCTTTTTAAAAATTTTGATGTTATTTATGATTTATTTGAATATGTTAAAACTTCAATGCTTGATCTAATAGATCCAGAATATGAAAAAAAATTTATTGGTCGTGCTATTGTTCAAGCAGTTTTTAGAATGAATAAGGGTATAGTAGCAGGTTGTTTAGTTGAAGAAGGCAAAATAAAAAAATCATGTTATATTCATGTTATTCGTAACAAACAATTAGTATATGAAGGCTTACTAATTTCTCTAAAACGCACAAAAAATGATGTTGATGAAGTTATTGCAATTAATGAATGTGGTTTGATGGCTGATTATGATTTATGGGAAAATACTGATATTATAGAAGCTTATGAATTAATTTCTCAGGAAAAAATATTATAGTTATTATTATTTATTACGCTATATGATTAATTAAAAGTTTTTAATTAAAGTAATTTAATATAGAAAATTTTAGCTCATTTTATAGATTTTTCGATTTAGTTTATAAATTGATAAATACTTTTTTAGCGTAATGATTTTAAATAACTTTTGTAGTAAAAATTATAATTATGAATATTTTATTTTATCTATTATAATAAAAAATTTTTTTTGTTATTTTATTATCTGAAAAGTATGCGTTTGTAATGAGTTATTACAGAAAATAAATTACCTTTATCAATAATTGTACTCTGTTAATCCTATAATATTATTTTGAATACATTCTTGATGTAAATTTTGATTATTAAATATACTTAATCTCTTTTAAGAAAGGGCAATAAAGCTAAAATTCTAGCTCTTTTAATAGATTTTGTTATTTTTTTTTGTTGCTTTGAACTTAAGTTAGTAGAGCGTCTAGATAAAATTTTTCCTTGATCATTAATAAATTTTCTAAGTCCATCTATATCTTTATAGTCTATATTGTTTTTATTTATTTCTTTAAGTTTTTTTTTATTGTTCATTTGTTTATTTTTTAACATAAAATTTATATATAAATATTCTTAAATACTTTTTTATTTTATTTAATTTCTTTAAATATCTCGTGACTATTGCAGTAAGGACAGAATTTTTTTATTTCTAATCTATGTGGCGTATTTCTCTTGTTCTTAGAACTTGTATAGCGAAATATACCATTATTTCTTTTTTTTGTATTTTGAGTATGTCTGCATTCACACTCTAATGTAATTATGATGCGTGATCCTTTATTTTTTCCCATTTTCCTAATTTATAATTGTAAGAAACCTTGATTTAATTATCTCATAGTATTATTTTCTTTTTCAAGTATCAAGTACTAAATTTTTATTTTTTATTATCTTTATTTACTATTGTGTATATATATTATTCTAATGTATACTATTGTATAATAACTAATAGAGATAGCTTTTATAAATTAATACTTAAGATCTGAATTTGATATGTCTCAAATTTTATCTAACTCAAAGAGTACCAGAATTATTCTCAGAAATCTTCATCGCAATAAAAAATATAAATCATTGATTAAAACAGCTATTAAAAAATATTTAAGCAATTTAAAAGATGTACCATTTAGTGAGAAGAAGCTAGAGATATGTAAAAATAATTTATCTTTTATTTATGAAAAGATAGATAAGGCTGTAAAAAAAAGAGTATTGCATAAAAATACAGCAGCTCGTAAAAAATCAAAATTGGCTAAAATGATTAGAGATCATAATATAATTATAAATTAACCTTTTGGTAAAAAATATTATTTTTAATAATTTATTGAATAATCATAAACTATATTTTACTGTGGTTATTTAATTATATTTTTTTCAATATTCTATTATTTTATGGTTATCTCGAATTTATACTTATGGCATAAAGTTAATGATTGTAAAACATATTATGATTGTTTAATTTGCAATGTGAGAAACGTATTATTGTTTATTATTAGTTTTATGTATTTAATATAAATATATTTATTATCTATTTCATAGGTCCTATGGAGTTTTGTTATGTTACAAAAGAAAATTTCTGTATCTAGGATACCAGATTTGGCTGAAGTGCAGATAAAAAGTTTTAGGCTTTTTTTAGAGAAAGGTTTAGTTGAAGTTTTAGATTCATTCCCGATAATTACTGATCCTACAGGAAAATTAGAGTTAAAGCTATTCGGTAAAGATTATAAATTGAAATTTCCCCGTTATAGTGTACGTAAAGCTAAAAGTCGTGATAAGACTTATAGTGTGCAAATATATGTTCCTTCTAAATTAACAAGAAAAGATACAGAATTTAATCAAAAAAATAAAGGTACTGATTATAATAATTTATTAAATGATCTGGACAAATATAAAAAATATAGAAAAAGGCAAATCTTTATAGGCGATTTACCTCTTATGACTAATAGAGGAACGTTTGTTATTTCTGGCACAGAAAGAATTATAATCAATCAAATTATCAGAAGCCCAGGTATATATTATAAAAAAGATTTAGATAAAAATAGTAAATCAGTATATAGTGCAAGTTTAATTTCTAATAGAGGGTCTTGGCTTAAGTTTGAAATTGATGCCAAAAATCAAATTTGGGTTAAAATTGATAAAACCCATAAAGTTAATGCATATGTTTTTCTAAAGGCAATTGGTTTACAAAATCAGGAAATTAAATCACGACTAAATAAATACACATTTTTAGTTAGTGCTTCTTGTTTATATGAGCAGAAAGAAATGTATAAAGAAGTTGGTAAGTCTTCAATAGAGGAATTAACATATGAAGAAGCTTTATTGATTGTTTATAGTAAATTAAGGCCTAATGAGCCCTCTACTTTATTGATTGCTAAACAAATGCTGTATTCTCGTTTTTTTGATCCTAGGCGATATGATTTAGGTGAAGTCGGCAGACATAAAATTAATCAAAAGTTAAATCTAAAAGTACCTAAGCATTTTAGGGTTCTTTCTCCACAGGACCTTATTGTTGCAGTTGATTATCTAATTAACATTAAAGAACAAAATATTGGCACTTTTGATGATATAGATCATTTAGGTAATAGAAGAGTTCGTTCAGTGGGTGAACTTTTACAAAATCAAATTAGGATAGGTATTAATCGTTTAGAAAGGATTATTCGTGAACGTATGATTGTTTGTGATTTAGAATCATTAAGTTTATCTAATTTAATTAATCCTAAGCCAGTCATGGCTTCAATTAGAGAATTCTTTGGCTCCAGTCAATTATCTCAATTTATGGATCAAACTAATCCCCTATCTGAATTAACTCACAAAAGAAGAATTAGTGCTTTAGGTCCAGGTGGCTTACATAAAGATCGTGCTGGTTTTGCTGTTAGAGATCTTCATCCAAGCCATTATGGGCGTATTTGTCCGATAGAAACTCCTGAAGGACCTAATGCAGGTTTAATAGGCTCTTTAAGTCTTTATGCGAAAATTAATGAATATGGTTTTATAGAAACTCCTTGCTATAAAGTTCATAATACTAAAGTTATACGAGCTAATCAATTAATTTATATTAGTGCTGATGAAGAAGATTCTTTGAGAATTGCTCCAGCAGATACAGTTTTAAGTGATCAATTTTTTATTCGTCAAGCAAATATACCTGTTAGATATCGCCAAGAATTCATTACCTCCTTGAGTAAAAATGTAGATTATATAGCTGTTTCTCCTATACAAGTAATATCTGCTGCTACCTCACTTATACCTTTTCTAGAACATGATGATGCTAATAGAGCTCTAATGGGTTCTAATATGCAAAGGCAAGCTGTTCCACTGTTGTATCCTGAAAAACCAATTGTTGGTACAGGATTAGAGTCTAAAATTGCGAGAGACTCAGGGATTGTTGTTATAAGCAGAACTTCTGGTGTAGTTAACTATGTTTCTGGTACTAAAATTGGCATTCAAGATACTGATGGTAAAACGATACATTATAGGCTCAAAAAGTATTACAGATCTAATCAAGATACATGTATTAATCAAAGGCCAATTGTATGGCCTGGTGAAAGAATAGAAAAGGGTCAGATTATAGCTGATGGAGCATCTACTGATTTTGGTGAAATAGCTTTAGGTCAAAATATTTTAGTTGCTTATATGCCTTGGCAAGGATATAATTATGAAGATGCTTTTTTAATTAGTGAAAGGCTTGTTTATGATGATTTATATACGTCTATTCATATTGAAAGATATGAAATTGAGTGTCGTCAAACTAAATTAGGTTCAGAAGAAATAACACGTAATATTCCGAATATAAGTGATGTATCTACAAGTTTATTAGACAAAAATGGAATTATTGCTATTGGGTCCTGGGTAGATTCGGGTGATATATTAGTTGGTAAAATCACTCCCAAGGGAGAATCTGATCAATTACCTGAAGGTAAATTATTAAGGGCTATATTTGGAGAAAAAGCGAGAGATGTTAAAGATACTTCATTAAGGTTACCTAATGCAGCTAAAGGTAGAGTGGTCAATGTGAAAGTCTTTAAAAGAAGTCATGGAGATGAATTACCTCCTGGTACTAACATTATTGTTAGAGTTTATGTTGCTCAAAAGAGAAAGATTCAAGTTGGAGATAAAATGGCTGGTAGGCATGGAAATAAAGGCATCATTTCAAAAATTTTACCTAGGCAAGATATGCCATTTTTACCTGATGGCAGACCAGTTGATATTATTTTAAATCCATTGGGTGTTCCCTCGAGAATGAATGTTGGTCAGTTATTTGAATGCTTGCTTGGTTTAGCTGGAGAATACTTATCAAAAAGGTTTAAAGTTGTGCCATTTGATGAAATGTATGGTCAAGAAGCATCTAGAGCATTGATTAATAATAAGCTTAAACAAGCAAGTTTGGTTAGTGGAAAGTCATGGATTTTTAACCAGATGTATCCTGGTAAGATATTATTATTTGACGGTAGAACTGGTGAATTGTTTGATAATCCAATAACCGTTGGTAAAGCTTATATGCTAAAGTTAGTTCATTTAGTTGATGATAAAATTCATGCTAGATCAACAGGCCCTTATTCTTTAGTTACTCAACAGCCTTTAGGAGGGCGTGCTCAGCATGGCGGTCAAAGATTAGGAGAGATGGAAGTATGGGCTCTAGAAGCTTTTGGCGCAGCTTACACTTTACAAGAGCTGTTGACTGTTAAGTCTGATGATATGCAAGGGCGAAATGAAGCACTGAATGCAATTGTTAAAGGTAGACCTATTCCTAAGCCAGGAACCCCTGAGTCTTTTAAGGTTTTAATGCGTGAATTACAGTCCTTAGGTTTAGATATTTCTATCCATAAAATAGAGTTTTGTGATGATCATCATAATATTATATCTAATGCTAAAATTTATCAGGATATATCAGTTGTTAAGGATATTTTTTTACATTAAAAATTGGGATTATTTATTTATGAATCAGCTTGATAATTATTTTGATTATGTAAAAATTAGCCTTGCTTCTCCTCATAAAATACGTTCATGGGGTGAAAGGATTTTACCAAATGGTCAGATTGTGGGAGAGGTTACGAAACCAGAAACCATTAATTATAGAACTTTGAAACCTGAAATGGATGGTTTATTTTGTGAGCGTATTTTTGGTCCTGTAAAAGATTGGGAATGTCATTGCGGTAAATATAAAAGATTTCGATATAAAGGTATTGTTTGTGAAAGGTGTGGTGTTGAAATTACAGAATCCAAAACTAGAAGGCATAGAATGGCTTATATTGAGCTAGCTGCACCTGTTACTCATGTATGGTATTTAAAAGGTAGTACTAGCTATATCTCACTAGCTTTAGATTTAACAATTAAAGAAGTGGAAAAAATAGTATATTTTCATTCCTATATTGTTCTGAATCCTGGTAATTATGATAAGTTGTCTTATAAGCAGTTATTAGAAGGGTATGAATGGAGGGCTTTAGAAGATAAATTACATAATAAGTTATCAACTTTTTTTGATATTGAAGTTGGGATTGGTGCAGAAGCAATATATCGCTTACTTAAAGATATTGATCTAAAAAATACTGTTAACCTTTTGAGAGAAGAAGCTTTAAGGCCTCCTAAAGTTATTAAAAATTCGTCGACTAAGTTTAGCAAAAAAATGAAGAGGTTACGCTTACTAGAAAATTTTATTTCAACTGGCGCGGAACTTTCATGGATGGTTTTTTTTGTTATACCGGTTATACCGCCTGACTTGAGGCCCATGGTTCAGCTAGATGGTGGTAGATTTGCAACTGCAGATTTAAATGAATTTTACCGTAGGATTATTAATCGTAATAATCGTTTATCTCGGTTGAAAGCTATTTTAGCACCTGAAATTATTATACGTAATGAAAAAAGGATGTTACAAGAAGCAGTTGATGCATTAATGGATAATGGTCGTCGTGGTAAAACAGTAGTGGGATCTAACAATAGACCTTTAAAATCTCTTTCTGATATTATCGAGGGGAAACAAGGTAGATTTCGTCAAAATCTTTTAGGTAAAAGAGTGGACTATTCTGGTAGATCTGTTATAGTTGTTGGTCCTAATTTACGGTTACATCAATGTGGCTTACCCAAGGAAATGGCTTTAGAACTTTTTCAGCCTTTTGTTATACACCGTTTAATTATTCAAGGATTAGTTAATAATATCAAAGCTGCCAAAAAACTTATTCAAAAAAATGATGTATTAGTATGGGATGTTTTAGAAGAAGTAATACATGGACATCCTGTATTATTGAATAGAGCTCCTACTTTACATCGTTTAGGTATTCAAGCATTTGAACCTATATTAGTTGACGGTAGAGCAATTCAATTGCATCCTTTAGTTTGCCCCGCATTCAATGCTGATTTTGACGGCGATCAAATGGCAGTTCATATTCCATTATCATTAGAAGCACAAGCTGAAGCTAGGTTGCTAATGTTAGCGCCACATAATTTTTTATCTCCTGCTACTGGTTCTCCAATTATTATGCCTAGCCAAGATATGGTCTTAGGATGTTATTATTTAACTACTATTAATCCTTCATCAATTAATGGATATGGTCACTTCTTTTCAAGTTTACAGGATGTTATTATGTCTTATAACAATAAGCGAATTGACTTACATTCTCTGATCTGGGTACGTTTTGATGGTTTGGTTTATGAATCAATGAATGATAATGAATTGCCTATAAAAAAAGAAATCGATTCTGAAAATAATAAAATCATTTATTACATAAATAAAATAATTAAATTAGATAATAATAGTAATCAAATTGTTCAATATATTCGTACGACAGTCGGTCGAATTATATTTAATAGTGCCATACAGAATTCTTTAATCATTTAGTAGTCTTCATACAAGTAAAATAAACAAATCAGGATTAATCTAGTTATGGACAATCATTTATTACAAACTTATTTTTTTAATAAAGTCTTTGATAAGTTTGAACTTAAAAAGTTGATTACTTGGGCATTTATAAATTATGGAATAGCTCGTGCTTCTAACATGGCAGATATGTTAAAGGATTTAGGTTTTAATTATGCAACTCAAGCTGGTATTTCTTTAAGCTTAGAAGATTTACGTATTCCTCCTAGTAAACAAGATCTTTTAAATTTAACTATCCAGTCAATACAAAATACTGATGAGCGCTATCAAAGAGGGGAAATAACTGCTGTAGAAAGATTCCAAAAAGTAATAGATACTTGGAATTCTGCTAGTGAAACTTTAAAACATGAAGTATTGCGATATTTTAAAACGACAGATCCTCTAAATTCTATTTATATGATGGCGTTTTCTGGTGCTAGAGCAAATATTTCTCAGGTAAAGCAATTAGTTGGCATGAGAGGATTAATGGCGGATCCTCAAGGGCAAATTATTGATTTACCTATTTCCCATAATTTTAGAGAAGGTTTAACGGTTACAGATTATTTTATTTCTTCTTATGGTGCAAGAAAAGGACTTGTAGATACAGCACTACGTACAGCCGATTCTGGATACTTAACTAGACGTTTAGTTGATGTTGCTCAGGATATAATTATAAGAGACTATAGTTGTAAAACATCTAAAGGAATTTTGTTAGAAGAGATGGTAGATAATCAAAAACAATTAATTTCCTTAGATCAGGCTTTATTGGGTCGTGTTTTAGCTGAAGATTTAGTTAATATTCAAAACAATGACGTTTTTGCTAGAGCTAATCAAAGTATTGATAGTAAATTAGCAGAGAAAATAGTAAAATTAGGATTCCGTAATATACTAGTTCGTTCTCCTTTAACTTGTTCTTCTATTCGTTCTGTCTGCCAATTATGTTATGGATGGAATTTAGCTCATGGTAAGATAGTTGATCTTGGTGAAGCTGTTGGTATTATTGCTGCTCAATCTATAGGTGAACCTGGTACACAATTAACGATGCGGACTTTTCATACAGGTGGTGTTTTTACTGGAGAATTATCCCAAAATATTATTTGTCATATAGACGGCAATGTTAAGTATCCCAATAATGTTATCTTTTCTAAAACTAGAAATAGGTATGGTGATGAAGCAATGCTAGCTAGTTCTGATTGTATTATTAAAGTTATTAATGAAAAAAGTTTTAAAGAAGCAAGTTTTTTTGTTACAAGATATTCGTTAGTATTAGTTGAAGATGGTCAAACTGTACAAAAAGGACAATTATTAGCTGAATATCCTCTTAATACTAATTTGTCTACTGAAAAAGCTCAAAAAATTGTTATTGCCGATTTTTCAGGTAGTGTACATTTTGATGATAAAAAAGTTCAGTCTAACATTAAAAATAATAGCATTATTAATAGCATTGTAGTGTGGGTTCTTGCTGGAGAAGTATATAATTTACCTAAACAAACTTGCTTAATGGTATCTAATGGTCAAGTAATTAATAAAGATAGTTTGTTAGCTCGCACTCAAGTGTTGAACCAGTATTCTGGTAAAGTTTATTTTATTCAAGATAAATTATTGTCTTCTAAGTTATTAATTGTTACTTCATCTAAGTTATATACTAATTTGCGAGTTTTAGTTGATTTGAGTCTTGATTATAAAAGATATTTCTTAGAAACTGAGCATAAAGACAAATTCTTATTAAAATGTCAACCAAATAAGAGGTTAACACATCAGCAAGTTATTGCAGATTTAGTATCTAATGCTTATAAGACAAAAACGGGTGGTATTATTAAATACTTAGATATATCAGTTTCAAAAAATTATGATGATGACTCTTATAATATTCATGATTCCGGCTATTTATTATGGATCCCAGAAGAAACTCATCTAATAAATAAAGATTCATCATTATTGTTAATCCATGGTTTGCATTTTATAGAAGCTGGTACAGAAATTTTGCAAAATATATTTGCAAATAACTCAGGACTGTTGGAAGTTATTGAGAAAGATGGTATCATTCGTGAAATCATTATTAAACCAGGCTATTTGCATCAGGTTAATCTCAAGATTCAATTCTTAAATAAACGCAGAGGCTTTTTGCGTCCTGGAGAAAGTCTTATTGGTCAAATTAATACAGATAAATTAGCTTATTGGGAATACGTAAATATACTTGATAGAGACTTTATTTTATTGAGACCTGTTATTATATATTCAGTTCCTCAAAAAAATTTATTATTGCGTTTTTCTGATAGTTCTTTTTCTACAGATCAAGTCAATTTAAAGTTAGTTCGCAGAACTTATTTTAAAGATGGAGAAAGAGTTAAATCAGTCATTGGTGTTAATCTAATATCAACTCATCTTATTATTGAATTGAGAAACCAGCAATCATTTTTAAAATGTTATATGCAATTTCAAGTCTATAATCCTTCTAGCCTTTTACTTAAGTTTATAACTGCAGACTTTGTATCCACTAAAGATTCCTATTTAAGTAAAAATAATAATATCTACACAAAAACTTCAATTCTAGTTCAAGACGGTCAGTATATAAAATCTGGATCAATTATTTCGCAGACAGAAATATTTACTTCCATCTCTGGAGAAGTGGCTTATATTGAAGAGACTAAAACAGCTCATCGTCGAGTACTTTTAATAAGTGATCTTAATAAGTCAATTATAAACATAGACAATGATCAACGATTTAATGTACAGGTTAATGATTGGGTTTACTGTGGAGATCAAATTGCTGACAACATAAAGTCTGATTGTTCTGGTAAGGTAATTATGATAGAAGGTAATAAATTAATTATACGTGTAGGACAGCCATATTTAATTTCTTCAGGATCTTTTTTGCACATAAATAATGAAAGTTTAATACAGCGTGGTGAGAATATAGCTACTTTAATCTTTGAAAAACTTAAGACCGGTGATATAGTTCAAGGTCTACCTAGAATAGAAGAGATATTGGAAGCAAGAAAAAAAATTGGATTGTCTTTTAATCCTCACTTAATTCTTGAAAATAAGTTTCGATTTTATTCAAATCAAGGCTTAAATGTTTATGACGCTACCAAATTAAGTTTAACTTCAATACAATTGATATTAGTGAAAGAAATACAATTTGTTTATCAATCGCAAGGAGTTTATATTTCTGATAAACATATTGAAGTTATTGTAAGGCAAATGACGTCAAAAGTGAAAATTATAAATGGTGGGGATACAGAATATTTACCTGGAGAGTTAGTTAATTTACAAAAAATAGAGTCTATTAATAAAGCATTATCTCTTATCGATAAAAGACAAGCTTCATATTTTCCTGTCTTATTAGGTATTACTAAAGCTTCATTGAATACTGATAGCTTTATCTCTGCAGCAAGTTTTCAGGAGACAACCAAAGTACTAACAGAAGCAGCTATTTCTGGTAAACTGGATTGGTTAAGAGGTTTAAAAGAAAATGTTATTATAGGAAGATTAATTCCAGCTGGTACAGGTTTTAACACGTATAATTCTAAAAAAAAGCATCAGGACATTTATTCTAAAATTAATAGTTTTAATATTGAAAATAGTGCAAGTCATGATTTGATAAAAAAAAATAACTTTGATGATATAATAGTTGATGACAGATTTCAGAATAGTTTTTAAAAAAACTTTAATGAATTTTATTTGATCATAATCTAAATGTGAAATAAAATTTTATATGCTTAAGCTTCTCAATTTTTATCATTTACATTATAAGAATTGACACATAAATGATAATGCAAAAAAGTGCGGATATAAAAAGAGAAATAGTGATAATAAATTTTTTCCTAATTTAAATATACTCCTGGTTATAAAAAATATTAATGAAAAAGATTCTATAGCATTTTGTTAAGGTATAATAAATTTTATCAAAAAACTTTTGATAATGGTAATGATTTATTAACAATAAAATGTGATAGATGAAATAGATAAACTAAACGAAATTTATGATGGGATCATCAAAATCCTAATATTGGAGCACTGGAGCTAAAAAAGTTAATCAATATAACCCATATAACAAAGATTAAATATATTTATATGAACTTTATTAAAATTTGAAATCAAATAAGTATTTTTTTATAAATAATAATAACTGTAGAAAAAAATTTTTATTTAATAAAAATCATAATTATATTTATTAAAATATTTATTGTTGAATAAAGAGTATATCAAAATATGATACTTGTTATTATTGATAATATATTATTTTATAAGTCTTATTTACTCTAGCTATAGTAAGATATTTATTTTATGTTATTATTTATAGTATAGTTGTAGTTTTACATAAGTTATGTTTTAAGTCAATAGTTTATCGTTTTATCGTTATATAATTATATTAATATATTAATTTCTATGTCTATAGTTTCCTTAGAAGAGTTATTAGAAGCAGGAGTTCATTTTGGTCATCAATCAAGAAGATGGAATCCTAAAATGTTTCCTTATATTTATACTGAACGTAATGGTATACATATAATCGATCTTGTTCAAACGGCTCAGCTTTTAAATGATGCTTGTCAATCTATTAAACAGTTTTCTAGATCAGGTAAAACATTTCTTTTTTTAGGAACAAAGCGTCAAGCTGCTGGTATTATTGCAAGAGAAGCAATTAGATCAAATTCCTTTTATGTTAATCAAAGGTGGCTTGGAGGGATCTTAACAAATTGGGTAACTATTAAATCCAGAGTTGATAGATTAAATGAATTAGAAGAAAAAGATAAAGATGGATTAATAGATATTTTACCGAAGAAGGAATCTTCTGTTATGCGTAAAGAGCTTGAAAGGTTACGTAAGCATTTAAATGGTATTAAAAATATGCAAAAATTGCCTGATCTTGTAATTGTTGTTGACCAAAAAAAGGAAATGACTGCCATTCAAGAATGTATTAAATTAGGTTTACCTACTGTTTGTATGTTAGATACCAATTGTAATCCAGAAATAGTAGATATTCCTATACCTGCAAATGATGATGCTATTAGATCAATTAAGTTAGTTATTAGTAAAATAGCTGATGCGATTTTAGAAGGCAAAAATTTATAGCTATTTTTATTGAAAAGATTGTCTTCGTTTTCATTTATATTATTATATTAAATATTTTATGTCTATATGGTAAGAAAGATTTCTGCTGAAAATATCAAAGAATTACGTAGTAAAACTGGTGCTGGAATGACAGACTGTAAAAAAGCTTTAGAGGCTTCAGATGGCCAAATTGATATGGCAATAGAAACTTTGCGAAAAAAAGGGTTGGCATCTGCCGATAAAAAATCTGCTCGAATTGCTACAGAGGGTCTTATCGAAAGTTATATACATGCTGGTTCGAGGATTGGTGTTTTGGTTGAGTTAAATTGTGAAACTGATTTTGTTGCTAGACAACAAGAGTTTCATCAGTTAGCTAAAGATGTTGCTATGCAAATTGCAGCATGTCAATCCGTTATTTATGTTTCTAAAGCTCACATTCCAAATGAAATCATGCTTTATGAGAAAAATATTGAATTACAAAAAGAGGATTTAGCTGAGAAGCCTGCTGAAATAAGAGAAAAAATTGCTTGCGGTAGAATAGAGAAAAGACTCAAAGAATTATCTTTAGTAGATCAGGCTTTTATCAAAAATTCTGAAATTACTATTGAAGAGTTAGTTAAGCAACATATTGCATTACTGGGAGAAAATATTAAGATTAGACGTTTTCAAAGGTTTATATTGGGTGAAGGCTTAGAATCTAGAAATAATAATTTTAATGACGAAGTATTAAATATGATTAAAAATAAATAAAAAATAGTTAGGAATATGTATTTAAATATATTTAGAATAAATTATTATATAATATATATTGTTTTAAACAAAATATTTAATGTATTATTATTAATGTTTTAAAATTTAAATTAAGAAAAGATATGTATCAACAAGATTATCAAAATTTATTGCCATCTGTTATGCTTACTGAGGTTGAGGTTGGTAAACACTTATATTGGACTATCGGTAGTTATAGTATTCATGGTCAAGTATTTATTGTATCATGGCTAGTTATAATTACATTATTAATTGTATCTATTTTAGGTACAAGAAATTTAAGTAGAGTCCCAGGTAAGTTTCAAAATTTCATGGAATTTATCTTAGAGTTTTTACAGGATATAGCCAAGAATCAAATAGGTGAACATGAATATAGAATATGGGTACCATATATTTCTACTATTTTTTTATTTATTTTGGGAAGTAATTGGGCTGGTGCCTTAATTCCTTGGAAATTGATTCATCTACCTGAAGGTGAATTAGCTGCACCTACCAATGACATTAATACTACTGTTGCTTTGTCGTTATTAACATCAATAGCATATTTCTATGCCGGTTTAAGCAAAAATGGCTTAAGCTATTTTTTAAGATATATTGAGCCTACCCCTGTTCTGTTGCCAATTAATATACTTGAAGATTTTACGAAACCTTTATCTTTGAGTTTTAGGTTATTTGGTAATATACTTGCTGATGAGTTAGTGGTATCTGTGTTTACTCTTTTAGTTCCTATATTAATTCCTTTACCTGTTATGATATTAGGTTTATTTGCAAGCTCAATACAGGCCTTAATTTTTTCCACGTTATCAGCTGCATATATTGGTGAAGCTTTAGAAGGACATGGAGAGCATTAGTAACTTTTTAAGCTTTTACGTATTTTTAAGCATAACTATGTGATTGTAGGATGCGATAAAAAATGATTAGGTATGTAGGCAATTTTTTTAATTGTACTTCATTAAGAAATGAAATATGTTAATTTTCTACTTTTAATAAAAATATTTATTTATTATGGATTCTATTATTTCAGCTGCTTCTGTTGTAGCTGCAGGTTTAGCTGTTGGTCTAGCTGCTATTGGTCCTGGTATTGGTCAAGGAAGTGCTGCTGCAAATGCAGTTGAAGGTATTGCAAGACAGCCTGAAGTAGAGGGAAAAATAAGAGGTACTTTATTGCTTAGTTTAGCATTTATGGAATCATTGACTATATATGGTTTAGTAGTTGCACTTTCTCTATTATTTGCTAATCCTTATACTGGTTAGTTAAAGCTACATATTATTAGATATGAGACTTAATTGATTAGCATTTAAATGAATATATTTGAATTAATTCATTTTTTATATTAGATATTTATATCTAATATTTCTATTTATAATATATATATATAAATGATGTACATACTATTATCTTTATTGAATCAAATACCTGACAATATCAAAGAAAAAGGTGGTTTATTTGATTTTAATGCAACTCTTCCATTGATGGCTTTGCAATTTCTTGCATTAACAGTAACCTTAAATTTACTATTTTATAAGCCAGTTAGTAATATATTGGATGATAGAGAAGAATATATTCGTAATAGCCTAACAAGTGCTTCCGCTTCTTTAGTTAAAGCTAATGAGCTAACTAAAAAGTATGAACTAGAGTTAGCTGAGTCGCGTAGAAAAGCTCAAAATATTATTAAAAGTGCCCAGCAAGAAGCACAGATAATTGTTTCCGAAAAAATTAAAGTTGCTCAGAAAGATGCAGAAAAATTACTCTTAGATGCATATAATGAATTAAATATTCAAAAAGAGCATGCTCTCAGGAGTTTAGAAATACAAGTTGATATGCTAAGTGATCAAATTATTAAAAAGCTATTAGATAGTTAAAATTTAGGAATAACTTTAATCAAAAACTAATTTATAACTAATAAAAGTGAATAAAAAATAGGATAATATAAATATGGAAGTTTTTGGCGTAATTAGTCAGGAAGAACTATATAATGGCATCAGTATAAACACAAATTTTTTGGAAGCTAATGTCTTAAATATAACATTATTGCTTTCTGGCTTAATATATGTATTGAAAAAATTTTTAGGTTCTATTCTATCTGTTAGACAAAATAAAGTTTTGCTTGCAATTTGCGAGTCTGAAGAACGCTTAGAACAAGCCAATATGCGTTTAAATGAAGCGGAAAAACAGCTAGCTCAGACTCAAATTATTATTAATCAAATTATTGAAGAAGCAGAATTAACTGCACAAAGAGTGAGGCATTCTATACTTGAACAAGGTAAATCTGATATAGATAAATTAACAGTTTCTAGTAAAGCAAATATTAAATTTGCTGAAACTCAAGTAAGTTTACAAATACAACAACAAGTAACTGCTTTGGCTATTAAAAAGGTTACTGTACAGTTGCAGAATCAAATGACGCCAAGTATACAATCTAAAATAATCGATCAAAATATAGTGCAATTACAGGGTAAAGTTAAACTATGAGTAATAAAAATATCAAAGATAAAATAGCTGTGCCATATGCTGAAGCTTTAGTCGATATAGCTCAAAGTAATAATTTATTAAGTGAAACGAGTAATGATTTATCATCTCTATCGACGATTTTATATGAATCGCAGGATTTACAGATATTTTTGTCAAGTCCTTTGATTAATATTTCAGTGAAAAAAGAATTATTAAAAAATTTATTTCGGGATCAGTTGCAAGATTTTGTAATAAATTTTTTATTAGTTTTAGCTGATAGACGTCGTATTAATCTTATTAAAACCATTATAGAAAAATATTTAGAACTAACTTATAAGCTAGAGTCAGTTGTTATTGCTGAAGTATCTTCTGCAGTTGAGTTAAGTATGGCACAACAAGAAAATGTTGTAGATAAAATTAAGTTACTTACCAAAAGCAGCAATGTAAAATTAATAATAAATAAGCAACCTCATTTGATTGGTGGATTTATTATAAAAATTGGCTCTAAAGTTATTGATGCTAGTTTAGCCGGTAAGTTAGCTAGAATGTCTATGTATTTAAATGCAAGTTAATTAATAGTATATATTTTACATTAATATTTATAAACAACAAAATTATATGGTAAATATTAGACCTGATGAAATTAGTAATATTATACGTCAGCAAATTGATAAGTATAATCAAGAATTACAAGTTGCTAATGTTGGTACTGTTTTACAAGTTAGTGATGGTATTGCGCGCATATATGGTTTAGACGAAGTAATGGCTGGTGAATTATTGCAGTTTGAAGATCAAGATCAAACTATTGGTATTGCTCTAAACTTAGAAAGTGATAATGTTGGTGTTGTACTGATGGGTGATGGGCGTAATATTTTAGAAGGTAGCTCAGTGAAATCAACTGGGCAAATAGCACAAGTACCTGTAGGAGATGATTTTTTAGGCAGAGTTGTTGATCCGTTAGCTAAACCTATCGATGCTAAAGGTAAACCTAATTCTACAGAAACTAGGTTAATCGAGTCATATGCACCAGGTATTATTGGTAGACAGTCAGTGTGTGAGCCTTTGCAAACAGGAATTACAGCAATTGATGCCATGATTCCTATTGGTAGAGGTCAAAGAGAATTAATTATTGGTGATAGACAAACTGGTAAGACAGCAGTTGCTTTAGATACAATTATTAATCAAAAGGGTCAAGATGTTATTTGTATATATGTAGCTATAGGTCAAAAAGCTTCATCTGTTGCACAGGTAGTATCTACTTTAGAAGAAAGAGGTGCTTTAGAATATACAATTATAGTAGCTGCTAATGCTGATGATCCAGCTACATTGCAGTATATTGCACCTTATACTGGTGCTGCTTTAGCTGAGTATTTTATGTATAAAGGTAAAGCAACTTTAGTTATTTATGATGATTTAACTAAGCAAGCTCAAGCTTATCGTCAAATGTCCTTGTTATTGCGTCGTCCACCTGGTAGAGAAGCTTATCCTGGTGATGTTTTTTATTTACATTCTAGACTCTTAGAACGAGCCGCTAAGTTAAATAATGACTTAGGTGGTGGAAGTATGACTGCACTACCTATTATTGAAACACAAGCTGGTGATGTATCTGCCTATATTCCAACAAATGTTATTTCTATTACCGATGGTCAAATTTTTCTTTCAGGTGACTTATTTAATTCGGGCATTAGGCCTGCCATCAATGTTGGTATTTCCGTTTCTAGAGTTGGCTCTGCAGCTCAAATAAAGGCTATGAAACAGGTTGCTGGGAAGTTAAAGTTAGAATTAGCGCAATTTGCTGAACTAGAAGCATTTTCTCAGTTTGCCTCTGATTTAGATAAAGCTACTCAAAATCAATTAGCGCGTGGTCAAAGATTAAGAGAAATATTAAAACAAGCTCAAAATGCACCCTTACTTGTACAAGATCAAGTAGCTATGATTTACGCTGGTGTAAATGGTTACTTAGATAATATTGAATTATCTAAAGTAAAAGATTTTGTTGCAGCTTTACAAGAAGATTTAAATAATTCTAAACCAGAGTTCGGTGAAAGTATTCGTAATAGTAAAAAACTAACTCCAGAATCTGAAGAATTATTAAAACAATCTATACAAGATGTGCAGCAAGCGTTTTCTGCATAGTTTTTCTAAATCTTTTAAGCAATGTAAAAAAATGAATCCAGTATACTTATAAGACATAAATCTTGGTATTGGAATAATTTAGGGTCTAAGTTTTATGTTTATATATTGTATTATTTAAAGAGAGATATGATAAATATAACTATATATTACGGTCTATTCAATTCGATTTTTTTATATAATCATATCCATATTTTTCAATCTTAGCAGCAGTACTTTTATCTCCCGTGTAGATAATTTTACCCTGACTCATAATATGTACATAGTCAGGGATGATATAATCTATTAGTTTTTGATAATGAGTTATAATTAAAATAGCATTATTGGCATGAGAAAAGTTTTTAATATGATTTGATATATTCTTTAAAGCATCAACATCTAGTCCAGAATCAATTTCATCGAGTATTGATAACTGTTTATTTAATAAAAGCATTTGTAGGATTTCATTTTTCTTTTTCTCACCACCAGAAAATCCTTCATTTACATGACGATTTAAAAATACATTATTCATATTTATTTGTTCTAATTTCTGGTTAATCAAACTAAAAAAAGTTAATGGATCTATTTCTTCTTTAGCAAGTGCTCTTTGTTGTGAGTTATAAGCTAGTCTTAGGAAATCTACATTACTAACACCAGGTATTTCTATTGGATATTGAAAACCTAAAAATATTCCTTTATGCGATCTAATTTCTGGTTCTTCCTTAGTAATATTTTCTTGGTTGATGAAAATTTTACCTGAATCAACTTGATAATATGGATGTCCAGCAATAACCTTAGCTAAAGTACTCTTGCCTGAACCATTTTTACCCATTAATGCATGTATTTCTCCTTCTTTAATTGATAGGTTCAATCCATTAATAATATTTTTACCTTTAACTGTAGCATGCAGATTTTTAATCTCTAATATTGTTTTACTTGTTGTCATAAATGAATTTAACCAATAGTTCCTTCTAGTTTTAAGTTTAATAAGCGATCTGCTTCCATTGCAAATTCCATAGGTAATTCTTGTAAAATTTCTTTGCAAAATCCAGTAATCATTAAACTTATAGCTTCTTCATTATTAATTCCTCTTTGTAATAAATAAAATATTTGTTCTTCTCCAATCTTTGATGTAGAAGCTTCGTGTTCTACTGTTGAGTATGGATTTTTTACTTGTATATAAGGAAAAGTGTTTGCCTTTGATTGATGTCCTAAAAGTAAGGAATCACATTGCGAATAGTTTCGAGCATAGAGTGCCTTTGGTCCCATTTTTACTAGTCCACGATAACTATTAACTGAATTACCAGCAGATATTCCCTTAGATATAATTTTACTCTTTGTATATTTACCGATATGTATCATTTTACTACCTGTATCAGCTTGTTGATAGTCATTAGTTAAAGCTATAGAAGAAAATTCTCCAACAGAATAATTTCCTACTAATATGCAGCTAGGGTATTTCCATGTTATTGCAGAACCTGTTTCAACTTGAGTCCAAAAAATTTTAGATTTATTGCCTATACAAATACCTCTTTTGGTTACAAAATTATAAATGCCTCCGCTACCTTCTTTGTTACCAGAATACCAATTTTGTACAGTAGAGTATTTAATAGTTGCATTTTCTAGTGCAACTAGTTCTACAATTGCTGCGTGTAGTTGATTATTATCAAACTGAGGTGCTGTACAACCTTCTAAGTAACTGACATAACTATTCGTATCTGCTATAATTAAGGTTCTTTCAAATTGCCCAGACTCTTTATTGTTGATTCTAAAATATGTAGATAATTCTAAGGGACAGTGTGTATTGGGTGGTATATAGCAAAAAGATCCATCGCTAAATGTAGCAGAGTTAAGAGCTGCATAAAAATTATCTCCCGAAGGTACTACTGAGCCTAAGTACTTTTTGATCAAGCCAGGATAAAGTTTAATTGCTTCGCTAATAGAACAAAAAATGACTCCACAAGCAGCTAATTCTTTTTTAAATGTAGTTGTTACGGAAATACTGTCAAATACAGCATCTACTGCAACATTACTTAGTCTTTTTTGTTCGTCTAAAGATATACCTAATTTTTCAAAAGTTTTAATTATTTCCGGGTCTATATCATCTAAGCTCTTTACAGTTTTTTTGCTTTTGGGTACAGAGTAATATATTATATTCTCATAATTTATTTTTTTATAAAATAGTTGGCTCCACTTAGGTTCATGCATTTTTATCCATATTTTATATGCTTTTAACCTAAACTTCGTTAGATAGGATGGTTCATTTTTACTTTTAGTAATCAATTTAATAATTTCTTGATTTAAACCTTTAGGAAAATATTCTGTATCAACCTCAGTATAAAATCCATATTGATAGGGTTTATTTATTAAATTATCTAAGTAATTTGTTGAATTATTGGTTTTTATATTTTTGCACATTTTTATTTTATTAAGTTTGTGACGAATATGTTTGATTAATTATTAATTATATAATACTACACTAAAATACTAAATATGTTTTTATTTCATGTATCTTAAGCGTATACAAGCTATGCTAAAATCTTTATATTTAATGTTTCGGTTCCAAATTATCGTAGTGTTATAATTTAAATTGTCTATTAGATTGATATAGTTAATGTAACAAATTTGGGCCAATAATTTAATATAATAAAAGTAATAATATTTTTTCTGATTTCTATATTTTATTTTTATAGATAATTGTATATTTTTTATATTTATATAAATTTTTTCTAATACTTGTATACTTAGATATATTATCATAATCGAGATATTCCATCTAATTTGATTTAAATTTATAATTTTAATTATGCTAATTAAATTCTTAATAAAAAAATTATAAACAGATTCACTTTTAGTGAACTTGTACAAAATATTAAATATTATAAACTGTGATGAATTTAAAAATATAGCTTTTTTGATGTAAAATGGAAGATAATAAGTTTTGTATAATACTTTAATTTTTACTTTTGAAGTCAGATTAAAATCATATGGTAAGTATATTGTTGATAATTTTAAGTTATAGTGAATTTTATTATGATCTGTAATGTAGCAATTATAAATTATGAATATGAAAACTATAATAATATATTCTCTCTTTAAAAATCTAAATAAACTTATTGTAATAATATTTATAATATTTATATTCAATACTTTTGTATCTTGATTAGATATTAAGCATGGCATAAAAGATACTGCGAAGAAAGTAATTATTATTTTTGTCCAATCTTTAATTCTATGCATTAAAGTTAAATGAGATTTGATATAATAATAAGAGCATATGGATTCTAGTAAGTTCATAGTAAAATTTTCAAAAAAAAATTGTTGTTAACTTTTGTGAAAATATTAGGTTTAAATATTTTTTTATTTAGTGTATTTGGGAAATTAATTTACATATAAATGGTTAGGGTAGGTGGCGAAATTGGTATACGCATCATATTCAAAATATGACAACAATGTTATAAGGGTTCGATTCCCTTTCTACCCACTATGTTTCATTGAAATTAATTCTTGAGCATATTACATAATATGTTAATATATTACATTATATAAAATGAAATTATTGTATTAGATAGTTGAACTAATGAGTTTACTCGTGATTGGTGGTACCGGTACTTTAGGTCGGCAAATTGTTAGGAAAGCCTTGAATGAAGGCTTTCAAGTGAAGTGTTTAGTTAGAAGTTTTCGCAGAGCTTCTTTTTTGAGAGAGTGGGGAGCTGATTTAATATATGGAGATTTAATAGTTCCAGAAACAATTCCTTTAGCAATATATAATGTGACTGCTATTATTGACTGTTCTACGGCGAGAACAAATGATTTTTATAATGTTAATTTAATTGATTTAAAGTCAAAATATATTTTAATTGATGCAGCTTCAAAGGCAAAGATTAAGCGTTATGTTTTTTTCTCTATTTTTAATAGTAATGTTCATAAAAACATTCATTTAATTATGTTAAAATTGTTAGTAGAAAAACGTTTAAAAAAATCCGGGATGAATTATACAATATTTAACTTGGGGGGCTTTTTTCAAGGCTTAATTCCACAGTATGCTATTCCCATTTTAGATCAAAATTCGATATGGATAACTAAAGAGTCTTCTCATATTTCATATATTAGTACGCAAGATGTTGCGAAAATCACTATTAAAACGTTATCAATTCTTCAATTCAGTAATAATATATTACCTTTAGTTGGCGTAAAATCTTGGACATCGCTAGAAGTTATTAAATTATGTGAAAAAATTTGTGGTAGGCGTGCACAAATAACTCAAGTTCCAATTATTCTATTAAAATTAATACAAAATTTAATTAAATTTTTTCAGTGGACTTGGAGTATAGCGGAAAGACTTGCATTTATAAATATATTATCATCAGGCTATGAAGTAAATACTTCAATGAAAGAGATGTTATATATTACTAAAATGCATCATAATGAATTAGAATCTTTAGAATTGTATTTACAAGAGTATTTTGAAAGAATAATGAAAAAATTAAAAGAACTTAATTTTCAATCATTAAATTATGATACAACAATAGATCAAAAAGATTTTTAAAGTTTGAGGTGTTCAAATCAAATATATTTTCGCATTACAATAATTATTAAAATAAATTTTAATTCTGTTTATTGATTAATATTTTTTATATACTATCTTTTATAAATATTGTATTTTACAATTTAAGGTTTTATAGAATGATAACTTTGAAAATTTTCGTGTATACAACTGTTATTTTCTTTATTTCTTTATTCTTTTTTGGTTTTTTATCTAATGATCCTTCTAGAAATCCAAATAGAAAAGATTTAGAATAAATGAAAACTTTGTTTAATTAATAAATATATCTTAACCCGATATATTTAAATATTTGAGTTGAAAAAGGTATTATATACGAATATAAATATAGTAACATCTAATGTTAATATAACAAGGTGTTACGAAGTTTAAAGTAATACTCTTCTCTTTTTATTACATTGTTTTGAAATTTTGATACATGATGTAATAGTAACACTAAAATATTTTCCGTTACAGATATTTTTTAATATTCCTATTGAAACAACTAAATTTTTACTAACTCTGTTTATATATTCTTCATAAATTAAATTTTTTTTAATAAATTGACCTCGAATTTTCAAGTAGTTTTGTCCAATTAATTTTGTTCTTAACTTAATATCATTTTGTCTATTATAAATATTACTATTGCTACTATTGAATAAAGGATTTATATTTTTGTACAAATATTGATTAATCCAAATTGATTTATTTATATACCAATTAGATTTTTTTAGGTATATTACTGATATATTATTTTTGACAGAAATGATGAGTTTCTTCTCATCTCTATTATGCTTTTTTTTGTTCAATAGATATGTATCAGTTTGTAAGACCCATTCTCCTTTAAGTGTATTTAAAAATTTATTTAATTTTAAATTCGTCATTTTGTTAGTTTTAAGATACCAAGTTATTTCTATATCAAATTTTTTGTTTATAATAAATAATATAATATCTAAAAGTGAAAATTTTATTTTTCATTCATTATTTTCTTAAATAATACATGTTTATTATTTGATTCATTGTTCTATTATAAATAATTATAATAAAAGTAATTTATAAAATGAAATATTGGAATTTAAAAAAAATTAATCAGATAGCGTTTGAAAAAACAGGAATAATTCCACGATCCATGAGTAAGTTATTTGATCGATTTAAACAAGAATTAAACCCTAATGCTGAAGTAGAAGCATTGGAAGAGTTTAAAGTTGCTAGATATCAAACCTCAACTTCAGTAAAATATTTAATTATTTTACTCATGATGCCTGTTTTAATGAATCAGTTGTCTAAAACATTTATTTTAAACCCTTTAGTTAATTACTTATGGAATCATAGCAGTTCTGATATTTTTATGAATCATTCACAAGAAGAAAGGGCATTCGCTGACTTACAGCGGTTTGAAGAAAAGTTGCACTTTGAAATTCTCATAGGCAAAATTGACTCTATTTCTGTGCAAGCGGTAGATAAAAAAGTATCTGAAAAAGCACTAGAGATTGCATTGGAGTATTCTAAGGAAAGTGCAAATGCTATAAAAAATATAATAGCTGATCTTTTATCAGTGATTATTTTTATTTCAATCTTAATTATTAATAAGAGGCAATTTTCTATATTAAAGTCATTTATTAATGAATCTATTTATGGTTTAAGTGACACTGCTAAGGCATTTTTAATTATTTTGTTTACAGATATATTTGTTGGTTTTCATTCACCACATGGTTGGGAGATTGTTATTGAAGCTATTTTAAGACATTTAGGATTACCCGAGAGTAGAGATTTTATCTTCATTTTTATTTCGACTTTTCCAGTTATTCTAGACACGATTTTTAAATATTGGATTTTTAGATACTTAAATAAAATATCGCCATCAGCTGTAGCTACATATCATAATATGAATGAGTAAACTAAAATTTACTTTTATCTGCTATTCTACTAAAATATATTTATAAATTGCATTCATAAAGCATCTGTGGCCGAGAGGCCGAAGGCAGCGGACTCATGTGTGACCCGTTTTTAGGTGTTAAACGTTCAATATAATAATGATGTATAAAATATTGTACGTTAAGCTAACTAAAAACTGAATATTTCAGTATAATTATATAATACATAGTATCTTTTATTAAATGCTATTGACTTATTTATAAGATATTCAGTTAACTATATTTTTTTTGTTAGTAAAGATACTAACTATTTAGGATCATAAATATAATCATTTAGTCAATTTAAATATATACTTGCCTTAAATGTATTTAGATAAAGCAGACTATCTGAAAAGTTGATATGACTAGTTTAACTAACCTTCGTAAAACGTATTAATTAAGTATATTTACCTTTTTATTTTTATATCTTTTATTTATTTAAATAATAATATTTCAAATGAAGTTAAGTATTAAGTCCATAAACTAAATTATTGTGAGTTAGTTTAAGTATGATTCTTATCAGTGACTATTAATATATAGAATGGAGTCTAAGTCATCAATAAAAAAAATATGGAACGGAGTAACTAAATATAAATTTTTCATGTATTTTAACTATAACTATTTTTTTAAAATATTGTAATAAATACATCAATGATAAGGCAAAAAATATATTTAGATAGAAACAATAGAACGCAATGTATTAATATAAGTATAACTAATTAGAACTAAATAATAATTATGATCTATTATAACTTAGTTTCAGGCTAACATATTGTGCTTAATTTGTTAAATAAAATAACTATTGATGTAAAATATAATTAAATGTATTATTAGGATAGTGAGCTATATATTATATAAAAGTACTAGTTGGGATAATTTACCTTGGAAAATAATATATCTTAGAGTATTAATGGTACAAAAGCAGATAAATATAGCAACTAAGCAATATAATATAAGTTATTTGCATAAGTTAGAGAAATATTTTATCAATTCAAATGAGGCAAAACTTATTGTAATAAGTCAAACCTTAAGTCAATATTATAATAATTTTACTAATAGTCGTCAGTATAAATATTTAATTAACGATAATGATAAATTTAATATTTTTAAACGTCTATTTAATATTATATTAGATAAAAATCAAGCTATATTTAGTGTCTTAAAAAAAATCAAGCAAAATTTGATTAATATATGTATACAGCCAACATTTAAAGCAAAACTTAATCGATGTGTTTCTAATTATTTCAATTTTTATAAAAAGAGGTATAAAAAAATATCTCATTATGTAATTAATCATAATGATCTAAAAAAACATAATATACACAAAAATTGTTTAATTACACTAATTGTTAGAAAATTAAATCATTATAATTATATAAATAAACTAATAACTTATTGGCTATATGAAAATTTATATAATTATAATAATTTAGATGAAAAGCAAATAATAAATTATAACTTGTCAAATTTTTCTTTAGTCCATAATGAAAATAACTTACAAAATCTAATCTTAAAAGTTATTTTGATAGATACTTATTGGGCTTTTTTTCATATTATTCAAGTAATGAACAGCTTTATAACAATTATGACAAGTCAAAGGCAATTACTGAATCAAGATAATTTTTTATCTTTGACAAAAACGAAGTCTTTGTTGTTATTGTCGGTTTTACTAAATTTTTTTCTTTATGCAAGAAATAAATATAATAAGTTGAAATTGAACATATTTTTAAGTCGTATCATACGCAAAATATATTTAATTTTTATAATATATTTTTCAAAGAAAAAAGATTTTTTTTCACAATCAAGCATAAATAAGTCAAATATGTTTATTAATGTGTTTTTATATAATATCTTTAGAAAGCAAAAAAAAATGAAGCTTTATACTTTCTTAAAAGAGAATTATTTTCAAACTAAAAATTCTTTCTTTCATAAATACATTTATAAATGTAATATCAATAGTTATTATGCTTATTTATTTTGATTCTGTTTTGATACAAAATAAATTAATGTTAAGTGGTAGCCGTATGAAATGAAAGTTTCATGTACGGTTTTGAATGAGGGGTTTTATATTAAAAACCTACTCTAATAATCCGCCATCCTTAGGGGACAACGCTGGTTCGAATCCAGCCAGATGCAATTAGACTGAATCTCAAAAAGTAATAATAATTTATTTTATCATATTATTTTATTTTGCTAACTATTAGCATATTATAATATTTTATGCACATTAGTAATATTAATATCATGAATGTAAGCGGGTAGCGGGAATCGAACCCGCATCATTAGCTTGGAAGGCTAAGGTTTTACCACTAAACTATACCCGCTTATAAGAATACTAAAAGAAATATATCATGAACTTATCTTTATTAGCAAACTTTAGTCCAGTCCTTCAATATTAACATTTAGAAATTTCGCTATCTCATTAGCTTGTTTTTCAATCTCATTTAATGAAATAGGTGAACCAATTTTAGTTATAGGAATTTCTCTTTTATCTTTTGTTTTAAGATAAATCTCTCTTTTTGGTGATAAACCTTCCTTAATATCAATTTTTATGGAATATATTTCTTCAATATAGTATTCTAGTTTTAATACACGATTTTTACCAGGAAAACCTAATCTAAAGATTGTTATTATGCCTGTTTTAATGTTAAATTCATTATAGCCACTTCCAACATCAAATATAATAGTATACCAGAGAAATACACTAATTAAGATACCTGTCATTCCATAAAAAGTCATGATAGCACCTTGTGGTAAAAATACAAGATTATTATGTTGTAATATAGGTAGGAGCGTTAAAGTTAAATAACTAGATATACCCACTCCAAAAAAACCTATACCTCCTATTAAAATAATAGTTGCCCACCAATAATTACTTAGTCTACGTGATCCTAAAATTTTATCAACTTTTATGTCAATGCGTGTCATATTTACTTACATTTATCCTTATTTATAATTTCTTACTAGTACATAGTTTATTTATTTGTAGCATATAATTAACAGTCAAATATTGAATATATTGATCTATGCACTAATTAATATATTTAAAAAATGCTCTAGAACGAATAAACAAATAACAAGCACTAAATAATCAATGGGCCAATTAATTAGTCTTGATATTTATGGTTTTAATTTAAATAGTTTAACTAAATTAATTTAATAAATTGTAGGCCAAAATACAAACTTAATGCTAACCCCATAAATAATAAAATGAATATCAAATAACTGATTATAATGGACATCTATTTATTTCCTCCAAAAATTGTATAACTTTATTTATGTTTATTACGATTTTGTTAATATTGTAACGCAAAAATTAGATTATTTGCTACATTATAATCTTATATTAATATAACTATAATAACAAAAATAACACTTTATTCTTCTGGGTAAACAGACGTATGACAAATTTTATTCAACCATATAATAATGATCCATTTGTAGGTAATTTATCTACTCCGATAAGTACATCAAGTTTCACTAAAAATTTATTAAGCAATTTGCCTGCATACAGAAGGGGTTTATCACCTCTTTTAAGGGGATTAGAAATAGGAATGGCACATGGTTACTTTTTAATAGGTCCTTTTGATAAATTAGGACCTCTAAGAAAAACAGATGTTGCATTGTTATCAGGATTTCTTTCGGCGGTCGGTTTAATTATTATTTTAACAGCTTGCTTATCAATGTATGGAAGTGTTTCATTTGATAACAGTAATGACGAATCTAAAGATTTATTGCAAACTTCTGGTGGATGGAGTCAATTTACAGCAGGTTTTCTAGTTGGTGCGGTTGGGGGAGCTGGATTTGCTTATTTATTATTAGCAAATATTCCTAATATACAAAACTTAGGCATTTAAAAACTCTAATATTACCTTGAAATTATTTGAATACTTCATTTATCGAGTACAATTTAATAGCTTTTATTAAATATTAATTAGTTTTAATTATATAATTATAGTTATCACAGCTAGTAAAGGGACTTGAACCCATAACCAGCTGATTACAAATCAGCTGCTCTACCAATTGAGCTATACTAGCATTGGTATTATATTATACTAATTAGTTATTCAAGTAATATTCTATATGATTTATATTAATATTTTTAAGATATTAAAAATTTAAAAATCAAGTATACATAATCATAACTATAACTGGTTATAATTTAAAACTGATATGATTATGCCTGATTACTTATTTTGATTTAAATATATTTATATTCTACTAACTTAACTGACTTAATCAAATATTTAATTGATAAATATTAATTATTTTGATTATTGCAATCTATGTTTTTATTATTGCAATCTGTATAGTAATTAATGGCTTCATCTAAACAGATAAATGACCATCCAGTAGGCATTTCCTCGCTTATGTTGTTGTTGTCAATAGTATAATTATAATCAGATTCACTATTTGGGTATTTATTTTGGTAAATATTTTTTAAGTTTGATTGCACTATATAATCCTTATAGCTTTTTGCCATTGCTCTTTCTTAATAATTTAAAATTAAGTATTCTATAAAATAAAAGTATGTATTTTTTTGACAAATCTTGATAGTACTATGAACTATGAAAAAAATAATCATACTCTTACATATAATTACTACCTAATACTTATAGCATCTTAATCTTAAATATTGTAACTAATAAAACACATCATATCACAATTCAAAAAAAATGTCACCACTTAAAAAATTAAAAAATAAAAGCTAGGTTTTAGCTAAATCTTTATTGTAGTTAAAGATTTTATAACTCTAGTGGAAACTTTCATTTTTATCCATTGTTTTCTTTCCATTGACCAAATTTTTTTATTTTGTAAGTTAATATTTTGTTTTTTCTTAGTTCTTATGTGAGAATGTGATATTTTATATCCATTATTCGCTTTTTTTCCAGAGATTTGACATACTTTAGACATAATCAATTTTTGTTCTTATACTTTTATACATTAAATAAACATAAATAAGATACTAGCAAAAATATCATATCATAGTTTTACATATATTTATCTAATGTACTAACTAGAGTTGATTTTGGTACAGCGCCTATTACAATATCCACTTTGACGCCATTTTTAAATATCATAATAGTAGGAATACTTCTTATGCCGTATTCAGTTGCTGTGGTAGGGTTTTCATCAGTGTTTACTTTTACAACTTTTATCATAGATTGATAATCTTTAGCTATTTCATCGATTACTGGAGAGATCATTCTACAAGGACCACACCATGGAGCCCAAAAATCTACTAAGACAACTATTTTAGCTTTTAATACTTCCGAATCAAAAGAAGAATCCATTACTTGTAATATAGACAAAATATATTTCTCCCATACATTTTCCTTGCTAGATTAATCCTAACATAAAAATATCTTAACGCAATATTTATAAAATAAAATTTCATTATTTTATGTTAATTGTTTTTGAATAATATTAAAAAAAATTATCACTTCGATAAATAATACTGCAATTATTTGATAACAATATAGTGATAGATTTATATTTAAAGATAGTTTCATAATATAGTAAATAAAAGTATTATACATTTACTTTTGATTGCATTGTTTAGCTAGCTTTATATATCAATGATACTGCCTTAAGCACAAGGAGGAATAGATGTCTAACTCTGTAGAAGAACGGACAAGGATTAAAAATGAACGTTATGAATCTGGTGTAATTCCATATGCAAAAATGGGATATTGGGATCCTGACCATGTAATTAAAGATACTGATATATTAGCTCTATTTAGAGTTTCACCTCAACCGGGTGTAGATCCAGTAGAAGCTTCAGCAGCAGTTGCTGGTGAATCTTCTACTGCAACATGGACTGTTGTATGGACTGATTTATTAACGGCTTGTGATCTATATCGTGCTAAAGCTTATAAGGTTGATGCTGTTCCAAATACAACTGATCAATATTTTGCTTACATTGCTTATGACATTGATTTATTTGAAGAAGGCTCTGTTGCTAACTTAACAGCCTCTATCATCGGTAATGTGTTTGGATTTAAAGCAGTTAAAGCTTTAAGATTAGAAGATATGCGCATACCAGTTGCTTACTTAAAAACATTCCAAGGACCAGCAACTGGTTTAATTGTAGAACGCGAACGTATGGATAAATTTGGTCGCCCATTTTTAGGTGCAACTGTTAAGCCTAAGCTAGGTTTATCAGGTAAAAACTATGGAAGGGTAGTATATGAAGGTCTAAAAGGTGGCTTAGATTTCCTTAAAGATGATGAAAATATCAATTCTCAGCCATTCATGCGTTGGAAAGAAAGATTCTTATATTCAATGGAAGCTGTTAATCGCTCAATTGCTGGAACAGGTGAGGTTAAGGGGCATTACATGAATGTTACAGCAGCAACAATTGAAGATATGTATGAAAGAGCTGAATTTGCTAAACAACTTGGTACAGTTATCGTTATGATTGATTTAGTAATTGGATATACAGCTATTCAAACTATGGCAATATGGGCTCGTAAGAATGATATGATTTTACACCTGCACCGTGCTGGCAATTCAACTTATTCAAGACAAAAAATTCATGGAATGAACTTTAGGGTAATTTGTAAGTGGATGCGCATGGCAGGAGTAGACCATATTCATGCTGGTACTGTAGTAGGTAAATTAGAGGGGGACCCTCTAATGATCCGAGGATTCTATAATACATTATTGCTATCATATTTAGATATTAATTTACCTCAAGGTATATTTTTCCAACAGGATTGGGCATCTTTACGTAAAGTAACTCCAGTTGCATCAGGTGGTATTCATTGTGGACAAATGCACCAATTGCTAGATTATTTAGGCGAGGATGTAGTACTTCAGTTTGGAGGAGGTACAATTGGTCATCCGGATGGTATACAAGCAGGAGCTACAGCAAATCGTGTAGCTTTAGAAGCAATGGTAATTGCACGAAATGAAGGTCGTGATTATGTTGGAGAAGGACCTCAAATTTTACGTGATGCGGCAAAAACATGTGGTCCTTTACAAACAGCATTAGACTTATGGAAAGATATTACATTTAATTATACTTCTACAGATACAGCTGATTTTTCAGAAACTCCAACAGCTAGCGTTTAAATAGCAAGTATATAAAAATTTAATATCTTTGCTTAATGGGTATTCTATTATTATGGATAGTAATACAAAAAAATCTATTGAAATACATTCATGACTATAAGGAGTATATAATAGTGAGATTAACACAAGGAACTTTTTCCTTTTTACCAGACCTAACAGATGAACAAATTAAAAGTCAACTAAGTTATGCAATTGCTCAAAACTGGGCTATTAATATAGAATATACTGATGATCCACATCCAAGAAACAATTATTGGGAATTATGGGGTTTACCACTATTTGGAATAAAAGATCCTGCAACAATTATGTATGAAATTACAAGTTGCCGTAATCAACACTCAGGTGCATATATTAAAGTAAATGCATTTGATAATACAAGAGGTATTGAAAGTTGTGTTTTATCTTTCATAATTAATAGACCTGCATATGAACCTGGTTTTGAATTAGTAAGAACAGAAGATATTGGCAGAAATCAAAAATACTGTTTCCGCAGTTATGCGACAAGCAGCAAGCCAGAAGGTTCTAGATATTAAGCTAGTGTAAAGAGTCAAATCTTATAAAATAAATTAAACTTTTAGTATTATATGGCAAATATGATATATTCATACTATTTGATATGTCATATTTGCTAGTAGCTGAATTTTAAATGTTTAATGTTAAGGTCATATAAATTATTCATTTAAAAGCATTAAAAGCAACACTTGAAAAAATAAATACTATATAAATAATTCAATATGTTGATAATAAGTAATGAATACAATACATAATGATGATACTCTAGTAAATTTACAGGAAGAATACGATAGAACAAAAATACAAGATATAATAGATGAATTAGAAAAAGAATTAATTGGATTAAAGCCAGTAAAAACTAGAATAAAAGAAATTGCCGCATTGCTATTAATTGATAGGTTAAGAAATCAATTAGATTTAGTTTCTGGTAGCCCTGGATTGCATATGTCATTTACAGGTAGTCCAGGAACTGGTAAAACTACTGTAGCTATGAAAATGGCAGATATTTTGCATAGACTTGGTTATATCAGAAAGGGGCATTTGCTGACAGTTACACGAGATGATCTTGTTGGACAATATATTGGACATACTGCACCTAAAACTAAGGAAGTACTTAAGCAAGCTATGGGAGGTGTATTGTTTATTGATGAAGCATACTATTTATATAAGCCAGATAACGAAAGAGATTATGGAGCAGAATCAATTGAGATTTTGTTACAAGTTATGGAAAATCAAAGAGATGATCTAGTAGTCATTTTTGCAGGATATAAAAATAAAATGGATAAATTTTATGAATCTAATCCAGGTTTATCTTCTAGGGTCACAAATCATGTTGATTTTCCCGACTATACAGCAGAAGAATTACTTGAAATTGCTAAGCTAATGCTTGAAGAACAGCAATATAAATTTGCGTCAGATGCAGATACAGTTCTATTAGAGTATTCAGAAAGACGTATGAAACAGCCTCATTTTGCCAATGCAAGAAGTATTAGAAATGCTATTGATAGGGCTAGAATGAGACAAGCTAACCGCATTTTTGCAAGTGGGGATAAAATTCTTACAAAAAGAGACTTAACAACAATACAAGCAGAGGATATACTAAAAAGCAGGCTATTTGCACAAGAAATATAGAGTGCAATTGTGTCTACTTGTTATTGACAAAGAATAGCTAATTTAGATACATTATGTTCATTAAATGAGCATTTAAGTAAAAAAACTAAATGATTATGGAGGCGGTATAGCTAAGTGGTAAGGCAGAGGATTGCAAATTCTTTATCCCCAGTTCGAATCTGGGTACCGCCTACAAATTGATAAAAAATCTTATTTTTTGATGTTAATATTTATATGAAATAACAATATCTTATATAAAGGGGATGTGGTGGAATGGTAGACACAACAGACTTAAAATCTGTTGATCTTTTAATGGTCGTGAGGGTTCAAGTCCCTCCATCCCCAATTATAATAAAAAAGTACAAAATTCGTTATAATATTGCATTTTTCCTGTTATAAAATTATTCAATTGAGAATTATTAAAAATCAGTAAAAATATATATCCCGTGTCAGATGAAATTAAATTCAGTAGTTCACTAAAGTCTGATAAATGTTTATGTTACTATAATAGAATCTAATATCAATCAATAGTTACAATAAATTGAAATTGAATAAAAAAGCTTGTTATTAAATTAAAGTAAATTAAAAATAAAACAACTAAATTTTTTACGATGTGTATATGTATTAACTGTCGCCATATTGAATATTGTTATACTTATCATTTTATAGAGAAGCAGCATGGATATAAACAAAAAGTGATTCAAAGTACTTTTATTCCAATTCATAATATTGTTAATGTGAATATCCAAAAATCTCAAAAGGTATCACTAGATTGGGATTTAGTAGAATGTTTATCTTTTATAGAAGCACCTGGCTATTGGCTTTCATGACTTAATGATATATATGAAAAAAATCACTTAGTCTCCAAGTGATGAAATTAAGAAATTAAGTACATGAATGAGTCTCATTATGGTCAATATTTTTTTTCAATAATTCAGTATTAACTCTTGATTCTCTGATTAAAGTTATTTTACCTGTGCGTGCAATTTCAAGAATTTCATATTGACTTAATAATTGTTGAAAAGCAAAAATCTTACCAGAATCACCTGTAACTTCTATAATTATTGATGTAAAAGATATATCCACAACATGTGCACGAAAAATTGTTGCTATATCTAGAATTTCAGATTTATAGCTTTGCATGATTTTGACCTTGATTAACATTAATTCGCGTTCGACACAAGGTATATTGGTTACATTCTGCACAGTTAAAATATTTATTAATTTATGTAACTGTTTTATTAATTGTTCTATTGTTCGATTATCGCCCTGGACACTCATTGTAATTCTAGAAATACCAGGTTTTTCAGTTGGGCCAACAGCTAAACTATCGATGTTAAAACCTCTTCTAGCAAATAATCCAGAAATCCTTGATAGAACACCAGATTCATCTTGAACAAGAACAGATAATGTATGTTTCATAATTTTTATTTCATATCAATATGTCAAAAATCAAAAATTAAATATATAAATATATATTATAATAATTTATAAGTATTTACCATTCTTTTATAATCAATTAAAATAATAATAATAAATAAATAAGAATATTTATAGTCAAATTAAATTAATAAGTCATTGAAAAATAAATATAATGAAAAGTCTTTTATAAATGAAAGTATAACATATCCTAAATTACGTTTAATAGATTTTTCAGGCAAACAAATAGGTATATATTCTGCCAATGAGGCAATGAAAATAGCACTAGAGCAAGGGCTTGATCTAATTGTAATAAGTGATAAATCAGATCCTCCTGTTTGTAAAATTATAGATTATGGTAAATATAGATTTACACAAGAGAAAAAAGCAAAAGAAGCGAAAAAAAAACAAAATCATAATGTGCTTAAAGAAGTGAAGATGAGATATAAGATTGAAGAACATGATTATAAAGTAAGATTAAATCATGCTTTAAAGTTTCTACAAACAGGAGATAAGGTAAAATTTACCGTTATATTTAGAGGAAGAGAAATTCAACACGCAAACTTAGCCATCAATTTATTAAATAAACTTGCACAAGATTTAGGTCATATCTCACAAGTACAACAAACACCTACAAAAGATGGTAAAAATATAATAATGATTTTATCCCCACAAAAAAAATAATATAGTAAAAACTTATTATACAGTTGATATCTAATGTGGAGTAAACATAATATTTTTTAGACCTTGTACAAATTTATCTAAATAAGATAATATAATTTATTATAATCATTAATTAATTAAATATTGGATACTACGAGGACTTTAAATATGTCTCGCTATAGAGGACCAAAATTAAGAATTTCAAGAAAATTAGGCGATTTACCTGGATTAACAAGAAAAAAATCTAAAAAAAATGCGCCCGCTGGAGAACATGGACAACAAGTGAGTAAACCATCCGAATATGCTTTAAGACTAGAAGAAAAACAGAAATTAAGATTTAATTATGGTCTAGGTGAAAAGCAATTATTAAAAAATGTCAAAGCAGCAAAAAAAGTACAAGGTTCAACAGGAGTTATTTTATTACAAATATTAGAAATGAGATTGGATAACACTATTTTCAGATTAGGACTAGCTCCAACTATACCTGCCTCTAGACAGCTAGTTAATCATGGACATATTTTAGTAAATAATAGACGAATATCTATATGTAGCTATCAATGTAAGCCAGGAGATTTAATTAGTATACAACAAAAAGAATCTTCTATTAAACTGATAAATAAATACTTGGAATCTCCTGGTTTAGCTAATATTCCTAACCATCTAGAATTACAAAAAAATACATTAACAGCAAAAGTTAATGGTATTATTGATAGAGATTGGGTCGCACTGCAATTAAATGAATTACTAGTAGTTGAATATTATTCTAAAAAATAATTAAGTATTTATTACTTTATAAATACTAATATAATGCACATAAAAAAAAGTATTTTGATGTAACTTATTATTATTATTTAAGTTACCAATTTATAGGCTGTCTACTAGTTAAAGACCAGAATATTCTACAAAATAATGTCTTAAAGTGTAAAACTTTATTTTTCACATTTTGCTTATAACCAAAAGGTTTGTGCTTATCAAATAATGAATTTGTTTTTATAAATTGATACGTTTGCGCAGAAGGTAAAAAGATTATTTTATCCTTATTGTTTTTATAATAACGAGTATATAAAAATTTTTCTAAGTTTGATACTTGTATTTTAGGTTTAAATGGCAATTTATAATCTTGATATTGATTTCTAAATTTATACCACGCACGTAAAGCTGTTTCATAATTTAGGAATACAGCATCATACTTAATTGAATTATGATTCTCAATTAGAGAATATGAGTAATTTACTTTTTCAAGATGATTAGATTTCCTATTCTTTGCTATTAAAGGCTTAATTAAGTATATGGGCTGACCTTGAAAATAATTATGACTATAATTTTGGTCAACATCAAAAGAAATGTTCCTACTTTTACGATGTTTATAAATTAATTGACTAATCTCTTTTAAATCAGGAATTAAACGAAATTCTATGTTGTCAGAAGATTTACTCAGTAATCTATAATAAAAATTTATGTTAGAAGCTACAAGTTTTAATCTATTGATACGTGTAGATTGCAAAAATTGACTTTGAATATATTCTTGATATTCTAAAGCATCTTTTGAATTAACAAATAATAATCCAGTATACATTCTGTTATTTTGTCCTAAGTTTTGCATAAACTTAAGATTATAGTTTGAAATAATGCCATGATTATATGATCTATCCGATGATTCTGCAAGAATTAATTGATGATTACTATTAATTAACATAAATAAGGGTAATGTATTTTTATTTATATTTTCATTACTGTAATCAATACTATTGTGTATTTTTTGTGAATTAAATATTGACTTAAAAATAGTCCAATCAAAAAACTTAAACCATGTATATTTTAAATATAGATTATTACGATTGACTAATAAAGATTCTTCCGCTTGATCTGAACTATTTAAATCAACATGTATTTTGCCATTCAATAAGTCTTTGCCAAATTTTAATAAAAAATTTTTATAATCATTGCCTTGATAAATAGAAAGACCACTAGATTTCAATTTATTAAGATAACTATCAAATAAAGAATTAGACTTAGATATAAATATAGTTTCTTGCCAATACTGATTAATTAGCTTTTGCCAAAAATTGCGTTTAATAAATTTACTACTATGTTCAATATTAGTTAAACTCTTGGATAAATGTTTTGAGATTAAAATAGATGAAGATCTATTGTTATTTAAGTCAAAAGCATGTCGATTAGTCTCTTTATAATGATTTAAATTAAAATTTAAATCATTATTATAATTACAATACTTATTTGTCAATTGAGTAAGTAAAATCAAATTAGATAAAGTCATCAAATTTAATTATAGATAAAAAATAATATATATAAGAATATAAAATAATCATAAATATTACAAGGTAAAACAAACACTCTTATAATAAAAATACCATATTCTTTAAAATATTTACTGGAACTGGTGGGATTTGAACCCACGTCCATATTTGTCAATAACTTTAGTTTTTCATTGTAAAAATAATGCAAGCTATACAAATAGAAGCTAAAATCAATAAATCAGAAATAACTTATCTTACAAAAGAACATTTTACAGAATAAAAATTGCAGTAAGAGCATTCCTTTATAAGATATCAAAACATATAGAAAAATATAGTTCTAATATTCTAAAAACTTATACTAAAACTTCATTTCTAGAAAAAACAATAATATTATTTTTTGCACTTAAATTTTAAAATACTATGAAATAAATTCATAAAGATCAGATTGCATTATAGATTTACTAATACTAAAGTAAATAGAAATATGTAGAAACCATATCAGTCCCATGGTTAAAAAAATGATATGCACTATAAAAAGACCATTGAAGTTAATTCTAAATATAACATATTTTAATGTTACAAATAAAGATTAACAATAATAGGCAAGGAAGGAATTGAACCTTCGACAACCAAAGTCGGAATTTGGCACTCTATCCACTGAGTTACATGCCTTAATTATCAATAATTGCTATTTTCTATGGCTCACCTCTATATACTCTATATAATAATACTATAAAATTAATTAACAAAAGAAATTTAAATAAAGAAATGTACCATTCTATTTTAGACATATAGACAGATAAAAAATAATTATTCTTGAATATATTTTTGGTTCAATTTAATAGTAATTTGTGATTTTAAAATTTCTTTACCAAAATATAGCTTATGTTGTGTTGATAAAGTATTGAACTTTTTGTATAGAGAGAGAAGATAAAAGAGATAATTTAAATTATAAGCATTTGCCCTAAAACATATTGGGTATTGCTTACTTGAAAAATCAAAATACTTGAAAAAATGAATCTCTAATTCATTTTGCGTATTAATGCGAATTAAACCATAATTAGTATCCATAAAAAACAAAAAAATCGCAAAATTTAGTTATATTATATATGAAAACATATTAAAGTAAAAATTGGAGAATATTAAAATGAAAGATGCTATAACTAATATAGTAAACAATTACGATATAACAGGTAAATATTTTGATGATAAAGCATTGAATGATTTAGATAAGTACTTCAAAAGTGGAATTGATAGACTGAAAATTCTTGAACTTATATCAAGCAAGGCATCAACAATAGTTAAAGAAGCAGCTACAAGATTATATTCAGAACAACCAGAATTGCTAAGACCAGGAGGTAATTCTTACACTACTAGAAGATATGCTACTTGTTTAAGAGACATAGATTACTATTTAAGGTATGCTAGTTATGCATTAATTGCAGCAAGCACAGATGTCTTGAATGAAAGGTTACTAGATGGTTTAAAAGAAACATATATTTCATTAAATGTACCTGTTGGTCCAACTATTAGAAGTATACAGATATTAAAAGAAATAATAATAAATGAATCTAAGCGAGAAAGTCTTACTATTAAACAAACAGATATTATTACACAACCTTTCGACTATATAAGCATGAGTCTAAGTGAACAAAATATATAAAAGTATATAATAAAATAAATAAGTTATAATTACTATAAACTAACAAATTTTAGGCTAACAAATTAATAGAATTGAATAAATATTTAAAAATAATAAAACTAATAAAGAAAAATAATTATAAATTTATGTTTCTTAATATAAATATACTAAGTTTAATGCTTGGTTTTTTTTTTGCTAATATTGTATCAACAATGCCAGCACAGACAGGTGACTGGAATATAATAAGTGGATCAATAATAGTCACAATAAATGAAATAATAAGTAAATATATTTACAGATATAGAACTAAAGAAAAAATTAAGAATAAATATTTACTCTTTAATTTTTTCAATAACATAAAAATTGGCATTATTTACGGTTTATTTGTAGACGCATTTAAATTAGGTAGCTAATTAAAATACTAAATATCAGATAATTATAAATTATAATTAAGATATGAAAGCATAATATTCTTCTGAATCTAAGTAGAATAGCAATATAATTATCTTAAAGTTTTTTGACATTTTTAGCTTTTTTCTTAAAATTACACTAAAGAAATATCATTTAGCATGCCAAAAAATAGAGCAGGATCACCAGATTTTGGCTTTTGTTCCTGAGGCCTAAAACGACGAACTGGACCTGACCAAGATAGTTGAGGCATGTATTGCTTAGCTAAGAAACCATAATTTAAACGGGGTGTTTTTAAATTAAAAGGTATTTCCCCTTTATTTCTTTGAAAAATAATACGTCTTCTTTGATAAGGTACTATTATATCTCCAAAATTTTCTGCATATTCTTCACTATTCAATAATATATCAATAAATGATTCTAGACCCTTAGAAGCAATAATAATTGAGAAAGCCAATTTTTCCCTTTCATTATAAATATCTCTTCCTAAAACACGCTGAATACACATTTCGACAAAGCGATAATTATTATTCACATCATAATTCAAATAACGAAATTGAGACGATAATAATAAACCTTTAATGAAATCTTTAATCTTAATTTGATTAAATCTCAACTGAGATTCAAGAAAAGGTTGACGAACACTAGATAAAATCTGATGCTCGCTGAATATTTGACGATAAGCAGCCCAAATAATTTCATCCATCTCAATAGATGAAGGTAAATTATCTGTTGTGTATACTTTAGGCTGTTCTTCTCCAGATAAATACTCAAAACTATTAACTCGGTGATTATGAGTAGATAAAGAGTAATTCAAAATAGGAATAGACATAATTTATCTCCCAAGATTGATTATAAACTTATAAATAATAATATTATATTATAATTTAATAATAATAATAATAAAGTTTTTAAAAAATATTAATTTTCATTTTAAAAACAAAATAACTAGTTCAAAAAAATGAAAAATTCAAATAAACTAACATTAGAGCAAGAATTTAAATTAGCTGTTTACGCAAATAAAATAAATGAATTTGATAATGAAAGGATTCGTAAGTATTTACTCAAAATTTTAAAAAAAATGATGATCAAGGATAATATAATTAAATATTGCATTAGAAATTCCATCAGTTAAAAATATGAAAGATTAATATTAATTAATATTAATTTGTTACATATTTATAAAATAAATAACATATACTGTATATCGATACAAATACATCAGCTTGTACAAAAAAGACAGCTGAAACATACTTGTTCTTTATTCGATTTTTTTCCTAATTTATTTGTATTTTATATTAATTTATATTAAATATAATGCAATTAAAAAACATAGTATTGTTTATAAATAATTGGGTAAAAGAAATGGAAAGGAATATAAAAAAATAATATTATAATATATTAAATATTAAGGAGAGCTTAATGCTTGATGCATTTTCTAGAGTTGTAGTAAATTCGGATTCAAAAGCTGCTTACGTAAGTGGAAGTGATTTACAAGCACTTAAACAGTTTATCAGTGACGGTAACAAACGTTTAGATGCAGTAAATTATATCGTTTCTAATTCTAGTTGCATTGTATCTGATGCTGTATCTGGTATGATCTGCGAAAACCCAGGATTAATTACTCCTGGAGGAAATTGCTATACTAATCGTCGTATGGCAGCTTGTTTAAGAGATGGGGAAATTATTTTAAGATATGTTTCATATGCACTTCTTGCAGGTGATGCATCTATTTTAGAAGACCGTTGCTTAAATGGTTTAAAAGAAACTTATATTGCTCTTGGAGTACCAACTAATTCTACAGTTAGAGCAGTAAGTATTATGAAAAGTGCTGCAGTAGCTTTTGTTAGTAATACAGCAAGCAAAAGAAAAGTAGAAGTTACTGATGGAGATTGTTCTGCATTATCAGCAGAAGTTGCTGCTTATTGTGATAGAGTTAGTGCTGCAATCAGCTAATCTAAATATCTAAATTGATCATAAAATCTTTTTAGAAATTAAAAATAAAATCAATAATATAATTACTCAGGAGATTCATAAATGAAATCAGTTATCACTACTACGATCAGCGCTGCTGACGCTGCTGGTCGCTTTCCTTCTAGCTCTGATCTTGAATCAGTTCAAGGAAACATTCAAAGATCTGCAGCAAGATTAGAAGCTGCTGAAAAACTAGGTGGAAACCACGAAGCAGTTGTAAAAGAAGGTGGAGATGCTTGTTTTGCAAAGTATGGCTACTTAAAAAATCCAGGAGAAGCTGGAGATAGCCAAGAAAAAATTAATAAATGCTATAGAGACATTGATCATTATATGCGCCTGATCAACTATTCTCTTGTTGTTGGAGGAACAGGTCCACTTGACGAATGGGGTATTGCAGGAGCTAGAGAAGTTTACAGAATCTTAAACTTACCTGCTGCAGCTTATATTGCAGCATTTGTTTTCAATAGGGATAGACTTTGTACTCCTAGAGATATGAGTGCACAAGCTGGAGTTGAATATGCATCTGCATTAGATTATTTAATTAATTCTTTATGCTAACTAAATATTTTATTTAATTATAATAAATGAAAAAGAATAAAATTAGATATCTAATTTTATTCTTTTTATTTCTATTTCATTTAATAATAACTATTAATCGCGAACCTACAATACAAAACTAACACTATATTAATTACATTAAAGTTTATGGATTATAATATATTACTATAATAATATAAAATAATTAATGTAAGAATTACATGACACACAACATACTAGAAAATTATTTGATTAATACTGCATTTATGCTACTACTAATACAATTAATTACATATTTGTCAAACTTAACAATTAAAAATTCAATTAATTTACATAAAATATCTCAAAATTTTACAATTATCATAAATATCATACTTTGCATTTCATTAAGCATAAGATGGATATTTAACCAATATTTTCCACTAAGCAACTTATATGAATCTTTAATATTCCTAACATGGTCATTAACATTTACTCAAATACTAATAGAAAAAAGAAATGAAAACTCAAATAAACTAATTGGCGCAATAATAACACCGATGTCTTTGTTCACTATTGCATTTGCTAGTTTATGCCTACCAAATGACATGAAAGGAGCATCGCCATTAGTGCCAGCATTAAGGTCTAACTGGCTTATGATGCATGTAACTGTAATGATGATAAGTTATGCGACTTTGATTGTAGGATCACTACTATCTTTTTTATTTTTAGTCATTTCATATGGCAAAAATGTTAATATTCAAGGAAATTCTTATAATAGCAAACAAAAATTATTTTTCAAATACACAACTGATCAAAATAATTTCAATAACCAAATAGAACATAATGTATATAAAATTAATTTACTACAGGGAATAGATAACTTGAGTTATCGCATAATTGGCCTTGGCTTTCCATTACTGACTATAGGTATTATTTCAGGAGCAGTGTGGGCTAATGAAGCATGGGGTACATATTGGAGCTGGGACCCAAAAGAAACATGGGCTTTAATAACATGGATAGTATTTGCAATATATTTACACACACGATTAAGCGAAATGCAGACAGGAAAAAAACCTGCTATTATAGCCTCGCTCGGCTTTATAATAATTTGGACATGTTATTTAGGCGTAAATTTTTTAGGCAAAGGCTTGCATAATTATGGTTGGATATTGTCTTAATTCTTATCAATTTTTTTTATTTAGTTAAAACAATTAAATATTTCAATTACACTACAATTACACTAATTATAAGAAAAATAATAATAATATAGAATTACTTATTACTATTAGTTTAAATACAAATAACAAAATAGAACTGCAATTAATTAAATATAAAAAAATCGTAAATCTATGGGTATAAAGTAAGATTCCATAATTTCTTCAAGGTCTTCTACTTTTTATTTTTATCATACATAAATTGTACTTATTATCTTCGTTTCATGTTTTGTTTATTCAAGACATAGTTTCAAGGCATAGTTTATTTTTTGTATTTATTATAATATTTATTACTGACTATATTTAATATGATCATAACTGAAGCAAAATTTAATAGGTTTAAAGGGCTGTAAATAAACAAAAGATAACTGCTTTACATAATACTTATAATTTATAAGTATTATATCAAACGCTTCAGAAACTGTTTACTAGAGTTGGAATCAGTAATATTACTAGTTTTGACATCTATGTGACCAAATTATAAAAGAGATAACAAAATAAATTCATAATTAAACCTCTAAGCACTAAATTTGTGTTGGTATGTATAAATATAACACAACAATAATAAAAAAAACAAAAATAGATAATAAGGCACCACATGATAAAAAGTAAAAACATAAAAAACAATACATGCTTTATAGAGTAGAGCCGTAAAAAGGCAAAAAGATATCTCTATATTCATTAGACTTTAAATACATTAAAAAATTTAAACTTAATATATCTTATATAAGATATTAAATAACACAGATTGAACTATAATTAACATTATATGAATTAGTTTTTATTGAATATAAATAAAGTAATAAAAATAGGCATGAACACAGATATCTACCAAACATTTGAAATCATATCAGTAAATTCATTATGGTCTGCACAAATAAGTTTCATAATGCTTTTTTGTAACTTTTTGTGCATAGGAATAGGTCGATATGCAATAAAGATAAGAGGTCTTGGGCCTTCTATTCCATTATTAGGTTTAGAAGGTTTAGGACTACCAGAGCTATTAGCAACAACTAGCTTAGGCCACATCGTGGGTGCAGGTACAATTATTGGTCTAAAAAGTATTGGTATAATTTCTTAAATCAAAGTATTTCAACTAATTAAAATTTATACTTAAATACTTAATTATGATAAATCGTAAAATTTACCAATTTTACGAAATTTATTATATCTTAATTCTTTTCTGTCACAGCCAGGTATCTCAAGCAAATCATGTAAGTTTGATATCAATTGTTCTTTTAAAATATATGCAGCTTTGCAAGGATCTTCTTGAGAGCCTCCTAAGGGTTCTTGTACAATATAATCTATTATACCTAATACTTTTAAGTCAGAAGAAGTTATACGCAAAGATTCAGCAGCAATAAGTGATTTAGTACTATCTTTCCACAAAATCGCAGCACAAGCTTCAGGAGTTGCAACAGTGTAAACAGCATGCTCTAACATTAAAATTTTATCACCAACACCTATTCCAAGAGCTCCACCAGATCCACCTTCACCAATAATAGTACATATTATAGGTACTTCAAATGAGAACATTTCTTTTAAATTAACAGCAATAGCTTCACCTTGACCTAATTTTTCTGCTTCTATACCTGCCCAGGCACCAGGTGTATCAATAAATGTAAAAATAGGAAAATTAAATCTATTAGCATGCTTCATTAATCTTAAAGCTTTACGATAACCACCAGGAGAAGCCATACCGAAATTACGCAGTACATTATCTTTAGTATCTTTACCTCTCTGATGACCTATAAAAACTACTGTTTTATGATTTAATTTACCAATACCACCAATTATTGCTGGATCATCAGTTCCACCTCGATCTCCATGCAACTCTAACCAATCATCCATGATATATGAGATATAGTCTAATGTAGTAGGTCTATCTGCTTGTCTAACTAAATTCAATCTTTGCAAAGGAGTTAAAGACCGAAAAATATCTTTTTTTAATTGCAAGATATATAGTTTGAGTTGTTCAATTTCTTCATGTAAAACATAAGAAGAGTAGTCAGCAGATAAAAACATTTTATCCAATTGTTTTAACTGAGATTCAAACTCAAGCACTGGTTTTAAAAAATTTAATGACAAAGATTTTCTAGAAGCCATAGTAAAAGAAATAATATAATAAATATATAACAATGAATTGCAAAAAAACAAATAATAATTTTAAAATATATACTTAGATAAATGAACCGGAATTGATTCACCTAAAATATAGAAAAAATAAGACATATAATAGACTAAAAATACTATTTCATCAGAAATATCAATAGTATTCTGTAGAAATAAATAAAATAAGTTAAAAAAACGAGGATCATCAAACCTTTGAGAAATTCTAGTTGTTGATCTAACTAAATCATCATAATTTAAACCTTTATATCCCTTAACATAAAAATTGGCGCATATAAAAGAAGAATTTAAACAATCCTTAGAAAAAACATTTGAGAATTGAGTAAACTCATTAAAGATCTTCTTTGAAGGATTTATATCAATTATCACATCATTAAATAAACCAACCTGATTAGCTTCAATAAAAGATTGCTTTGGAATTAATAAATCTGAAGAATTAATATGAGTTAATAAAATAACCTTATTCAATTGAATACTAATTCTATCAACATATCCGACTTTAACTCCTTTAAAGTTAACATTAGAACCTACTTTGAGGCCATATGAATGATTTAACTCAATAAATAAATTATACCCTGCCTCTCTTTTCAAACTAAACAAAGAAAAAATAAAAATTATAATAAAAAGTAAAAATAAGAATAAGCTTAAAAATTTATTTGAATTCTTATCCATAGCTCTATAGAGTGACTGAGAAATTTTACTCATAAACAAATGAATTAATTGATAATTTTATACTAATAGCAAATTAATGAATGATTAATTTAAATATTATTTAAATCATAATAGAGGAACCAAGATTATTTTGCGCTTTATTTTTAATAATAGAACTTTGATGATTTATTAAATATAATGACTGACGTAACTCTTCAATATAAGAATACATATTATTAAGATCATTAATTTGACTAATAGCTGAACCAATACCTATACCAGAAGCACCATAAAGCATTGCCATAGAACTAGACAAACAATTTATTTTAGATGATGTAATAACTGGTATTTTTACATGATTAGACAATATGTATGTCGAAGATAAAGATAAACAAGATGAATTAAATGAACAAAACACATTATCATAATTATTTGGCTTTGGAGTAATTATATTATAATTACGATATGGCTTAGAAATAGGTGAACCCTCAGTTTGTAAGATACTAATACCAATATTTTCCAATTTTTGCGCTAAAATTATTTGTTCTTGCCAATTTAAATAATATGGTATAGTAACACATATATCAATATTATTAACAAGTTCTAAAGTTTCTTTTGCTAAGTTAAAAATATCAGATGAATTTAAATAAATATTCCTTTTATATAAACTATCAAAATTACCCAACTCTACTAAATCTGCGCCAGCAATAACACAATTATATAAATCTATGGGATTAATTGAGGAAACACAAATTGGTAAAGATGAGATAGATTTCAAAATAGATACAATAGATGGATTAGCTATAGTATCTATATAATTTACTTTTGATAATTCGGCTGCTTTTACAATTTTTAGAATTTTATCAATATCAGAATTATCTAGACCAGTAATTACTTTAATAACTTGCTTAGATTTGAAGTGTTGACATAATTCAGCATTAAATAGATTCATAATAAAAAACAAATAATAGTATTTCTTATACAAACAATAACATATAAACATTAAAAGGTAAACGAACTATGTCAAACTTTAAAAGACATAAAACTTATATTGACATAGCTAAATTTACTTTAGAATAATTAATGTAAATAATATACTAAATATTTTAGTAAGTTAAACCCATACTACGTGTTGTTTCTGCACCTAAATAAACACGTACACTTAAAAAATCAGTAGGACATGCTGTTTCACATCTTTTACATCCAATACAATCCTCAGTTCTAGGAGCAGATGCTATTTGCCCAGCTTTGCATCCGTCCCATGGAACCATTTCTAAAACATCACATGGACAAGCACGAACACACTGAGTACAACCTATACAAGTATCATAAACTTTAACACTATGTGCCATATGGTTTTAACTATCCCTTATTAATAAAAAAATAATATATATTTAAACAAAAAAACTATTATATTATAATTACAATACTTGAATATATTAATTCAGTACTATTACTTAATCCATAATTCAAATAGCTAAATATATTATAGTATAAAGTTCAGAAGTACCCCAATAATTATAATAATATATTACGAAAATAATCATCAACAAAATATTAAAAAATATACTACTTAATTAATAATACTAGTATAAGCTGAATATTCAATATTTGTTAAAGATGTATTTTGTTCTGAAGGAGGAACAATTTGCCAAAAATTTGATAGATATTGATTCCAGTTATCCAGTATATCTTTAGCTTTTGCACTATTAGTTTTTATTTGATAAAGCTCAATTAATTCAGAAAGTTGCTCTTCAGCCTCTTTAGTAATAATTCTTTGCACCTTAACAATTTCTAAGTTAACCTTTGACATTAAAGTATTATCTTCATCTAGAAAATAAGCTAAGCCACCCGTCATACCAGCTCCAATATTGCGCCCAAATGAACCTACAACAACAATTAAACCACCTGTCATGTACTCACAAGCATGATCTCCGACACCTTCTATGACAGCCTTAGCAGCTGAATTACGTACAGCAAATCTTTCACCTGCTTGGCCATGAACAAATAAGTAACCTCCTGTAGCACCATAAAGACAAGTATTGCCAATAATTACATTATCTGAAGCAAAAGTTCTATGTTCCTGTGAAGGAGAAATTATAATTTCACCTCCATTCATACTTTTCCCCACATAATCATTGGCTTCGCCAATTAAATTTAAATGCATTCCGTCACAAATAAATGAACCAAAACTTTGTCCAGCAACACCTAAAAAATTAATTTGTAGATTTCCAGCAAAATTTTTTTCACCATATTTTTTAGCAATTAAACCTGAAATTCTAGCCCCAACACATCTATCAGTATTTCTAATTGATACTTCTTTAATAATACTTGATTGCAATTCAATAGCTTCTACAAAATGAGAATCTTCAAGCAATTTATCATCCAAAACATAACCATTACTATGAACAGAGCTGTGAAAAGTGACTAAATGATGATGATCAGATCGATTTAGAAGTATATCTAAATTTAAGTTTTGTGTTTTAGTTAAGTTACTAGAGTTAAAAGATAATAAATCATTACGACCAATTATATCTTTAAGACTACGATAACCTAATCGTGCAAGAATTTCTCTAACTTCCTGAGCTATAAAAATAAAAAAGTTTACAAGATCAGAAGGTATACCTGGATAACGATTTCTCAAATCTTGCCTTTGAGTCGCAACACCTACTGGACAATTATTAGTATGACAAATGCGAGCCATAACACAACCAGTAGCAATCATTGCAATTGTACCAAAACCGAATTCCTCAGCACCCATTAAAGCAGCAAGAACTATATCTTTACCTGTTCTTAAACCACCATCAACTCTTAAAGTTACTCGATCTCTTAAATCATTTTCAGTCAATGTTTGATGAACTTCTGTCAAACCCAACTCCCAAGGTATACCAGCGTGCTTAATTGAACTTAGAGGAGAAGCACCGGTTCCGCCATCATGACCAGAAATTTGTATAATGTCTGCATTTCCTTTCGCAACACCAGCAGCAATAGTACCAATACCAACCGAAGCAACTAGCTTAACAGAAACTTGTGCATAAGGATTAATTTGATGTAAGTCAAAAATTAATTGAGCAAGATCCTCAATTGAATAAATGTCATGATGAGGAGGAGGAGAAATTAAAGTTACACCAGGCTTACAATTACGTAACGTAGCAATATAAGAACTCACCTTTTTGCCAGGAAGTTGTCCTCCTTCTCCAGGTTTAGCTCCTTGTGCTATTTTAATTTCTAACTGTTTAGCATTAACTAAATATTCAGGAGTTACACCAAAACGACCAGAAGCTATTTGTTTAATAGCAGAACTGGCAATATCATTATTTTTTAATCCCTTTAAATGACTAAAACTATCAGAAACACCTGTATCACTAGCATCAGAGATAACTTTAAATCTCATAGGATCTTCTCCACCTTCCCCAGAATTAGATTTACCTCCTATCCTATTCATTGCTATTGCTAAAGTTTCATGAGTTTCACGAGATAAAGCACCTAAGGACATACCGCCTGTACAAAAACGCTCTGCAATAGCTTCTACTGACTCAACATCATTAATATTAATAGATTTACCTAAATTATCAAAAGAGAAAGTTAATAAGTCACGTAAGTTTGTAGGAGCTCTATTCTCAAGTAGGAGCCTATATTTATCATATAGTAAAATATCCGTGTTACGAACTGCCTTATGCAAAACTTTAGACATTTCCGGATTATTAACATGATACTCTGCACCAGGCCTATATTGAACATAGCCTAAATTAGGCAATTTTTTTGGTAATTCTGAAACGAACGCTGAGCTATACATAGCTAATGAATGCTTAAATAATTCTTGTGCATTCATGCCACCTAACCTAGATGTGGTATTAACAAAGGAATTATCAACAATATCATTACCCAAACCTAAAATTTCAAAAATTTGAGCACCATGGTAACTAGAAATTAAACAAATTCCCATTTTAGAAAGAATTTTTAGCAGTCCTTTTTCTATAGCACTACGATAATTATTTTGAGAATCTTGAATACTTATTTTAGGTAACTTACCATTCGACATTAGTTTTTGTGTTTTAGAATTACGCCACCATTGCCTTACAGTTAAAAAAGCCAAATAAGGACAAATAGCACTAGCACCATAACCTATTAGACATGCAAAATGATGAGTATTCCAACATTGACCTGTTTCCACTATAATTGAAACTTTATGTCTTAACTTTTTCTTAATTAAATAATGATGCAGAGAACCAACAATTAATAAAGGTGGCACAAAGATGGAACTTTTATCTAAAGACTTAACACGATCAGTTAAAATAATTACTTCTTTACCTTGATTAATAAATGATACAGACTGTTCACAAATTAGTTTTATTTGTCCATTAAAATCTAAAATGGAATTATCTATAGTAAAAAAAGTATTGATAAAAGATATATTAAAAATATTATGAGAAATTAACTCTAGCTCTCTTTCATTAATAATAGGCGAACTCAATTGTAAAGACTTAGCCATATTCTCATCCGGCCTTAAAAAATTGCCTTTAGGACCTAAATTAGTTGCCAAAGACATTACCAAGCTTTCACGCAAAGGATCTATTGCAGGATTAGTCACCTGAGCAAACCGCTGCTTGAAATAATCATAAAGTAAATGAGGTTTATCAGATAAAATTGATAAAGGTATATCGTCTCCCATACAAAAAGTTGGCTCTTTTGCAGAGCTTGCCATATGCTCTATTACCAATTCAACATCTTCATTAGAATAACCAAAAGCAGTATGAAAACGAGAAATATCTACTAAATCAAAGGAAGTATTATTTTCATAAGATTGAGGCTGAATTTTAACTTGATGCTTTTCTAGCCATAGTTTATAAGGAAAATGCTCAGACACTTGTTTTTTAATTGTTAAGTTATCTAATATTACCTTATTAACCAAATCAACACATAACATTTGGCCTGGACCTAATCGTCCTTTTTTAATAATACTAGAAGAAGAAATATTTAATATACCAGTTTCAGAAGAAAGTACTACTAAGCCGTTACTAGTAATAATATATCTAGCTGGACGTAAACCATTTCTATCCAAAGTAGCACCAACTTTTTCTCCATCACTAAAAACAACTAAAGCAGGACCATCCCAAGGTTCTTGCATATTACCATAATATTCATAAAAATCAATTACTTGAGAAAGGCTATTTAATGCAGGCTGATCATTATAAGCTTCTGGAACTAATATCATCAGCGCTTCTTCTGGCATTTTGCCAGATCGAACTAACAGTTCCAAAAGAGCATCTAGATTAGCTGAATCACTATTACTTAAATTAGTAATTGGAATTAAAGCATTAGCATTTTTATCTGAATATAGCTGTTGAAATAAAGGTTCCCTAGATTTAGTCCAATTCAAGTTCCCCAATAATGTATTAATTTCACCATTATGTGCCATAAAACGCATAGGTTGTGCTAAAGACCATTTAGGCATAGTATTTGTACTAAACCTTCTATGATAAACTGCAAAACTACTCTGATATAAGCTATTTTTTAGATCTAAATAATATTCAGACAACGCTTCTGAACGTAACATTCCTTTATAAACAATAATTTTTGAAGAAAAGGAACATATATAAAAATCTTTATAAATACCAGGCTTCGTTTGACTAACTGTTTGCTCTATTCTTTTTCTGATAAGATATAGAATGCTCTCTATTTGTTTTTGACCATACTTTTGAGAAGATACCAAGCATTGCATAACATAGGGCTCATTTTTCAAAGAATTAACGCCTAGAACAGAAGAATTTACTGGAACTCTTCTCCATTGAATAATTTGAAAGGAATACAATGACAAAGTCCATTCAAAAATACTTTTTGTATATTCTAGATTTTCAGGTAAAATAAATAACATTGCTACAGCATGTAACTTATTATTACTACCATTTGACAAATCATTTTGATAAGAAGGTAATAGTATTTTCCAAGGAATTTGAGTAGTAATACCTGCTCCATCACCAGATTGGCGATCAGCACTACAACCACCTCTATGCTCCATACAATTTAATGCTTGTAGAGCTTGATCAATAACAGTATAAGAAGGCAAAGCATTTACCTGAGCAACAAATCCAACTCCACATGCATCTCTTTCATGCACTATGGAAGGAAAGCCTAAAAACTGATTTATTTTATAAGTAAAATTTCTTGATGCTTGCATATATCATTTATAAATAATAATTAAATAACAAAATACAATAAAAATATATTAAATAAAAAAAGAAAATATTAAACCATATTTGTTTTTAGTTTAGAAATAAAAACATAATATCTATAATATAAACATAAAATATAAAACATTGAATTTTAATACTACTAATATAGTATTACATACATTTCAACAAAAAATACAAGAAGCGTATTAAAGATAATTGAAGAAAAAATCACTAATTATTATATAAATATTTTATAAAAAACATTAATAATGAATAAGTATAATGAGTATAGCAAAATAGAATTACAATATATTACATACAAAACAGAAGAACTTCTAGAATTAGCTAATAATAGATATAAAATTACAATACAAGTTGCTAACAGAGCTAAGAGAAGAAAATATGAAGATATTGATATAATCGATGATCCTATTAATAAACCCATTATAAAAGCTATAATTGAAATGGTTGATGAAATAACTGAACCTGAAATTTTACAAGATTAATAATCTAAAAATTATAGAAGAATTAAAATGTAATATTTATTAATATAAAAAAATAACTCTTATTATAATATTTATATAAAAGAGCCACAAATGAATAACAATAAAAATATTTAGAATTACATTAATATTAGTTCAAATTCAAAGGAGATTAAAATATGTTAGATGCATTTGCTAAAGTTGTCGCACAAGCTGATGCGAGAGGAGAATTTTTGAGTAATACACAAATAGAAGCACTAGAAAAAATTGTTGTCGAAGGCAATAAAAGACTAGATACAGTAAATAAAATAAATTCTAATGCATCTTCAATTGTAACAAATTCTGCTAGGGCACTATTTGCTGAACAACCTCAGCTCATTCAACCTGGAGGAAATGCATATACAAGTAGACGAATGGCAGCTTGTTTAAGAGATATGGAAATAGTTTTACGATATGTAAGCTACGCTATGATAGCAGGCGATTCTAGCGTACTAGATGACAGATGTCTTAATGGACTAAGAGAAACTTATCAAGCTCTAGGAACACCAGGAGCCTCAGTAGCTGTAGCAATACAGAAAATGAAAGAAACTTCAATTGCCTTAGTAAATGATGCAAGCGGTGTATCTCCAGGAGACTGTAGTTCATTAATTTCAGAACTTAGCATTTATTTTGATAGAGCAGCAACTGCTGTAGTATAAATAAAAAAATTTTTAACAACTCAAAAAAATATAATTAAGGAAAAAATTTAGTACTATGAAAACACCACTTACTGAGGCTATTGCATCAGCTGATAATCAAGGAAGATTTTTAAGTAATGCAGAATTACAATCAATCAACGGTCGTTACCAAAGAGCATCTAAAAGTTTGGAAGCTGCTAAAATACTAACAAGCAATGCACAGAGATTAATTACTGGAGCAGCACAAGCAGTATATACAAAATTTCCATATGTAACTCAAATGCCTGGACCTACTTATGCTTCCAGTGCTATTGGTAAAGCTAAATGTGCACGTGATATAGGTTATTATTTACGAATGACAACATACTGCTTAATAGTAGGAGCAACTGGACCAATGGATGAATACTTAGTAGCAGGACTAGAAGAAATTAACCGTAGCTTCGAACTATCTCCAAGTTGGTTTATTGAAGCAATTGAATATATCAAAAATACACATGGCCTAACAGGCCAAGCAGCAAATGAAGCAAATACATACCTAGATTACGCAATAAATGTTTTAAGCTAAATCAATTTGGCTATTAATAAAAAAAATAAATCATCTAAATAAGAAATAAAGCTTATAATATATATTTAGGACTTAAAGATTTAAAAATAGTATAAAATAAAACTAAACTAATCAAATCATGCAAGCTAGAAATAAAACCATCATTTCTAGTTTGAGTCTTGAGATTTTATCATTTAAAATCCTAAAATAAAATCAAATAAATATTTATTCATTCCCATTAAATAAATCAATTAATAAAACTATACTTTTTGCTTTTTATGCATAATCAAAATGTTTATCCTGTTATATTAACTATTCTAGATGGATGGGGCTATTCAGAACAAAAAAAAGGAAACGCTATTCAAATCGCCAATACTCCAGCAATTAACAATATTTGGAATAAATATCCACAATCTTTATTGAGCGCTTCTGGAGAAGATGTTGGGCTACCAAAAAAACAGATGGGTAATTCAGAAGTAGGACATACTACAATTGGTGCAGGCAGAATAATTAATCAAGATTTAGTACGTATTCAAAGATCTATAGAAACAAAAGATTTTTTCACCAATGAAGTAATACATAATTTATGCAAAGAGACTAGTAAGCGAGAATCTCAAATGCATATCATAGGACTATGTTCAGACGGAGGAGTACATTCACACATAAAGCATTTACAAGCTATTATTCAAATCGTTCAAAATTATAAATACGATATTTGTTTACACTTAATTACAGATGGCAGAGACACTGAACCTAAAATATGTCTTAAATTTCTTGACATCATTAATGATATGATTAAGAGGGAAACAAATATTAATATTTGCACTATAAGTGGAAGATATTACAGTATGGATAGAGATTGTAGATGGTCAAGAATAGAACAAACATATAAAACAATAACTGAAGAATGTCAAGTTATTAGTAGATTAAATTATCAAGATATTATTAAAAATTATTACAAAAACGGTATTTCAGATGAATTTATACCACCAACAAGAATTTATCCTGGCCAAATTTCTGATAATGATACAATACTGATATTTAATTTTAGGCCAGATAGAATAAGACAACTACTTCAATGTTTAGCAAAGCCTAATTTCAAAGGTTTTCAAACAAAAAACATTAAAAATTTAATGTTTGCAACATTTACAGAATATGATCCAAATTTGAGATTCCCAACTGTATTTCCATCTCAAAATTATAAAAATTTCTTAGGCCAAATTATATCAAATTATAACCTAAAACAGTTAAGAATAGCAGAAACTGAAAAATATGCACATGTAACATACTTTTTCAATGGAGGGATTGAAGAACCTTTTCCTGGAGAAGACCGTGAACTAATTCCCAGCCCAAAAGTAGATACATATGATTTAAAACCAGAAATGTCTGCTTATCAAATTACTGATAGTCTAATCAATGCTATAGAAAAAAAAACATATAACTTCATAGTAGTTAACTATGCTAATCCAGATATGATAGGACACACAGGAAATTTAGAAGCAACTATTAAAGCAATAGAAGTTGTAGATAAATGTATAAGTAGACTATTAAATAAAGTACAAGAAATACAAGGAACATTAATTATTACTGCTGATCACGGTAATGCAGATTATATGCTAGATATTAATAACCAACCATGTAAATCACATAGTACAAATCCTGTCCCCTTTGTAGTTATTAAAAATAGTCAAGAACAATCATATTCATTAAAGAGCAATGGCAATTTAGCTGACATAGCACCAACTATATTAGATATACTGGATATTAATATTCCTAAAGAGATGAACGGCAAATCTTTAATTATCAAAGATCATGCTCGTGCGTTAAAATAAACTAGTCAAATCAATTAAAACATATAAAATGAATTTTTATATCAATACATTTAACTATTTTCATTGCATATGCATTTTACCAGCATATAATAAACCAAGAATAAAACAAAAAATTAATTCAAATATACCTGTACAACTACAAATTCTTCTAATAAATGAAGGATCATTAACTCGTACAATGCAATATTTAACTGGTCAAATCATAAGCATTGAAATTATACAACAAACATACAAAACTCATCAATTAAAAAATTTTCAACGTAAGATGAGATTTGTATGGCTAGAAACAGAAATTTATACTAAGTTAATATTCGCTAGATCATTATGGATTTTATTACAAAATAGCTTAATAAGTCAAACAATTAATAATAATAAACCTATCGGTAATTCATTTATAAAAAATGAATTAGATATACATAAAAAAATACATGAAATATATTATGGATACTGCTATTTGCTTGAAAAAGATATAAAATCTAAACATGCAATATGGGGAAGAAAATATACATTATATTATAAAACTAAATCCTATGTAACTATACAAGAAATTTTTTCGCCATATGTGATATCATTCTTTGAGTGATCAAGATCTATTCAAAATATTAATATAATAATATAAGTAAAGAAATGCTACATTTTTTATCGTATACATCCACAAATAAATATCAAAGTACTATTAATACAATAAATAAAATACATAGTCAAATAAAAGAATATTCTGATGAGAAACTTAAAAAACAAACTGAGAAATTAAGAAAAAAAATTTACAAAAATAATTCAAATCAAAATCAAGTTTTGGAGGAAGCCTTTGCAACAGTAAAAGAAGCAATTGCGCGAGCTACTGGTCTTCTCTTATTTGATGTACAATTACTAGGTGGGATAATTTTAAATCAAAATAAGATTGCTGAAATTAAAACTGGAGAAGGAAAAACATTAATTGCACTACTCACTGCTTATTTAAACTGCTTAAAAAATAAAGGTGTGCATGTAATTACAGTAAATGACTACCTAGCTTACAGAGATGCTGAATTAGCCAAAAAGGTCTTTTCATATCTTCAAATTGAAATAGGCACAATTACACAAGATACCCAACAATATAAAAGAAAAAAACAATATAATTGTGAAATTACTTATATTACTAACAGTGAATTAGGGTTTGACTACTTAAAGGATAATATGGCCATTGATAGGGATGAAATTGTTCAAAAAAAATTTCACTATGCAATAATTGATGAGGTTGACTCAATCTTAATTGATGAGGCTAGAACACCATTGATTATTTCTGGAATAACAACAACACCAAATAACTTATATAAAAAAGCAAAAAATATAGCAAAAATATTAATTAAAATTAATGATTATAATGTAGACGAAAAATCCAAAAATATCTTACTAACAGAGACAGGAGTATTAAAATGTGAAAAAATACTTGAAATCAAAAATCTTTATGATATTGAAAGTCCTTGGATCAAATATATTTTAAATGCACTAAAGGCAAAAGAACTTTTTATTAAAGATAAAGATTATATAATAAAAGATAAACAAGTTATAATAGTTGATGAATTCACAGGCAGAATTATGGAAGGTAGAAGATGGAGTGATGGTATACATCAATCAATAGAAGCTAAAGAAGATATTAAAATTGAATCAGAGAATAAAACTTTAGCATCTATTACATATCAAAATCTCTTCCTGTTATACGAAAAGATATGTGGCATGACTGGAACAGCTAAAACAGAAGAAAAAGAATTTTTAGACATTTATAAAATACCAGTTATAGAAATTCCTACAAATGAAAAATGTATAAGGAAAGATTTACCCGATTTGGTTTATAGATCCGAATATCATAAATGGCAAGCCATTGCAAATGAATGCTTTGATATGTATAAGATAGGCAGACCTACACTAATAGGAACAACAAGTATAGAGAAATCAGAACTACTGGCACAAATGCTAAAACACTTAAAAATACCATATAATTTACTTAATGCAAGGCCAGAAAATATAGCCAAAGAAGCAGAAATTATAATGCAAGCGGGGAGAAAACACTCAATAACCATATCAACCAATATGGCTGGGAGAGGAACAGATATAATCTTAGGAGGAAACCCAGAAAAAATAGCTGAATTTATAATAAAAAATTATATTTCAGAAAAAAATGAAAATACAAATAACATAAAAAAAAATGATTCTATTAAAGAAGTGTTAAGCAAAGAAGAAGTTATGTCATTAAATAGGTATATAAAAAATTTTTGTACTGATCGAGAAAATATAAATATTCAAATTAATACCAATAATGAAGATAAAAATGATTTAATGTATTTGTATACAAAATTAATAAAAAAATACTCTAATATTTGTACACAAGAAAAAAAAGAAATACTAAAATTAGGAGGACTATATGTAATTGGAACTGAAAGACATGAGTCAAGAAGAATTGATAATCAACTTAGAGGACGATCAGGAAGACAAGGGGATAAAGGTACATCAAGATTTTTTCTTAGCTTACAAGATAATTTATTTAGAATATTTGGAGGTAGCAATATAGAAAATTTAATGAGTAAATTGAATATAGATGATAATACACCAATCGAATCAATGATTTTAAGTAAGAGCTTAAACTCAGCACAAAAAAAGGTCGAAGCATATTTTTATGACATCAGAAAACAGCTATTTGATTATGATGAAGTGATTAACAATCAAAGAAAAGCAATATATAAAGAACGGAGGAAAATACTTGAATCATCTTTCATAAGAGATTGCATAATTGAATATGCAGAATATACTATAGATGAAATAATAAATAAATATAAAAAAGAAAATAAACAACCAAAAACTCTAGAACAGACATTCCAACTATTAAACATAAAACAAGTTAGTACAAATCAGTTAAAAAACATGAACTTGAATGAAGTTAAAATATTTCTATATGAACAAATTCGAATAAATTATGATCTAAAAGAAGCTCACTTAGAACAACTAAAACCAGGATTAATGAGACAACTGGAAAAATATTATCTACTACAACAAATAGATAAAGCTTGGCAAGATCATATAGATAAAATGGCATTACTTAAAGAATATATTGGATGGAGAAGTTATGGTCAACAGGATCCATTAGTAGAATACAAAAATGAAGCATTTCATTTATTTACAAATATGATTACATATATTAGACAAACAGTTGTATATTTAATCATGCGCTCAAGACTAATTATCGAAATATAATAGAAAATATTGACATAAATTAAAAAATTGTTTACCCTAATGTTATGTAAGCGAAATTACAATTATATGAATACATTGCCCCCATCGTCTAGAGGCCTAGGACATCTCCCTTTCACGGAGGTAACGGGGATTCGAATTCCCCTGGGGGTATCTTATTTTTTGATATTTATATTATTTGATTGAATTAAGACAGTAATAAGTATTGAATATAAACAAATTAATTAATACGTATTGAAGACTTAATCTTACTACAAAACGAACCCACATCAATCAATGTAGATTTATTAACTTTATCATATTTACCATTACAATGATTAGATAATATTTTGATAAATGCACTTCCTATAACTACTGCATCAATGTCCCAAGATGATACTTTAGATACTTGAGCTGAACTAGAAATACCAAACCCTAACATAATTAATTTATCAGTACTTGACTTAATAAACTTTGATAAATTATTAATATTATTACTGATAGTATTCCTAACACCTGTTAAACCAGTACTGCTAACCAGATAAACACAACCAGGAGCCTTTGAAAGAATATTTAAAATTCTATCTTTAGGACTAGTTGGGGAAATGAATAAAATTAATTCTATGTGATAAATTGCACAAAGGGTAATAAGATAATCTGTTTCTTCTATAGGTAGATCTGGTATAACTAAACCTTTAACACCACAAGCAGAAAACTCTTGAAGAAACTTTTCTATACCCCTAGCTAAAATAGGATTATAATAAGAAAATATTATAATTGGAACTCTAAGTTGTGACTGAACTTGATCTAATATACTTAAAACATCATCTATGTAAATACCTTGCTGTAATGCAACTTTAGATGCTTCCTGTATCAATGGACCATCAGCTAAAGCATCAGAATAAGGTATTCCTAACTCTATAATATCTGCACCTTGTCTATCCAAAGTATATAAGACTTCAATCGTCGTATCAATATTTGGATATCCAGCAGTAATAAAAGGAATTAAAGCACAAGTTGAACACTCACGCTTTTCTTGCAAAACCTGGGAAATTAAATTCATATGCATAGATAAAAAATATAATAATTTTTTTTAATAGTTGAATAATGGGTTACTCGGGACTCGAACCCGAAACTAATTGGTTAAAAGCCAAGTACTCTACCATTGAGTTAGCAACCCATTTATAATAATTAATAACATAATCACAGTTTAACTACAACTCTTTGAAAAAAAAGACAAAGACCAAATAATTTAGAAATTAACACATGATTTACAATTTTACTGAAAATATAAAACAGACCATTCAAAAATATCATATAAAGTCAATATTGTTAGCAGTTTCCGGAGGTAAAGATTCGATATCATTAATACAATTAATTAATAAAACAAAAAAAAAACTTCTGAATCGAAGAATTAATTTTACAATAGAGTATATATATGTTGATCATCAATGGCAGAAAAACAGTAAAAGTCAAGTTTTGCACCTAATTAACTATATAAAAGGACTCAATGAAAAAATTTATATCTACCAAATAAAAAGCATTAAATTATCAGAATACAAATGTAGAATAGCAAGATATCACATTATCATAAGGCATGCTATTAAGTATAAATATAAACTAATTATAACAGCACACAATGCAACAGATAAAGTTGAAACACTTATACAAAACTTAATAAGAGGCTGTGGAATAGAAGGAATAACAAGTTTAATTACAAACAGTAAAATTCATCAAGAGATATATCTTATTAGACCTCTAGCTAATATTAAACATGACACTAATTATTGGATGTGCAAAAAGTTATCCTTACCCGTATGGTCAGATAATACCAATTATAAATACAATATTCAAAGGAATCGTACCAGAAATGAACTAATGCCTTATATCAAAAAATACTTTAACATAAATATAGAAAATAATATCAGATATTTGCAAAAAAATTATTATTACGAAAATGAATATATAAAACAAAATACAATCAAATTTTATTTTAAAATTAAACATAGACAATATATAAGCCTAAACTTAAATCAACTTAAAAAACAGAATATCGCTTTACAGTCAAGAATTATACAACTTTTTTGTGTTCATGCATTCAATGTATACTTAAATCATGATAAAATCATATTAATTATAAAATTAGCGCAGAAGAAATTGAACCTGAATTACCTATTAAATATAAAATTAAATAAAATAAAATTATACTTGCATTTAAAGGAAAATAAAAAATGGCTTTATGCAAAAATAAATATAAATAATAATTAAATTAAGCCAATATATAAGATAAAATATACTAAAATCTAATCATTAATTAAAAATGAAGCTGTTTGTTTGTTTTGTTCAAAAGATTTGATAACTCTGACTTAATAAATTAAAAGATAAATAAATCAATTTAAATTAAAAAATTAACAAGGAATAAGTTTATGATTAACTGGCAAGTTATTGGCCAATTAGTATCATTAGGAATTATTGTTTTAGTAGGACCTGCTGTAATTATATTACTATCATTAAATAAAAGTAATTTATAATTAAAAAGAAACATTGAATCAGAAAAATCGATACAGTAAATTCAAGACTATATTTAAATTATTAAATATTTAACATATCACATAGCAAAATAACTTAGAAATAAATAAGATTGCAATATACTAAACAGTATTAATAGAAATGTTGAACTTATTTATTTTTAAATCATTTAATATTAAATTAAACCCAATAAGACACCCATATCAAGATCTTGATGATTACCAGCAAATTCACTATCATTTGGTAAAAATAACATACAATGACATTCCCTACGTTCTCTCATAGGAACACAAGGACAATTCCAATAAGTATTAGCAACCTCCTTAGCTTTATCATCATAGTGTCGACATGGACATAAAGGAGCACCATAATTATCCTTATGCTTAGCAAGACCTTCTATAACTACAGCAGTTACACTAAGATCTGCACAAAAAAATGTACCTGTTCTCTTAGCATAAGCTTCAGAAAATTTGTACATTGCTTGAAAATTTTCTGGTATATTATTAAGATTAGGCATGAAATTATTTATATTAATATATTTTAGTAAACACTTTATAATATTATAAACATAATTCATAATATATAAACATATAACATTATTTTAATAAAGAATTTCTTGTCCATGCATCTTAAATAAAATCTTAACATATTATATGTATACAAAAAAAATTAAATACAATATATATTGTAGACAGTGAAAAACATTTTCTCTAAAAGTCTAATAATAACAATTATTAATAATTAATAATCAACATGACAGCATCTTACTTACCATCAATTTTAGTGCCATTAGTGGGAATTATATTCCCTGGATTAACAATGGCTTTGTTCTTCATATACATAGAGCAAGACAGTATTACATAATTATCAAAAATAACAATATAAACGAATAACAATCTAAAATTAAAGTTTATATTGTTATTTATTAAATAATTATAATTAAAGAAATTTATTAATAAATAATAAAACTTCAATGTCTCACCTTAAATTAAATAATAATATATATCCTACAAAGAAGATCCTATACCAGAATAAGAACCATAAATGAAAATTCCCAAAACTGTAATTGCAGCAACACCTCCCACAGTAGCTACTAACCACAATGGTACTCTACCTGTATTTGACATATTAATTTTTTCTCCAATAATTAACATTTCCTTTTTATTAATCTGAAACCCTAGTTAAAAAAGTAACTAGAAAATAACACAGCTAAAACAAAAATCAACAATAAGCCCCAAAATAACGATGTACGATTTAATTCCACTGGTTCTTTATTAGGATTAGGACCACTCATGATAATAAATTCTCCTATCTTTGAATAAATTGCATTGACGTAATAGCACCTAAAAAAAATACTGTAGGTATAGCTAAGCCATGTATAGCTAACCATCTAAATGTAAAAATTGGATATGAGATTGGTTGATTTGAACTTCTTTTAGTCACAATGATTCTCCTATTTAAATACCTTTTGTTAGATCTTCAAGCTCTTGTTTTGCACTAAAGCGATCATTTACTAATGGTACTTGCTGACGGTCCTGAGTAAAATATTCATTAGGCCTTGGAGTGCCAAAAACATCATAAGCTAAACCAGTACTTACAAATAACCAGCCAGCAACAAATAAAGCCGGAATAGTTATACTGTGTATAACCCAATAACGAATACTTGTTATGATATCAGAAAAGGGACGTTCACCAGTTGATCCTCCTGACATGAAAATACCTCCTAGCTAAAAATATATAAACAATAAATAAAATAAAATATGATTATACATATTCAAATAATATATATGATACCATTGTAATATATATAGTACTTATTTTATTACATAGTAAATATTATTCTTAAATCTCAACAAACCAATTAAATTATTATTTATAATTAAAAGTTTATTTACAAAAACTGAAATGTACTAGCTAAATTATCAAACATATAGTAGGAAAGTATAAAATCTAAAATTAAAATAAAAATTAAACAAGTAACAACAGATGAAGTAGTAGATAAACCAACATCTTTAGAACCACCCCGAGTTGTAAGCCCCCAAACACAACTAATTAAAGAAATAATTAAAGCAAATATAATAGTTTTAAAAAAAGATTTCAGTAAATCAACCAAAAAAACTTTATAAAAAACTGAATTAAAGAAAATTTGAGAGTTAATATTATATATCAAAAAACAAATAAAAGAACTGCTCATTAAACCAGTAAATAAGGCAAACATATTAAGTAGAGGTAGAATACAAACTAGAGCAACCATACGAGGTACTATTAAATAACTAATAGGATCAATCCCTAAAATAAATAAAGCATCAATCTGCTCTGTGACTGTCATGGTAGCTAATTCAGAAGTAAAAAATGAACCAACCTTGCCAACAATAATAATACTTGTTAAAACTGGAGAAAATTCACGAATAAAAGATATAGCAAATATTGAACCAATTAGATTAATTGCATTTAAATATAAAAACTCCTTAACTATTTGAAGACTAAAAACTAAACTTATAAAAAAAGAAGTAATCATTGTCAAAAAGAGTGAACTTGGTCCTACTATATATAAATAATCAAATAAATCTATGATTTGTAAATCTGTAAATATAGATATACGAAATAAATAAAAAAATACTTTCTTTAATAAAAGTAACCTATGAAAAAATTGATTCATCTTAATTTGTCATAAAATAAAATTAAACAGAATTCATTTATATTAGATTATCTTGCTTTTTTTCTAGAAATAAGTTAGATTTATGCGTAGTTTATTTTACATCAGATTAAAATATATATTCAAAGGGCGGTTAGCTCAGTGGTAGAGCGCCTGCCTTACAAGCAGGTGGTCACTGGTTCAAGTCCAGTACCGCCCAGTCTATCTTTTTCTAATGCAATAATAATAATAATAATGATGGTTAAAAAAGCTTTTTTTAACAGCAATTGGTGTTACATACTCTCTTTTTTTTACAAAATTGTTGAGGGCTTATCGTCTAAGGGATCAGGACAGGGACCTTCTAAGTCTCTAATGTAGGTTCGAATCCTACTAAGCCTATATTAAAAATTAATAATCAAAAAAATTGATTCAAATACATGAAATTAATCTAATATATCATTCACAACTTGACTCACTTTTGTACCTGAATCTATCGTATCTAATGGATCCTTACGCAATCTATGTCGTAAGCATAAAGTAATAACTTGTTTAATATCATCTATACTCACTTCATCTTGACCATTATATGCAGCAAAAGCTTTAGCAGCTCTATTAGTCACAATATCACCGCGTAGACCATCAACATTCAATATAGCACAAATTTGAGATATTTTAACTTTTAAATCATAATCAATCGTAATCTTTCCTAATCTATCTTGAGCTAATAAAATAGAATTTTTAAGGTCATCTTGTATATTCTTAAATTCATCTATACAGGAATAAGGATCTTGATCAAATTTAGACCTTTGCTCTACTATCTGAACACGCAAAGATGGATCTTTGACTGTTTTTATTTCAGCATGCATACCAAAACGATCCAATAATTGAGGACGAAGTTCACCTTCTTCGGGATTACCAGATCCAACTAAAACAAACCTTGACGGATGTCTAATAGAAATACCTTCACGCTCAACTGTATTCCAACCAGAGGCAGCAGAATCTAACAAAATATCCACTAAATGATCATCTAGCAAATTTACTTCATCAACATATAATATACCCCTATTGGCTTTCGCCAATAATCCAGGCTCAAATGTTTTAATTCCTTCATTTAAGGCTTTTTCAATATCAATAGTTCCGCATAATCTATCTTCAGTAGCCCCTAGCGGTAAATCAACCATTGGAACTTTAATAAAATCAGTCGAGACAGTTAAACCTTCCTCTAAATTTTGTTTAACGAAATCTGACATTAAATCATAATCAGAAATATGAGAATTAAATAAGTCATCAGAAACGACTTCTATTTTAGGCAATAAATCTGCAATAGCTCGAATCGTAGTAGACTTACCTGTACCGCGATCACCCATAATCATAACGCCACCAATCTTTGGATCAATTACATTTAAAATTAGAGCTAATTTCATTTCTTCCTGACCCACAATAGCTGTAAAAGGAAAAACAGGACGAGTTTGATTCTGTATTTTATTCACAATTTTTTAATCTAAATAAATAATATGAATTATAGCACTTATAGATGCTCATTAAAGTTAGATATATAAAATAAATATATTTATATATCATGGCATAATTGTTGATCATAAATGAAGAATAGAAATAAGTATTACTTAATTTGATTACAAAATAAGTAACATCTTAAAATACTCAAAAATAAAGTTTATTGATATAAATCAGTCCCCAACCTTATAGCTAATAAAGCAGATACTAATGCAAACAATAAAGCAACGAATATTTGGCTATCAGTAATCATAATTATTCCTCCAAAATTAATTAAATAAACAAATCGAGTCAATTTAAGAATAAAATAAATTATAATAATTATAATATAAGTCCAAGCATAATATTAAGTAAAAAATACTATTATATAATTTAATATATGTTTATAGAATGAACTATAAGATCTTGTCTAATTGTAAAATATCTAATTATATTGTCATTAAAACGCATCGAACGTTCTAAAAATTCAATGAGTTGACCACTGGCCTGATAGTTCATCTGTACATAAATACCATCGTAATAGTGACTAATATTATAACTAAGATGACGTCTACCTCTATGTTGTACAACTATATTTTTAGCACCTTTTTCTTTCAACATACTTTTATAATAATTAACCAAAGATAAATTAATATTATCAGTCACATCAGGCTTCAAAACATAAATAGTTTCGTAATTATTTAAATAATTTATTGTCATTTTTTTTAATTTAAATATTAATTTATTAATATATTAAGGACTATCAATTTGTATCCTAACAGCTTGAGAAATTACAGGTATTTTCGCATACTTACCTTCGATTGACTTCATTACAGAATATATAATCGTTGATAAAACAAACCAAAATAATGTATTACATAATATTAAACCATACAAACTCATCCTGAATTCAATAGGTAATGCTCTAAAAGCAGCTCCAAGTAAAGAATTGATTAGAAATAGCAATATTGACTGTAAAACATTAAACCTAATAAAAGGTCTATTAGGTATTGGGCTTTTAGTTCGAACAAATAGATAATATAAAACAAAAAAAACTATAAAAGCTAAAGCTGGATGTGTTACATAAAAAATTACTAAAGGCATAAAGGTTTTTTTATATAAACTCATCAAACTGAAAGGATAATCTGGTAAAATTTGTTGGCCAAAGTTTTGCAAGCCCTCTAATAAAGGTAAGCCATATGGTAATATAGAGCCAAATCTATCTATTACTGTAATACTTTTATCATTATGAATATACGAATTAATAATAGATAAATAAAGCTGATAAGACAAGAAAAAAAATATTAAAACAAAAAATATACTCACTAACCAATAAATAGAATAATTAAACATAATTCTTTGTACATTAAAATGATATAAATAAATAATAATAAAAATGTAGGAAAAAATCACTACAAAAAGTGATTCATGAATGGCATTATTATAATTCAAGACAAAAAAAAACAAAAGATGTATTATGCATACATAATAATAGATAAGGTCAGTACAAAATAAATGATTGATAATATTACAAAACAAATAAAAAAAAATAATCATACTAAAATTATACCTAAAGACGATTTTATAATTGGAAATACAAAATTTGATTCAAGACTAATGCTAGGAACAGGTAAATACAGAACTTTAAAAGAAGCACAAAAGAGTATACTAGTTAGTCAAGCTTCAATGATAACCGTTGCAATTCGTAGAGCACAATACGCTAAAAATTTAGGTAGAAGTAATTTAATTGATGGACTTAATTGGAGAAAATTATGGCTTTTACCAAATACAGCAGGATGTGAAACAGCAGAAGAAGCAATTAAAATTGCTATCTTTAGCAGAGAAATAAATAAAAAAATAGGTCAATTTAATAATAATTTTATTAAATTAGAAGTTATTACAAATTCTAAATATTTACTACCAGATCCTATTGGAACATTGAAAGCAGCAGAGTACCTAGTTAATAAGAACTTTTCCGTTTTACCCTACATTTATCCAGATCCAGTCTTAGCCAAACAATTAGAAGACATAGGATGTGCTACCATAATGCCACTCGGGTCTCCAATAGGATCAGGACAAGGATTACAATGTTTATATAACTTACAAATGATTATTGAAAATGCCAAAATTCCTACAATAATAGATGCCGGCATAGGAACAGCCAGTGAAGCTACTCAAGCGATGGAGATTGGAGCATCTGGAGTTTTATTAAATACAGCAATAGCAAAATCATCAAATCCTTATATTATGGCTAATGCAATGAGATTAGGAGTAATATCTGGTCGTAATTGCTACTTAGCAGGTAGAATGAAAAGGATGGATCAAGCAAAAGCTAGCTCACCAACAAATGGACTAATTAAATTAATATAACAAAAAAATGATTTTAATAATAGATAACTATGATAGCTTTACACAAAACTTACGGCAGTATGTTGGTGAATTAGGACACTCTGTGTTGGTAGCAAGAAATGATAATATATCTATATCTCAAATTGAGAATATAAATCCAACACACATTATTATCTCACCAGGTCCTGGTAGGCCAGAAAATTCAGGGGCATGCTTGAATATCATTAAAGAGTATGCTAATAAAAAACCAATTTTAGGGATTTGTTTAGGCCATCAAAATATAGGATATGTATTTGGAGGACAAATTATTCAACTAAACAAACCAATACATGGAAAAGTAAGTCATATAAAACATGACGAAACTGATATATTTAAAAACATATCAAATCCTTTCAAAGCAAGCAGATATCATAGCTTAATAATAGATAAATATAAGCTTCCTAAAGATTTAGACATTACCGCATGGACATCAAATGGAATTATTATGGGATGTAGGCACAAAATATATAAAAAATTGCGAGGTATTCAATTTCATCCAGAAAGTTTATGGACACAAGAAGGTAAAAATATCTTAAAAAACTTTTTATCACTTTAATAGATAATTAGTATAGCTATAACATTGAAGTAAATTAATAAAAGTATAACGCTTATAATACTTTTTTATTTGTAAAATATCTTCTTCAAAAAATAAAACAGCTCTATTTGTAGAACCTATAAGCTCTAGTGAGAAGTGACAGCCATGAACCCAAATTTGTGAGTAAGAAAGATAGCTTATAATCGTAGTTAACATAAGCATAAAAAAACCACAGTAAATAACATTAATACCAGGATCAACCTTAATTTGTAAACCAGTAGTAGTCATGATTTGTTCAATAGAAAATAAAATATTATTCACATAAAATTTTTGTCCAATATTTACTAAAGCAAAAATTATTCCATCAGAATTACATATCATTATTGAATCATTTAAATTGAAAACTAAAAAAAAGATTTCTTTATGATCACTAATAAAAAAATTACATATCCAATAGCTTTTATTATCAATAATGATTTTGGATAGTTTTTTTTGTATAAATTTATTAGAACCTAACTTAAAACGCAAAGCATTTACCTGCCAATCAGTTTGATAGAAGGTATTACCCTTAAAAAACAAAGGAGAATTAACTGCAACTAACCTAGAGTTTACAAATTTATAATTACGGTAAAACACAGAAATCTTAGAGAAGAATTGTTTAATAGAATTATCATTATTATAGTCAATATAAAAATTTTCAATACGACAAAAGAGATCAATAGGTAAAATACTATAAAGACCAGAACTTATAACATTTTTCAAATGAAATATCTCGCCATTCGGCACAAGTTCCTGAGTTACAAAACCAAAAAGAAAACTTAATATAGATCCCAACAACACAAATACTATGCTAAAATGAACAATAATAGGAGCAATTCGTCCATATAGCCCTTTATATGAATAAACAGAATTTTTTTGATGGAAAACAAAAAAATTTGTACTTATTAAACTATATATAGCATTAATAAAGGAATAACTATTTAACAATGAATTGTGTATAAAATATACACTTGAATTACTAGCTAATTTAGCACTCATAAATTTCCAACGACGTGCATTTTTTAAATTAGGTAATTGCGTTAAAAAAGTACAAGTCATTAAGCTTAATATAAAAATTATTATAGTAAAAATAAACCACCAAGTATCATAAACATGATTTAAACCCAAATAATAAATCCATTTCCAATTAAATATAAATATATTAGAGCTAAATTCTGGGTAATTAGTTATATAATATGAAAAAGTTTGATCTTGCTCAATTATTGAGCCAACAATACTAGCAAAGATAATAAATATTAAAATTCCAATAGCAGTATTTAAGCGAGCAAGCTGCTTAAAAAAATACCACAAAAAGTTTTTAAATGTAAAATGCTTCATAAAGTTTATAAAAATTATAAAAAATAATAAATGAAATAATTTACGATTAATTATAATTTAAAGCAAATAGTTAAGCAAAAAATATTCTTAGTAAAGATAAAAAAGAAAGAATAAACATAAAAGAGCCACTTAAAGAGATTAATAAATTCCACATAGATGAGAATATTGAATTATTTTTATAGTTAAAACCTCCATTTAAAATTATTATAAGTGGCAAAAAACAACCACTTAAATAACATGATAAGTATAATAACAAAAGTAAATTATTAGATATATTACCTAACCAAGTAGTAACTAAAAAAATAATCGAAGTATTGCAAGGCATTGAGCTTATACCAATGAGCAAACCCATAAAGTAACTTTTAGTATTCAGATCATCTTGCCTAATAAACGAAAATATTGAATAAATAAAATTTAAAAAAAATGAAAGATCTAATATACGCATTAAATTTAAAGAAATTAAAATAAATATAATATATGATAGGATTGGTAAATTCCTAATCAAAAGAGAAATATTTAAAAGATGACCAAAAAATATTACAAATATTAAACTACTCATTAAGCCTACAATAAATAAAGATCTATGAATTTTATAGCTATCTTCTGAGTTAAGATAAGAAAGAATTAATGGTATTACTGAGATGAGACAAGGTGTTAAAATAGTTGTTATACCAAGAAAAAAAAATATAAAAATAGAAGAAAAATCACTAGTACTATTTTTTAAAGATAAAATTTTATACAAATTATGCTGCAATGTATATATTAAAACTTGATATTTATCAAAAAAATGACGTTCAATAAAAAAGCTTAACATAAATTAAATAATAAGAAATAAAAGATCTAAATTGACCATATAACTATGGTACCAATAATAAAATTATAATCACAAATAATTTCAAGGTTATATAAAAACATAAAATTTTACTATTTACACTCCCCAGGAAGGACTTGAACCTACGACCAATCGGTTAACAGCCGACCGCTCTACCACTGAGCTACTGAGGATGAAGATAAGGTGAATTATAACATCTCCTAAAAGAAAAGACAAGTTAATATAATATTAAGAAACTTGTTTTTGCAATTAAAAAATGATATAGTTAACAGAGTTATTTAAAACAATAATACTATTCAAAGTAAATGCGGACGTGGTGAAATTGGCAGACACGTTAGATTTAGGATCTAATGAGTATATCTCGTGAGAGTTCAAGTCTCTCCGTCCGCACTCAACATGCCAAACAAACTAAATATTTAATATACATTAGCTTAATAAAGCTTTAAAAAACATTAGCTGACCATCTTTGTAAAGTAACTCTAAGTGAACCATCATTAGATTGCTTTGCATTGACTGGATAGAAACCAGTTACAGAGCTTTCAGCTAATATAATATTATAAGCATAATACTGGGCTAACTTATCTAAAAAATAAGATAGATCTATTTCTAGACTCCATAATTGTAAATCAGCCACTAAATTATATTCACTACCACTCCAAACAAAACTGAATAATGGCTTATTAATATTATCATATACAGAAAGATTTTCTGAGACCAAACATGAATTCACATGTTCTTCACGAGAATAGAAAGATGTATAACCAAATCCTAGTTGTTTTACAGTTAATTTTAAAATCTCTAAATTAGAAATATTTGTTTTCACTTTACTAAAATGTGACATAAATAAAAAATAAACATAAAATGTAAGTATAATAAATATATTATATTGAACAAAAAAAACAATATATAAAATGACTCATTTCTTAATAAAAAAGACTTAGTGAGCTCATATTTTTTTACCTAAAGCTTTACATGCTATCACAAACATTGTAATAATATGTATAACAAGATTCAAAACTTGGGAAGTATCTTAAATCAATCCTAAAAAATATATCTTTAATTATGACTGCTACTTTAGAAAGACGCGAAAGCGCAAGCCTGTGGGAACGTTTTTGTACTTGGATCACTAGCACTGAAAATCGTCTTTATATCGGTTGGTTCGGTGTAGTTATGATTCCAACATTATTAACTGCTACATCTGTATTCATCATTGCATTCGTTGCTGCACCTCCTGTAGATATTGATGGTATCCGTGAGCCAGTAGCTGGCTCTTTACTATATGGGAATAACATCATTTCTGGTGCTATTATACCAAGTTCTGCAGCTATTGGGATTCACTTCTATCCTATCTGGGAAGCTGCATCTCTAGATGAATGGTTATATAACGGTGGTCCTTACCAATTAATCGTTCTTCATTTCTTATTAGGTGTATTATGCTACATTGGTCGTGAATGGGAATTAAGCTACCGTTTAGGTATGCGCCCTTGGATCTCAGTTGCTTTTACAGCACCTGTAGCAGCAGCAGCAGCAGTATTCCTTGTTTACCCAATTGGTCAAGGAAGCTTCTCTGATGGTATGCCTCTTGGCATTTCTGGTACATTTAACTTCATGCTTGTATTCCAAGCTGAACATAACATCCTTATGCACCCTTTTCACCAATTAGGTGTTGCAGGTGTTTTTGGTGGATCATTATTCAGCGCTATGCATGGGTCTCTAGTAACATCTAGTTTAATCCGTGAAACAACTGAAAATGAATCAGCAAACAATGGATATAAATTTGGTCAAGAAGAAGAAACTTACAATATAGTTGCAGCTCATGGCTACTTCGGTCGTTTGATTTTCCAATATGCAAGTTTCAACAACTCTCGTGCATTACATTTCTTCTTAGGTCTATGGCCAGTAGTAGGTATCTGGTTAACAGCAATGTCTGTAAGTACAATGGCTTTCAACTTAAATGGCTTTAATTTCAACCAATCAGTTGTTGACAGTGAAGGTCGTGTAATAAACACTTGGGCAGATATATTAAACAGAGCTAATTTAGGTATGGAAGTAATGCATGAACGTAATGCCCATAACTTCCCGCTAGATTTAGCATCTCAAGAATCTTTACCACTTGCTTTAATTGCACCATCTGTTAATGGCTAATATCTCTATTCAATAAATAAAAAAAACTATAATACTTGAATTTACAAGTATTATAGTTTTTTTTTATATAACCATGTCGGGCAAATAAAATTATTGACTAAAACACTATAAAGATATAAAACACTAAACATGTACTTAATAAACAAACCTAATTAATTATACAAGCATAAAAAGCTAAAGGAAGAATATAGTTAGCTTTAGGATTTAGTAAATTAACGGTATAAAAATTATCTATAAACATAAAATATTTACAATAATAGCTATTTTTTAAATAAAAAGATTTAGTTTGTAAAACCACATTATTATGAAACTTTCTGCTAAAAAATAAAGAGCGTATATTCTTGTATATTAAAAATCTATTTTTCAAGTGATTGCTAGAAATATTAAAAAATAACTTTAAATATATATGGTTAGCAAAATATAAACTAGAATTCCTAAACTTTAGTACATTAGAATCAATAAACATTTCTTTAAGACTTTGACCTCGGCGCCTGCGAGTTAATTCAAGTAAACCAAGCTCAGACAATTGAACAATTTGAGGTTTAGAATTATCAAGTATTAACAATCTATTAAAGTGTTCAAGTAATCTTAACTGATCTCTTTGAGAATACATATCAATAAAATCAATAATGATAACCCCGTTAATATTCCTTATCCTTAGCTGATATGCTATTTCAATAGCAGCATAAAAGTTAGTTCTTAAAATAGTCTCTTTAGAATTATCAGGCTTATTAAAGGAACCTGAGTTTACATCAATTACAGTTAAAGCTTCATAATTCTCTATTACTATATAGCCACCATAAGATAATCTAATCTTAGGCCTCAAGGCTTCTTTAATTGCTTGATTAATATAAAATTTTTGTAATATACAATCTTGCTTACTATATAATTGTAATTTAGTTTTCATATCACAAGATAAACATGACCACTGTTTTAAATAATAATAGATAAGTTTTAAAGCATCTTCAGAATCAACAATAATTTTTTTTACACTATAATCATAAAAATCTCGTATAATTTTTTTAATTAGATTATCATCCTTATACACTAAAAAAGGTGACGAACTAATAATAGCTATTTTTTGAATACAATACCATTGTCGTATTAGAATATCTAAATCTTGTATTATAGTAGCTTCATTAATACCTTGAGCTGAGGATTTAATTAAAACACCCATTAATTCAGGCTTAACTAACACAGCTAGTGAATAAAGGTGTATACGCTCATTTTGATCATAAATTTTTTGAGAAATCAAAATAACGTTACAGAAAGGCATCAAGACAATATATTTTCCATGCAAATGAATATTAGCAGTAAGACGAGGTCCCTTATTATAAGTTGGCTCTTTAATTACTTGTACCAGTATGAACTGGTTTACAGATAAAATATCAGCTATATGATAAAAGCTTTGACCTCTTTTCAAAGGCTTGGTATCACTAATATGTATAAAACCACTTTTACCATGTTTACCCAATTTAATAAATGCCGCATTAATACTTGAGAAAACTCTCTGTACAGTACCAATATATATATCATTTACTTGATAACTATTCTTAACAAGAATAACTTCTTGAATCTTATTGTTTTGTAAGATTGCCGCAATACTATTAAAATAAGAAATTATAATTTTTTTTACCATCAATAAAATAGTTCAAATTCATTTAAATGAATTCATCTTTCATTAAAATTATACTGCTAGGCAACTAAACAAATATATAAAATATGAATGATAAATTAAATTAGAATAGGGTCAACACTAACACTACGTTTTATCTTATTAATTTTCTCAAATTTAACTATTCCCGTTACTAATGAAAAAATTGTATAATCTTTTCCTTGAGCTACATTATCACCTGATTTAAATTGATTACCTCTTTGTCGTACAATAATATTACCAGGCTTTACGAATTCTCCTCCATATTTTTTGATCCCTAATCTCTTCGAGTTTGAGTCACGACCATTTTTAGTACTACCACTGCCTTTTTTATGTGCCATAATTACTTTAATAGAATAGATAATAAATTAGATCATAATATCTCATAGACATTATAAGCTATATTTTCATTTAAACAATATCTTCAACAAGTACTCTAGTTAATTTTTGACGATGTCCTTTTTTAGAACGCGCATTCTTTTTTGGCTTGATTTTAAAAACAGTTAACTTTTTTCCTTTCAAGTGTTTTAAAATTCTTGCCCTAACAACTATATCTTTTACACAAGGCATTCCTATCTCAATTTTTTGAGATTGAGAGAGAAACAATACCCTATTTAAACGAATAATATCACCTGGACTTGCATGAATACAGTTCAAATCATAAAATCTACCTGGCTCAACAATCAATTGCTTACCGCCTATATCAATAACAGCATAAACCATAAAATATTTTAATATAAATCAATATGTTAAACTAAATTAAGAAGAATTAAGACAATCATGACATTCTAATATATATTTAATAAAAAATAAATGTATAACGTTAATTAATTTAATAAAATTATTCTAGAAAATATCGTGTTTTCAATTACTTGTTTCCTATAAAAGGATGAAGCAAAAAATGATAATTGACATCCTAATAAATTATGAGAAGTAAACTTACAACCATTTACAATGGTACCATCAGGAAATAAAAAAGTAGAACCATTTTTTAATTTACCATACAGAGGACCAGGTGCAAAATAATTTTTTCTTGCCTGATCGAGACAAAAAGTTCCATATTGTTCTGATTGTAAAATTACAAAATCATAATTATTATGTCCATAAAAAGCATATATACGACAACCATACTGGTTTACAATTAAACCCGTTGTTATCACATGTAAGTAAATAACATAACTAAAATTTGTGCGGGAATACTTTTTGCCTAAATCTAAATAATACTTTAAATCAATTGGTGCATAAATATGAAGTGACTTGAATCTACCAATCAAATTTAAACTTGAAAGTAACCCTAATAAACCAGAAATATTATCTATATGTAAACTAGTAATAATTAGTTTAGATAAGTTATTAAGCTTGAAGTTAGAATTAAAAACATTAAACTGACAACCTTCAATACAATTAATAATCCAAATATCTTTAGTATCCGATAACCTAATTATAAAACCTAGATCAGATTGTCTAATTAAATAAGGATAAACATTAAAATAACGAAATATCATAGTTGCATAATTGTAATTCGATAACTGATTACAATTAAAACATTATTTTTTCTATAACTCAATTAAAATGCAAACTAATTAAATACCGTAATCTAATGATTTATAATAAATAAAATTAGTTGATTTACCACTCAGTAATGACTTGCCCAAAGATAAAGATTTTTTGCTAACTAATAGAGCCTTTCTAGCCCAGTGAGATTTACGAGATTTAGACTTTGAAGTTCTTTTTTTAGGAACAGCCATAATTAATTAAAACTATAATATGAATGATGAAAATTTAATAAAAAAAGTAAAAAAATAAATACTACAATAATTTATTTTTCACTTTATGTTAAAACAATTATAGTTTTATTATACTACATACTACGGAACTGCTGTAAAGCAATTCGACCAATATTATACAAAGCCCAAGAGCCTGCTAATATTACTGGAAAAAATACAATAATTAACCTAAAATCCATATAAAAATTCCTTAAAATATTATAAAAAATTAAACTTTACCAGAGTATATAGCATTATAAATATTGATCGATATTTATAGGCTATATTTAAATATTATATTTTAATAATAATCCAATTAATATACAAAAAGAAAAGTAACTTACTTTATAAATTTACATATAATTAATAATAATCTATCTTTAAAAACCTTTATTTTATAATATAAAAATATGCGAGATTTACCTTTTACGTTAGATCAGTTAAGAATTCTAAAAGCGATAATAAAAGAGGGAAGCTTTAAAAAAGCAGCAGATAGTCTATATGTATCACAACCAGCAATTAGCCTACAAATCCAAAATTTAGAAAAGCAACTAAATATCCCAATTTTTGAAAGAAGCAGTAAAAAAGCGACTTTAACAGAAGCAGGAAATTTACTATTAAGATATGGTAGTCGAATCTTAGCATTATGCGAAGAAACATGCAGAGCACTAGAAGATATACAAACTTTACAAGGCGGATCCTTGATTATTGGCGCAAGTCAAACAACAGGAACATATTTAATGCCAAGATTAATAGGGCTATTTAGACAAAGGTATCCACAAGTTAATGTGCAATTACAGGTACACTCCACTCGATTAATCTCATGGAGTGTAGCTAATGGACAAGTTGATTTGGCCGTAATCGGAGGTGAAGTACCCCATGAACTAAAAGATATACTGCAAATTACGTCATATGCTGAAGATGAATTAGCACTTATCCTACCAGTTTCCCATACATTTTCTAAATTAACAAATATTCAAAAAGAAGACTTGTATAAATTACGCTTTATAGCACTAGATACACAATCTACCATAAGAAAAGTAATTGATAAAATTTTACATCAACATGATATAGACAGTAGCAGATTTAAAATTGAGATGGAATTAAACTCAATAGAAGCAATCAAAAATGCTGTCCAATCGGGGCTAGGTGCCGCATTTGTATCTGTATCAGCTATAGCAAAAGAGCTTGAATTAGGAATAATACATTGGGCCAAGATCAAAAATGTTACAATAAAAAGGATGCTATCTATTATAATTCATCCAAATCGCTATAAATCAAAGGCAGCCGAAACATTCAGTAAAGAAATTTTAACACTTTTTGTGACTAGAGACCATAAGAAAAAAATATCTTGAAATTATAATCTAATTAATTAAAAATAAAAATAGAATTAGACTGAAAACTTCCAATCTGAACAAAGCTAATTCTTAATTTTAACCAATTTATAAACTCCTGATCTAACGAAATAATTGCGGCCATAGAATCATTCATTCTTGGATTCAAAGCAATATTTTCAGAAGCTTTAATAAAATTTGGGCTAAGCACAAACCAGAAATCAATGTCTTTATTATTACTTTTATAATATTGCGTTCTTTCACGCAAAATTTCTTCTACAGGCTCTTGTTTAAGAAAAAAGTTTTGACTTGCAGCTGCAAAATAATATTTATACATAATAACTCAGGAGTAGCTTGATAAAAAATTATTATTATTTATAAAATTTATTGTAATACAAAAAGTCTAGTGATCCATAAAATATTCTAAAAAGATATAAAATTAAGCATTTAAGTATTAATATATAATTAAATCATTAAGTTAAAAATAGAAAGATGACTATCAAATACTGGCCAAATCAAAGAAGTATAAATTTAAATAACCATACAGTAGATCTTTTTTTTAGTATAGAAAATAAGCTGCAATATGAACTATCTAATCGAAGCAATTCGTATCTATGCATTGATATACTCAATAACTTAAATAAATATAAAATCTTTTACATTACTCTAATAGAATTAAAACAATTAATATTAGAATTAACAGAACTTAATTTATCTCATCAAGATCTAAAAGATTTAAAGCAAAGAATATTAACAATTTTTACCGAAAGAGTATATAATCATTTTAACACAAGCATTAACTTTTTAAATCAAAGCAAAAAGAAACTATTAGTTACAGAGAATGAAACACTAATAGAACACTTACTAACTTATTTACTCTTTGGTTCATCTTATATAACAAAAAATATCTTTTTATTTGATCCTGTTTATACCCCTTATTATCACGTACAAATTTTATTTGAAAATTTCATTATTATAATTAGCAATACAATTATTGAAAACTTATTAAACCAGTTAAAAAGCTACAGTAAGATCAACTATTTTCTACAAACACGAGACATTTGCAATAAATCATACTTATCCAATAGGTCTATAGCACTTTTTTTAAATAACTTAAAATTACAGAAGTTTTTTTCGATATACTTATACGAGCCAAAATCTATATATAACGAACGCCAACAAATATGGCTGATAAGTCCATATGGTATTAAAACAAAATATATTTATAGAAAAAGAAGTGATAAAATAAAAGAATTTAATCAACTTAAAATATTATTTTTATTTTGGTTAGAGATCAAAGATATTGTAATTCCAAAAATAGAGAAATTTCTGATACAAATAGGAAAATATATTATATTTTTTTCAATTAATTTATTAAGCAATATGATTCTTGTTGGCATTAGAATTATGATATTTTATATAAGTAAATCTACATATAATAAAAAAATTAAATAGAAAAATTTTATCTTTAATGAACCAACAACTATCAATAGATGAAGCTATAGAACTAATTATAAATAAAAATCAGAGAATTATATCTGATGAAACTGAAACAATAATAAATTATATATATGAACAAGGAGAGGAAAAACAAAAAATTTTATTAAATTTAATAATTAAAAGAAATTTAATAAATAAACAAAAAGTAGAAGTAATAGATGGCTTCATATTCCAAAAACTTCGAGAAACTAACAGAGAAAATATAAAAAGTAAACTAATAAAGCTCTTTCCTAATGGAATTGTAAAACTTGAGAGATCACTTTCTCTCGACTATCAAATATTACAAAATTTACTTATAGAAAAAAAATTTCAAGAAGCAGATATAATAACGCAAAAATTTTTGTGCGAATTAGTTCAGCAAAAAAAACAAAGTAATAGAAAATGGATATATTTTACAGAAATACAATTTTTGCCTTTAAATGACTTATTTACTATTGACTTATTATGGAAAATTTATTCAAAAGGTAAATTTGGTTTTTCAATACAAAAAAAAATATGGATTAAAAACAACAAAAAATGGAAAAAACTATGGAAACAAATTGGTTGGACAGAGAATGAAGCCATGAAAAAATATCCTAAAGAATTCATATGGACAATAAAAGCACCAGAAGGACATCTACCCTTATCAAATCAACTAAGAGGCACACAAAGTTTACTATATTTATTTAAAAGCATAAGATGGTAATTCTTGATAGTAATTTAAATTCACAAATAAAAATTACTTTGTCAAAGTAACAGTATCAATTAATTGTATAAAAGTTTGAAATAAATATTCAGAGTCATGAGGACCAGGATTAGCTTCTGGATGATATTGAACCGATAAAATTGGACTATTTTGATTTAATGTACTTGCAATCGTAAAATCATTTAAATTCAGTTGGTTAACGACAATAAGATCTAAAATTTCACTCGTTTTTAAAGAATCTTGAATAACTGCAAAGCCATGATTTTGACTTGTAACTTCTGCATAATTATTCAATCCAACAGGATGATTTAAACCTCTATGGCCAAATTTTAACTTAAAAGTATTGGCACCTAGAGCTAAATTTAAGACCTGATGTCCCATACAAATACCAAAAACTGGAATATTAGAAAAATAAATTAACTTTTTAACTGTATTAATTGCATAAATTGCTAAAAGTGGATTTCCAGGACCGTTAGACAATAATAAACCATCTGGATTAATAGCTAATATAGCATTATAACTATAGGTTGCAGGCACAACATGAACCTCACAGCCGATAAATAATAATTTTCTAATAATACTAAATTTTAATCCAAAATCCATAACTACTATTCTATATTTGCTAACTAGCTTATGGCTTTTATTAAGATTAAAATAAATTGGAGCACTTTTATTATAGCTTTTATAATCATTAATTTTAATATTATAAGCATGTTTACTAGTGACTCTTCTAATTAAATCTACTTTATCTAAATACCAATCATCAAAACGATAAGAAGATACTTTATGGTCTGAAATGATTGCACTCATAACACCAGATGATCTGATATGTCTTGCTAAAGATCTAGTATCAATACCAAAAATATGAGGTATACGCTTTAAAATAATATAGTCCTTTAAAGAAATACAGCTTCGCCAATTATTAGAAAAAATAGAAATATTTTTTGCTATTAATCCTTTAACATGAATAAAATTAGATTCACTATCTTCATTATTTAAACCAGTATTTCCTAATTCAGGATAGGTAAAAACAACAAGTTGACCAGAATAACTAGGATCTGTAAAAATTTCTTGATAGCCTGTCATACCAGTGTTAAAAACAATTTCACCAAATTGTAATGATAAACGAAAAAGAGACCATCCTTTATATAAAGTACCATCTTGCAAGAATAAAGTTGCTGGATATAAATTATTGGAAGTTAACATTATAGAACCTTAATCAATAAATAAAATAATTAATAAAAATAAAAAATGGATAATATTAAAGTAAAAAATTAAAGATCAGTTTAATTTTTTACTATAAAACTTAAATAAAGTTACCAATTATGTCCTTTAGCTTGACTTAAAACATAATTAGCTACATTGTTTATTTCAGTTTCAGATAAACGGTCTAGAAAAGCAGGCATAGCATTTTTACCACCTGACACCTGCTTAGTAATTGCTTCTACAGTAGAAATCTCATTTTTCGATAATATTTCGATTTCTAAAGTTTTTTCTGGAATCACTAAATTTTTACCATTAGCATGACAAGCAGCACAATTTGCAGAAAAAACTGCTTCACCTTCATTTAAATCAATATCATCAGCTAAAACAACCTGAGAATTGAAAAATAACAACATAAAAATACTTACAAGTAAAGTTGATAAAAATTTTATCATAAGAACCTCATTATCAATAAATTAAATAAATCATAATCGTTAATCAAATAATAAAAATTATTTACATAACTACTACACATTTAAATTATATCTCGTTTTTACATATATTCATTTATAAAAGTAAAAAATTAATAATAAATTTTCCCCCCTCCCCACTTCTCTGGAGATACTCTAGGCTGAAGTAATATATATCCTGCCATAGACAATAAATCTTCATCAGTTAAGTTTCGCATTTTAGGAAAAATTTCTGCACTTTTAATACTAGGATGTAATTCAGAAATAAAACTTTGACCATCATAACTAGTTGGATTATTCATATAATCAATTAAATTAGTAACATTATCTCTTGCAGGAACAGCTAAACCCAATGATTCTAATTCTAAGCCAATATTAGGGTTAGTTTTAGTAATACCACCATTATGGCATTGAGCACAAGCATTATTAAATAAACGTTTACCACGCTTAACTTGCTCAAGAGTTAAAGTAATCGTTTTACCTGAACTATCAAAAGCAACAGTTCTAGTTGCTTCATCTAACTCCGTTGCGTATACCGGAAAAGAAACTAAACCTAACAATAAAAATAATGCAAACAGTAATAATGCTATAAAACTTTTCTTAAACATAATTAACCTACCTAAAACTAAATAATAAAAATAATACTTTAATATAAAAATATAATTTAACTATACATTATTACAAATTAATTATTACAATAATAAATAACCTTATTAAAATTTATTTATATTACAAATTACAAATACTACTATATATAATATATATCAAAAAACATAAGAAAGACATTAATGCATTACTGAAAAAACTAAGAATATAAATATAAAAGTTTAGATAATTGTGAACGTAAATGAGCTCTTGAAATAATTAAATCGATAAAACCATGCTTAAATAAATATTCAGAGGTTTGAAAATTGTCCGGTAAATCCTCTTTGATCGTTTGTTCAATTACTCTTCTGCCAGCAAATGCAATCAAAGCATTAGGTTCAGCTATTATTAAATCTCCTAACATGGCAAAACTAGCTGTAACGCCACCAGTAGTCGGTGATGTTAGAATTGTAAAATAAGGCAAAGAAGCTTCACTATGCTTATATAAAGCTGATGATATTTTTGCCATCTGCATCAAACTCAACATACCTTCTTGCATTCTAGCACCACCAGATGCACAAAGAATAATTAAAGGTAACTGTAACTTAGTAGCTTTTTCTATTAACCTAGTTAATTTTTCACCTACAACCGAACCCATACTACCACCCATAAATCTAAAATCCATAATACCACACGCGACAGAGATAGAATTAATAGAAGCAATGCCTGTTTGAACTGCATCAGATAAACAAGTTCTAGCTTTCATATCAATTAATCGCGCACTATATAGTTTTCTATCAGCAAATCCTAAAGGATCTGTAGAGGATAAATATACGTCAAAACTATGCCAACTATCACGATCAAAAATATAGAAAATTCTATCTTGACTAGAAGCTTGAAAATGATACGAACACTTAGGACACACTTTAAAATTCTCATTAAGCACTTTATAATACATTAAAAAATTACATTGATTACACTTAATCCATAAATTTTTATTTTGTGTACTAAAAGTATGCTTAATTGGACTATTTAATGACATTTTTTTTTTCCCAGCTAACCATTGAGATAAAGACATATAATATATATAATATAAAAGTAAAAAATACATAAAAATTTCGTTAAATAAATAACAAATTAAAATAATTTAATTTGCTATCTATACCTTAAGATTAACTTTAAGAATTTAGATCACCAAATAATAAATATTAAAATGACCATCAGTTAAAAAAATTAATTTATAGTTTAATTACGCTGAGTTTTATCTTTTTGACTTACAAAAAGAAGAGCTAAAGCAATGGGTACTACAACAATTACAGTACCTAAAATTAAACTATTTAAGAAACTAGATAAAGATGAAGTCATTTTTAATTTCCTCGTGTTATAAAGATTTACTTATATAACTAGTTTTAAAAAACCATGTATTGGTAAAACTTGTAGTTATATTTTAATATATATATTTAATACTACACGAAAAATATTTTATTAATTATAAAGACTTCCATTTCATAATAATCGTACCCCAAGTCAAGCCAGCACCAAAACCTGATATTACAATAATATCATTGTGGCAAATCTTCTTATCTTGTATTGCCTCATCTAATGCCAAAGGAATAGAAGCTGCAGAAGTATTGCCATATTTACTTAAATTAGCAATAATCTTATTTTCACTTATAGATAACTTTTCTGCAACAGCTTTTAATATTCTTTCATTAGCTTGATGCAACAATAACCAGTCTATGTCACCAACTGAAATATTTAAAGAATTTAGACATTTTAAAATACTTAGAGGAACTTGAGATACAGCAAATTTATAAACTTCTTTACCATTCATAGAAACATATTTAAAAGAACCCTGATATAAATTTAAGATAGGATGAGGATTAATCTCTTCTTTGTATGCAATGGATAAATGATTAGCATAGTTTCCATCAGTATTTAGTTGAAATTCTAAAATAGAATTATCTTCTTTAGAACATGACTGAAGTACAGTTGCCCCAGCAGCATCTCCAAATAGAATACAAGTACTACGATCAGACCAATCAATCCATTTAGATAAAACATCAGCGCCAATAACTAATACATTCCGGTAACTTCCATTTTGTAAGAATTGGTATGCAGTAACTATACCTAGAACAAAACCAGAACATGCTGCAGTCAAATCAAATGCAACAGCATTGACAGCATTTAATTCAGACTGTACTTGACTAGCACTGCCAAATAAATCATTGGGACTAGATGTAGCAAGAATTATTAAATCTATATCTTGAGGATCCATTGAAATTTTATTTAAAGCATTTCTAGATGCCATAATAGCAAGGTCAGTAACAGATTTTTTTGTTCCAGTTAATAATCTTCTCTCCTCAATACCTGTCCGAGTAAATATCCATTCGTGAGATGTATTAACTATTTCACTCATCTCATAATTATTCAAACTAAAATTAGGAACAGCAGAACCTGTAGAAAGAATTTTGGCGCCCTGCATCATGAATGATTTCATACAACTTTTACAATAGACTTTAATTAAAAAATTAATATTTTAAAACGAATAATAAAAATCGATTTTATTTGAAATAAGGCTTTTCAATAAAATTGTATAATTATAAATGTATTAAATAATAAAAACCCGAAAAAATACCCAAATAATACAAGTTAATTGCTGCTACTTTTCAGTCCTGACAAAATTCATTGATTACTTCTGTATAATTCCGAGCTTAGTAAAAGTATAACATTACATTAAGTATGAATCAACTAAATAAATTAATTAACTGGACATCCCCTGTATAATAAAATCAAAATAGGGAATAATAAATGAAGATTGATCATCAGATAAAAACTGTAAAGATGCACTTTTCAAGCAATCAATAGAATCTATCATACCTAATATTGGAACACCTAAAGAGTTATACATTTCTTTAACACCAATCAGACCCAACTGTTCAACAACTTCCTTATCACCAGATAAAATTCCATAAGTGACTAATCTTAAATACCAACCGTAATCACGCAAACATAAAGATCTTTTACGAGCTCCTTCAGCATTACCACCAGGTGCAATATATTCAGGATGAATTTGAAAGATAGCTTTACTAGCTAATTTAATAATCTGTTGCTCTTGATCTCTTAAAACTGATGCAATGGTAATACGGGTTTCAATCGTACTAAAATAGCTTGTTAAACTATCTAACTCACCAACACTAGGATACCGAAGCTCCTTGTCAGCAATCATAATAATTTTAGTTACAACACTCATAATAATAAGAAAAAATTAAATAATTTATAAATTCATATAGTTTATATTAGCAAATATTATGTAATAGTAACTTAATAAAAAATACCTATAGTATTTACTTTTTATATATAATAAATTCAAAACAATGTTAATTTAATCTAGTAAAAAAACTAAAAAGAAAAAAACAAAATATCTGGAAAGAAACGATTAATTTCAATCAAAAATCCTGCAGTAAAAGTTATCCATAATGCACCAACTACAGGAATTGTAGATAAATATTTTGCAAAGTTGTTATCCATAGCTAAAACCATATCCTTAATTTATTGATAGTTTAATTCAAATTAACGTGGAGAAATCGTAATATCATCATTGGATGCTAATAATTTGCCACTAGTAAACTCTTGCAAAGCAGCTAAGGGCCATGTAAAGCCAGAAAGAGAAAATTTAACTGCTAAAGGAATATCTATAATTATTTCTTTTTCATTAGGCTTAGAACAGGAAGAGATAGCTTGTAAATAGCCCCTACCTACCCATCCAATCCAACCTGTGATATATATGAACAATAAACCTGGTAACATAAATTCACCAGCATGATTCCATCTACCATCTGTAATTAGATGAGGTAAGCCTTCTGAACCACATAAAACACCAGATTGACTATATTTATCAAATCTAGTTTGAGTTTTTTTAATTTGACTCTCAAGAGCTAGAGCAGGTGGGGTAGATGGTTGATATTTCGATAAACGACCTTCTAATTTTTTAACACTATTTTTCAGTCTTTTATTAAAGGCTGCAGATTCTTTACATGGAGTTAAACCAGCTACATCCGCATAGACTACATCGTTAAAAACTGACAAAAATAAGAAAATAATACATAGAAAGGATAAAAAAAATTTTTTCACTTTAACAATACTCCCAAATTAAAAAATAATAGGAAAACGATAAGTTGCAGGTATCCAACTTATAAACATCATTATAATGTATAATAATAATAGTACATATTTAAATAGAGCCAAAATAAAGTAACGTTTTTTGAACATAAATGCTTATACATTGAACATTGAACAATTTAACTTAAAATCATATGAGAATATAAAATTATGGCAATTTGGAATTTATTATTTAATTCTAATACAAAGGAAAAGGAAAACTTAAAAAATATAAATCTAGGCCGAAAAAAAAACTTACTAATTAAAAATTTATACCATGAAAGTAATCAAATTGACGTTTACTATAGTCTAAATAAAAATATCAATTTATATGAACTAGAAAAGTTATGTGATGCAGTAGGATGGGTAAAAAGACCTTTAAAAAAAGTTAAGCTAGCACTAGAGAACAGCTTTTTAATAGTATCTATTTTTTACTATAAAGAAAATACAAAACAACTTATAGGATTTGCAAGAGCAACATCAGATAATTCTTTCAATGCAACAATATGGGACGTTGTAGTTCACCCAAATTTTCAAGGTAAGGGTATAGGTAAAGCGTTAATGAACCAAACGATACAAGAATTAAGAAATGACGATATTAGCACAATCACATTATTTGCTGATCCTGAAGTTATTAAATTTTATAGACACTTAGGTTTCATTGTTGATCCAGATGGTGTTAAAGGTATGTTTTGGTATCCTATTTAAATAACTACATCAATGATAATGAAATAGAAATAATAAAATATAGACATATAAAATAAAGTATTATAATATACTAATATGATTAGTAATGACATTGGCTTTATTTGCAAGTATATTAACGGGATATAGCGCAGCTTGGTAGCGCGCCTGCTTTGGGAGCAGGATGTCGCAGGTTCAAATCCTGCTATCCCGATATAATGATATAAATTTATTATTTGATAAATATATATAAAAAGTCAACTAAGAATGAACTAGGAATGAATAGAATTATCTTAAAAGAATAATATTTAATGATATAATGAAAGATTATATTTAAAAAATATCAATTATCAATCATATATCTAACTGCTTAATCTAACATAGATATTTTATTAGAAATATTTTCTAATTTACTTAATTGACCCAATTGCTTATAAATTGTAGCTAAACTATTTAGAATAATAAGGTCTGAAGGCGACATAGCTAGAGCTTTCAAAGCATAATATTCAGCAATATAAAGAAAACCATTTTCTTGATAACAATAAGATAAACAATTATAAAATATATTTTTATTAATAAAATTTAAATTAAAAGATAATTCAACCCAAGAAATACATAAAAACCATTGCTTACGGATAGTAAAAAACTGAAAAAGCTCTTTAAAAAAACTTTTACCATTGTTTGAATTATTTAAAAGTAAGCCAATTTTAAAAAAAGATAGAAACTGTACTGTAATAAGAAATGATAATGGCAATAAAAATAATAACGAAACGAAGAGATATAAACGAAATAATAAAATGTTATGGTTCATATATATAGAAATATTATTTATAAATTTAAATAGATAAAAAAACAATAGATAGCAAATATTAATAATATATATCATTAAAAACTCAAAATTAACAAATAATACATTAAACAATATGCATACAGGAACAAAAAAGAAAAAAATGAGAAAATTAGGCTTTTTGATTAGAATGAAAACACACCATGGAAGGAAAATTATTAATTCGAAACGCCATAAGAAGCGCTCTAAGATTAACTAATCTTAAGATAGAAACTATATCTACTTAGGTAGAGTCAAAACATAACCCATAATCATAAAAATTAATACCATTATTGTTATGAAATTTATAGAAGACATGAAAGTTTTATTATCATCTAATAACTTTTTGATATATGTAACAACAATAGAGGAAGAAAAATTAGAACATATACTAAGTAATATTAGTAAAGAATTGTTTAAAAACAATATATGTATATGGAACTTTATTGACGGATATACAAATAATCCAAGCTATGTAAAATATGGTCAAAAGAACCCATTAGAAGCATTAAGTAAAATAAATTCAAATAACATTCAGAATAAACAAATATTTTTCTTAAAAGACTTTTCTCACTTCATGAAAGATATTAGTATAAACAGAAAGCTAAAAAACTTATATACAGAACTACAAACAAGCAATAAGTATATAATTATGAGTGGTACAGAAAGAAATATACCTTACAATATACAAGAATATATTACTTGTATTGAATTACCTTTAACTACAAAACATGAAATTCATCTAGAGCTAAGAAGGTTATTTCAAATTTTAGATATAAAAGAAAATAATTTGAAAGTATCTTTATTAAAAGCATACACAGGCTTTTCAATCAATAAAGTCCGTAAATCCCTTTCTGAAATAATAACAAATAAAACAAATGAATCAAAATTACTAAAGAAAATACAAAAAGAAAAAAAACAATTTATTCAAAAAACAAAAATAGCAGAATTTTATTCTACAGATAAAAATCTCAAATATATAGGTGGACTAAAAAATTTAAAGCATTGGCTACAAATTAGAAAATTAGCGTTCAGTAAAAAAGCAAAAACATACGGAATTACAATACCTAAAGGTATACTACTAGTTGGTGTACAAGGTACAGGTAAATCCTTAAGCGCTAAGGCAATAGCTATGGAATGGGAATTACCATTATTAAAGTTAAATATTAGTGAAATCTTCACTGGTATACTAGGAGAATCTGAAAAAAAAGTACAAGACATGATAAATATATGTGAACAAATTTCACCATGCGTTTTATGGATAGATGAAATTGATAAAATTTTTACAGATAACAATAATATAAATGACAGTGGAACAAGCAACAGAATCACAAATATTTTTTTAACATGGCTATCAGAAGACAAAAAGCAAATTTTTGTTGTTGCGACAGCCAATACAACAAATAATTTACCGATAGAAATACTTAGAAAAGGTAGGTTAGATGAAATATTTTTTATTGATTTACCGACTTTAGAAGAAAGAATAAATATTTTTCAGGTACATTTAAAAAAAGTAAGACCACTAACATGGTCTAACTATAATTTATATTATCTAGCTAAAATTACAAAGCAATTTTCTGGAGCAGAAATAGAACAAGCTATAAGTGAAGCAATGTATTTTGCTTTTAATGCCAATAGAGAATTTTCTACAAAAGATATCACAAAGTGCATTAATGAGATGATACCTTTAGCTATAACAGAAAAACAAAAAATATCTAAGCTAAGAAGATGGGGATATTCAGGAAAAGTAAAAATAGGATAATAAAAATATCAAATTTCGTTATAGAATTCGCATAAAAAATTTATGTCATAAATTATACTTTAGAACTTTATTTAAAAAAACAATAAATAAAATACTATCTTATATCTTATTTTACTATAATAACTATAATAAACTTATAATAGTCTATTACTTTAAATGGATAGATTTTTTTAAGATGAATCAATAAAACTTGTTAATATTTTTAAATTGACACATATTAATACTTGTAACAATAGGTAAAATATTAATATAAAGCTATCTGATTTTATTATCAAATAGTGCCATTTTTTTGATAATATTCTAAAATATATTTATTATCAGAATTGAATAAATAAAACTAATCAATAATTAATCATAAATTTTAAGTAATACCACTCCAATTGCCTTACGAAAAACATTTATAAATAAACCTAACTAATCCTTTCAAAAATACATTAGTAGAAATTACTCTTTGAGAATATAAAACTACTATATTTAACATTCTTTATAAAAAATTAAGTGAATTTATAAAAATAAAGTTTTATATTACTTAAGTTAATAAAAAATCATGGAATATTAAAATTTAAAGTAATTAAATCTTTTTTTTAAACTTCAAATTGAAATTGATTCATATTAAGCTTAAAAGGATTAGAAGTTTCAAAAAAATAATCAACATTTAACAAGATGAGTATAATTAAAAAGAAATAAGTATAATAGTACTATTTTTATACTAACTAAACTAATTATGATTCAAAATTAAAACTGAGGCATATTCTTGATATACTCCAATACTTAATATATTGAGTTTAGTTTAAATAAACTCAATAAGTTTACATTATCATTGATAATAATAAATTCACGATATTTATTTTTTAAACTAAAAATCATAAAAAAAAGAATAAATTTTACTTTCTAATATTTTCAATAAATAAAATAGAGTTATAAAGCAGCTGAATATAGCAGTAAACATTTATTAAATTATATAACATAACAAGTAGAACAATTAACTGTTAGGACAAAAGTTCAAAAAGCTTTAAAATTACTAAGAGAATTCAGGTAGCTCTAACTCAACTGTTAACACGTATATAAATCAAATTTTCAATTATCTCAATAATAATAACACAATTTATATTTGTTATATAAAGATACATGAGGTAAAAGATATATTAAGCAATTGAAATAAAGATTAAGTAATATAATTATAATACCAACCAAGATTAAAGTCTTAATAATGATCTGGTAAAAATAATTTTCAACAAATAAAACAAGAGCCCTGATATTGAACTACTTTCCCGGAGAGTGTCCTCTCAAGTATCATCGTCGCTGCAGAGTTTAACAGCCAAGTTCGGAATGGTTTGGAGTGGGTCCACTGCGCTATAAATATCAAGACATAAATCGTAGTTAATGATTTGTTTACTTTATAAAATATACACTTAATAAATGAAATTAATATATTTACAATTTATATATTAAGCTTTGGATCTATTAGTACGTCTCAGCTGAATACATTACTGCACTTACACTTAACGCCTATCAAACGGTTGATCTTACCGTGATCTCAATAAGAACACTCATCTTGAGGTGGGCTTCCCACTTAGATGCTTTCAGCGGTTATCCACTCCATACTTGGCTACCCAGCATATACTGTTGGCACAATAACTGGTACACTAGCGGTATGTTTCTCCCGGTCCTCTCGTACTAAGGAGAAGTCCTCTCAATGTTCTAACGCCTGCACCGGATATGGACCGAACTGTCTCACGACGTTCTGAACCCAGCTCGCGTACCGCTTTCATGGGCGAACAGCCCAACCCTTGGGACGTGCTACCGCCCCAGGATGCGATGAGCCGACATCGAGGTGCCAAACCTCCCCGTCGATGTGAACTCTTGGGGGAGATCAGCCTGTTATCCCTAGAGTAACTTTTATCCGTTGAGCGACAGCCTTTCCACACAGCACTGTCGGATCACTAAGACCGACTTTCGTCTCTGCTCGACTTGTAAGTCTTGCAGTCAAGCTCCTTTATGCCTTTACACTCTACGACTGATTTCCGACCAGCCTGAAGGAACCTTTGCGCGCCTCCGTTACCTTTTAGGAGGCGACCGCCCCAGTCAAACTGCCCACCTGAAAATGTCTCTTGGCCGGATAACGGCATCAAGATTAGAATCCTAGTTTAATCAGAGTGGTATCTCATTGTTGGCTATCCTATATCCGCAAATATAGAGTCTCAGCCTCCCACCTATACTGCGCAGAATAAACCCGGACCCAATTCCAAGTTACAGTAAAGCTTCATAGGGTCTTTCTGTCCAGGTGCAGGTAGTCCGCATCTTCACAGACAATTCTATTTCGCCGAGTCTCTCTCTGAGACAGCGCCCAAATCGTTACGCCTTTCGTGCGGGTCGGAACTTACCCGACAAGGAATTTCGCTACCTTAGGACCGTTATAGTTACGGCCGCCGTTCACCGGGGCTTCAGTTATCAGCTTCATAATATTACTAACCAACTTCTTTAACCTTCCGGCACTGGGCAGGCGTCAGCCCCCATACATTGTCTTACGACTTCGCGGAGACCTGTGTTTTTGATAAACAGTCGCTTGGGCCTATTTATTGCAACCCTACAAGGGCACCCCTTCTTCCTAAGTTACGGGGCTATTTTGCCGAGTTCCTTAGAGAGAGTTATCTCGCGCCCCTTAGTATACTCTACTTACCTACCTGTGTCGGTTTAAGGTACAGGTATTTATTATTTAAGATATGATAAGATTTTCTTGGAAGCGTGACATCAATCACTTTAATGCCTTAGCATTTTGTACTCACTTCTTAACTCAAAATGTTTTCGCCATTTCTCATAGTTTTGATAGTTTAAACCGGTAACCAACATCCGGATGATTTAGCCTTCTTCGTCCCTTAATATCAATAATAAATAGTACAGGAATATTAACCTGTTATCCATCGACTACGTTTTTCAACCTTGCCTTAGGCCCTGACTTACCCTTCGCGGACGAACCTTCCAAAGGAAACCTTAGGTTTTCGGGGCATTGGATTCTCACCAATGTTTTCGCTACTCAAGCCGACATTCTCACTTCTGCTTCGTCAACATCCACTTACGTTAATGCTTCAAACTAAAACAGAACGCTCCCCTACCGATGTAAAACATCCCACATCTTCGGCAAATTACTTAGTCCCATTCATTTTCGGCGCAAGATCACTAGACCAGTGAGCTATTACGCACTCTTTAAAGGATTGCTGCTTCTAAGCAAACCTCCTGGTTGTATCAGCATTCTCACTTCCTTTATCACTTAGTAATTATTTAGGGGCCTTAGATGGTGGTCTGGGCTGTTTCCCTTTTGACAATGGAGCTTATCCCCCACTGTCTCACTGGTTGATTACACACTTAGTATTCAGAGTTTGCCTTGATTTGGTACCGCTTTCGCAGCCCGCACCGAAACAGTGCTTTACCCCTAAGTTATAGCATCAACCGCTGCGCCAAAACGCATTTCGGGGAGAACCAGCTAGCTCCGAATTCGATTGGCATTTCACCCCTAACCACAGCTCGTCCGCTGATTTTTCAACATCAGTCGGTTCGGACCTCCACTTAGTGTTACCCAAGCTTCACCCTGGCCATGGTTAGATCATTCGGGTTCGGGTCTATAAATAGTGACTAACGCTCTATTAAAGCTCGCTTTCACTATGGCTCCAATATACTTTATTTTAACCTGCCACTACCTATAAGTCGCCGGCTCATTCTTCAACATGCACACAGTCAAACGTTAAGTCATCCTTCTGCTGCTTGTAGGCTTATGATTTCATGTTCTATTTCACTCCCCTCCCGGGGTTCTTTTCACCTTTCCCTCACGGTACTAGTTCACTATCGGTCATTTAGGAATATTTAGCCTTACGAGGTGGTCCTCGTGGATTCACACGGGGTTTCACGTGTCCCATGCTACTTGGGATACAAAATAAATATAAAAAATTTTTAGCTACAGGACTTTCACCTTATATTGTACAATATTCCAATTGCTTCACCTAATTCTTTAATATTTAATAACTTCTGTCCCACAACCCCACTAAAACTTATTAAAGTGGTTTAGGCTGATCCCGTTTCGCTCGCCGCTACTTAGGGAATCGCTTTTGCTTTCTTTTCCTTTAGCTACTAAGATGTTTCAGTTCGCTAAGTTAGCTCTTATCTACATATGGATTCAGTAGATAGTATAAAGAGTTTCCTCATTCGGGTACTTCCGGGTCATAGTTTACTTCCAACTCACCGAAATATTTCGTTGGTAGTCACGCCCTTCATCGCTTCTAAATGCCTAGGTATCCATCATAAGCCCTTAAATGCTTAATTAGTTTATGATAATTTATATAATAAAATTGATCAAAATAATAACTACGATACTTTTGTACAGTACTAATTAATATTCATTTGTGGAGGTAAGCGGATTTGAACCGCTGACATCTGCCTTGCAAAAGCAGCGCTCTACCGACTGAGCTATACCCCCTTTACTTGGGCCATCCTGGACTTGAACCAGGGACCTCACCCTTATCAGGGGTGCGCTCTAACCACCTGAGCTAATAGCCCTATCAATAACGATCTGAGATTAAAATTAATTCATCAAACAAAATTTATATTATCCCTAATAAGGAGGTGATCCAGCCGCACCTTCCAGTACGGCTACCTTGTTACGACTTCACCCCAGTCACTAGCCCTACCTTAGGTACCCTTAATCAATAAGTAGTAACTTCGGGCATGGCCAGCTTCCATGGTGTGACGGGCGGTGTGTACAAGGCCCGGGAACGGATTCACCGCCGTATAGCTGACCGGCGATTACTAGCGATTCCACCTTCATGTAGGCGAGTTTCAGCCTACAATCCGAACTGAGAATATGTTTATAAGATTAGCTTGATTTCACAATTTAGCAACTTTTTGTCATATCCATTGTAGCACGTGTGTAGCCCAGAACATAAGGGGCATGCTGACTTGACGTCATCCTCACCTTCCTCCGGTTTGTCACCAGCAGTCTTTCTAAAGTACCCAACTAAATGATGGCAACTAAAAATAAGGGTTGCGCTCGTTGCGGGACTTAACCCAACATCTCACGACACGAGCTGACGACAGCCATGCACCACCTGTGTTCGTGTTCCCGAAGGCACTTATTGTTCTCACAAAAATTCACGACATGTCAAGTTCTGGTAAGGTTCTTCGTGTTGCATCGAATTAAACCACATGCTCCACCGCTTGTGCGGGCCCCCGTCAATTCCTTTGAGTTTCACCCTTGCGAGCATACTTCCCAGGCGGGATACTTAACGCGTTAGCTACGATACTGCACGGATCGATACGCGCAACATCTAGTATCCATCGTTTACAGCTAGGACTACTGGGGTATCTAATCCCATTCGCTAACCTAGCTTTCGTCTCTGAGTGTCAGTAATGGCCTAGCAAAGCGCCTTCGCCTCTGGTGTTCTTCCCAATATCTACGCATTTCACCGCTACACTGGGAATTCCCTTTGCCTCTACCATACTCTAGTCTAATAGTTTCCACTGCTGTTTTAGAGTTAAGCTCTAATATTTAACAGCAGACTTACTAAACAACCTACAGACTCTTTACGCCCAATAATTCCGGATAACGCTTGCATCCCCCGTATTACCGCGGCTGCTGGCACGGAGTTAGCCGATGCTTATTCATTAGGTACCGTCAGATTTCTTCCCTAATAAAAGAAGTTTACAACCCACAGGCCTTCATCCCTCACGCGGTATTGCTCCGTCAGGCTTGCGCCCATTGCGGAAAATTCCCCACTGCTGCCTTCCGTAGAAGTCTGGACCGTGTCTCAGTTCCAGTGTGGCTGATCATCCTCTCAAACCAGCTACTGATCGTCGCCTTGGTAGGCTATTACCCTACCAACTAGCTAATCAGACGCAAGCTCATCTTTAGGCAAAAAATCATTTTACTTTTCAGCATATGGGATATTAGCAGTCGTTTCCAACTGTTATCTCCCTCCTAAAGGTAGATTCTTACGTGTTACTCACCCGTTCGCCACTAAAGCCAAAGCCTTCGTTCGACTTGCATGTGTAAAGCATACCGCCAGCGTTCATCCTGAGCCAGGATCAAACTCTCCAT